AATATGGTTTTTGAGATGTAGTAATGTATGAAATTAAACTAGCACAATAAGATTTAACATCACTTACTTCTAATTCATCTAAATAACCGTTAATACCAGTATAAATTAAAGCAACTTGCTCAGCTACTGATAATGGTGAGTTTTGAGGTTGTTTTAACACTTCACGTAAACGTGTACCACGTGCTAATTGTTTTTGTGTAGCCTCATCTAAATCTGAAGCGAATTGAGAGAATGCTTCTAATTCCGCGAATTGAGCTAACTCTAATTTTAGTTTACCTGCAACTTTTTTCATTGCTTTTGTTTGAGCAGCAGATCCTACACGTGATACTGAAATACCAACATTAATCGCTGGACGAATACCTGAATTGAATAGATCATTCGATAAGAAGATTTGTCCATCAGTAATCGAAATTACATTCGTAGGAATATAAGCTGAAACATCACTAGCTTGCGTTTCAATAATAGGAAGAGCAGTCATACTACCACCACCTAATGCATCACTAAGTTTTGCAGCACGTTCTAATAAACGTGAGTGTAAGTAGAATACGTCACCTGGATAAGCTTCACGTCCTGGAGGACGACGTAATAATAACGACATTTGACGATAAGCCATTGCCTGCTTAGTTAAATCATCGTAAATAACTAAAGTAGCTTTACCTTTGTACATAAAGTATTCAGCTAAAGCAGCACCTGCATATGGCGCAATGTATTGTAAAGTAGCAGGATCATTTGCTGTTGCAGCAACAACAATAGTGTAATCCATTGCTTGTTTTTCCTCAAGTACATTTACAACCTGTGCAATTGTAGAACCTTTTTGTCCGATACCAACATATACACAAACAACATCTTCTGTTTTTTGATTAATAATTGTATCAACAGCAATTGAAGTTTTACCAGTCTGGCGATCTCCAATAATTAATTCTCGTTGTCCACGACCAATTGGAATCATTGCATCAATAGATGTAATACCAGTTTGTAAAGGCTCACAAACTGATTTACGGCTAATAATGCCAGGTGCCATTGCTTCAACTAATTGAGTGTCATCAGATACGATTTCACCTTTTCCATCAATTGGACTAGCTAATGGATTTACTACTCGGCCTAAGAACTTATCGCCTACAGGAATTTGAGCAATTTTACCAGTTGCTTTAACTGTACTACCTTCTAAGATTTGACGGCCTGTACCCATTAATACAACACCAACGTTATCGTTTTCTAAGTTTAAAGCAATACCAATTGTTTTGTCTTCGAACTCTAAAAGTTCACCACTCATTACTTGGTCAAGGCCATAAACTCGAGCGATACCATCACCAACTTGTAATACAGTACCAATATTATCTACTTTAACATCTTGATCATATTTCTCAATTTGTTCACGGATAATACTACTAATTTCGTCTGGACGAATATTTATCATTGTATTATTTGTAATATAAAAAGTTAATAAAAGATTTTGTTACAATTAAATTTCTAAAACAGTATCTAAGTGTTTTGCTAGATTTTCTAATTGATTTTTAATACTAAAATCAACTACTTTTGACTCTGTTTTAATCAAAAATCCACCAATTAAAGTTGGGTCAATTGTAACTTCTAATCTAATTTCACGTGCATCAGTTAATTCTTTTAATTTTTTAATTAACGTGCTCTTTTGGTCACTTGAAAAATCAGATGCTGATACAACTTCTACCATTTTAATGGAAGCTGTTTTATATACTAATTCTAAATAATTAGTAATAATTGATCCTAATAAATTGATTCGATTTCGATTTACTAGAATCAATAAAAATTTAAAGGTTTCGGTATTGATTTGTGATTGTAACGTTTTTGTTAGAATTTCACGTTTCGCAGCTTGACCTACAATTGGATTGTTTAAATATTCCGTTAATTCAGAAGTTTCATTTAAGAAAATTTCTAAATTTTGGAAATCCGCTGTGACCTGATGCATAATGTTTTGTTTAACCGAAAAATCGAATAAAGCACGTGCATAAGGAGTTGCAATTTTTTTTGTTAATGGATCTACACTCATAATAAATCTCCTTCTAATTTATTAATAGTATCATTAATTAATGCAGTTGCACGTTCTTTTGGTCCAAATGTTTCTTGTGCACGAACAACTGTTCGTTTTAAAACAAGTGAAATAATTTGTTGTTTAATTTCTAAAAATATTTGACGTTCTTTTGATCGAAAAGCAACTAATGCACGTTCAAAACGAATTTTTAAATCTTTCTTAGCTTGGAAAGCATCCGCTTCAAGTAATACTTTTTTTGTTGATAGTGTTTCATTTTGAATTTCACTAATAACAAGAGTAGCTTGATTTAATTGTTTTTGTGATTCTTCTAAACGCTTTTGTGCTTCATTTAATCGATCTTCAGCATCTTGAACACTTTGTACGATAGTTGTTTTTCGTTCTTCTAAAGACGAACCTAAGAAATCTCGTCCTGTAAAAACTAAAATTGCAACTAATGCCAAAATATTAAGTAAGCCGGTTTCAAGAATATCTGTATTTAAACCAATACCTTCATGTTCGGCAAGTAATGTAAAAATTTGATCAAAATTTTCCATGTTTTCGAGTTTTTATGTAAACTGTTCACTTATAAAAAGGAAAATTACGCTTAACAAAAAATTTAAATTGATAATCTTGTTTCAATATCACCACATAATGACTTAACAACATCATCTAAACTATTAAGCGCTATATCTCGTTTAGTAAGAAGATCTTGCGTAATAGTATCTAATAAATTATCAATATATTTTTGAGAAATATTTAATTCAGTCTCTAAAATTTCTTTATGAATTTTTTGTGAGTTTGTAATTTCTAATTGGGCTTCTTTACGGACACTATTTAATTCTTGTTCATATTGTTCCGTTAGCTTATTGGCTTCGGCTAAGATTTCTGAAGCTTTGCTAAGATTATTTAAAATATATTCTTTACGTTCTTCAATAATACTTAACAATGGACTATATAAAATTACATTTAAAATAACTGTTAATAGTATAAATTGAATAGCAACTAATGGTAATGTTGCATTCAAATCAAATAGTCCACCTGGTCCACTAACTTCTGAACTTGAAATTAGTATTGAAAGATTAATCATACAAAATTTATATGTTATCTGATTAATGAAATTGTGTTTTTTAAGATAATTCTATTTCTATCTTAAAAATAAAAAATTTAAATAATGTTTCATTTTTAAAAACTAAACATCATTTAAAGAATCATTTTATTAAATTTAAGTTAAAACTACTTTGTAAGTTGAAGTAGTTTTAACTTAAATTTAATATTACGAGTTAAATGGGTTAGCAAATAATAATGCTAATGCTACAACTAGACCATAAATTGTTAACGCTTCCATGAAAGCTAAACTTAATAATAGTGTACCACGAATTTTGTTTTCTGCTTCTGGTTGACGAGCAATACCTTCAACAGCTTGACCAGCAGCGTTACCTTGACCAATACCAGGACCGATTGCAGCTAAACCAATTGATAAACCAGCAGCGATAACAGAAGCAGCAGAAATGATAGAATCCATAATAAATTTTAAATTGTAAATGTTTATATAATTTTTAAAAAATCTAATAGCAATATTTTCTGAAACAACTTATTCAAGAGCCTCTGCAATGTAAGCAGCAGCTAAAGTTGAGAAAATTAAAGCTTGTACTGAACCAGCAAAAATTCCTAATAACATAATCGGTAATGGGATTACTAAAGGAACTAATGATGTCAATACAGAAATCGTTAATTCATCAGCTAAAACATTCCCGAATAATCGGAAGCTTAATGATAACGGTTTCGTAAAATCTTCTAAAATATTAATTGGTAGAAGAAGTGGAATAGGTTCAATATATCGTTTGAAATATCCGAATCCTTTTTTACTTAAGCCTGCATAGAAGTAAGCAAATGATGTTAATAAAGCTAATGCAACAGTTGTATTAATATCATTTGTTGGAGCTGCAAACTCTCCTTCTGGTAATTCGATTAATTTCCATGGAATAACTGCACCCGCCCAATTACAGCCAAAGATAAATAAGAATAATGTCCCAATAAATGGAATCCATTCCTTATAAAAACTTTCACCTAATTGATCTTTTGCAATATCAGTAACAAATTCTACAGCTGATTCCATAAAGTTTTGCCAACCATGTGGAATTCGTTCAGCATTTGTAGTCCCTAATAGTGAAAATACAATTAAAATTGCTAACACTAGCCAGATAACTACTAGAACTTGACCATGTACTAAGAAACCTGCAATATCCCAGTAAAAATGTTTTCCAACTTCTGCCTCCGCTAATAATGTAAACGTATTTGAATAAAGAATTTCTGGGTACATAAAATTTAACTAATTTAGTAAATTACCCAATATTATAAAATATACAGGAACAATATATATTATAAGAGGTCAAAAAGTATTTTAGGGGTATTTTTATAAAAAAGCTCACTTTTAGTAGTATTATTAAAATTATAAATAAGAATTACGTTGTTTCCAAGAATCAGTATTTATATAATGTATTTTACAAAAATAAATTATATAAACCTATAAAGTAAATTTAAAAAATTCTAGTTCATTTCAATAATTAATTAATTTGAATTAGCGTTGAAATCTCGTTTAACGTTATCTTCAATACTAAGCTTTAATTTCAACGTATCATTTTTGGTTTCTAGTTTAAATAAGATGAAATAAAAAAACTGTCAATTTATTACAAATCAAATATTTGATTTGTAATAAATTTAATAGAAAATAGTTTAACCAAACTTACCTGAAGTTGAAGCAATTACAAATGCCGCATATGTTAGAATATAACCAACTGTAAAATGAACTAAACCAACTAAACGAGCTTGTACAATTGATAACGCAACTGGTTTATCTCTCCAGCGAATTAAATTTGCAAGAGGCGTACGTTCGTGAGCCCATACTAATGTTTCAATTAACTCTTGCCAGTAACCACGCCATGAAATTAAGAACATGAAGCCTGTTGCCCAAATTAAATGGCCAAATAAGAACATCCATGCCCAAACAGATAAGTTATTCATACCAAACGCATTATAACCATTAATTAATGGAGATGAGTTTAACCATAAATAGTCACGTAACCAACCCATAATGTAATTTGATGACTCATTAAATTGAGCTGGATTACCGCCCCAAATTGCAATGTGTTTCCAATGCCAGTAGAATGTTGTCCATCCAATAGTATTTAACATCCAGAACATTGCTAAATAGAATGCATCCCATGCTGAAATATCACATGTACCACCACGACCCGGTCCATCACAAGGGAAACTGTAACCAAAATCCTTTTTATCTGGCATTAATTTTGATCCACGGGCATCTAAAGCACCTTTTACTAAAATTAATGATGTCGTATGTAAACCTAATGCAATCGCATGGTGAACTAAGAAATCACCTGGTCCAATTGTTAGGAATAAATCATTTTTATTATTATTAATTGCTTCTAACCAACCTGGTAACCACACTTGACTACCTGCGATTGTTGCTGGACTAGTTGGAGATGATAATAATGTGTTAAATTGGTATACAGCTTTACCAGAAGCAGCTTGAATATATTCTGCAAATACTGGTTCAAATAAAATTTGTTTTTCTGGTTGACCGAAAGCAACTACAGTATCATTATGAATATATAACCCTAATGTGTGGAAGCCTAAGAATAATGAAGCCCAACTTAAATGTGAAATAATAGCTTCTTTATGTTCTAACATTCGAGCTAATACGTTATCTTTATTTAATTCTGGATCATAGTCACGAACAAAGAAGATTGCACCATGTGCAAATGCACCAACCATTAAGAAACCTGCAATATACTGGTGATGAGTATATAACGCTGCTTCAGTTGTGAAATCTTTAGATAAAAATGCATACGGTGTTAAAGCATACATATGTTGTGCAGTTAAAGATGTTGCTACACCTAAAGATGCTAATGCTAAACCTAATTGCATATGTAACGAATTTGTGATTGTTTCAAATAAGCCCGTATGTCCAGCTCCTAAACGACCTCCTGGAGGACGGTGCGCATCTAAAATTTCTTTCATGTTGTGTCCAATACCGAAATTAGTTCGATACATATGACCAGCAACGATGAAAACAACAGCAATTGCTAATTGATGGTGTGCTATATCACTTAACCATAATGATTGTGATTGTGGGTGGAAACCACCTAAGAATGTTAAAATAGCAGTACCTGCTCCTTCTGCTGTCCCATAAATATGTTTAGCGCTATCTGGGTTTTCTGCGTAAACTGTCCAGTTACCAGTAAAGAATGGAGTTAAACCAGCTGGATGAGGGGGAGTTGTTAAAAAATTATCCCAACCAACATGAACACCACGTGATGCAGGAATTGCAACATGAACAAGGTGACCCGTCCATGCTAACGAACTAACACCAAATAAACCTGATAAATGATGATTTAAACGAGATTCATTATTTTTAAACCATGATAAGCTTGGACGGAATTTTGGTTGTAAATGTAACCAACCTGCAAATAATAGAGCACTTGATAATAGTAGTAAACCAATACTACCTAGATATAACTCTTGATTTGTTCGGAAACCAATTGTATACCACCATTGATATACACCTGAGAACGCGATGTTAACAGGATATGTATTACCTTTACTAAAAGCTTTTAATGCTGATTCACCAAAATGTGGATCCCAAATTGCGTGCGCGATCGGTTTCACTTTTAATGGGTTAGTTACCCATTTTTCAAAGTTTCCTTGCCAAGCAACGTGGAATAGATTACCTGAAGTCCATAAGAAGATAACAGCTAAATGACCGAAATGCGAAGCGAAGATCTTTTGGTATAAGTTCTCCTCAGTCATACCATCATGTGCTTCTAAATCATGGGCAGTAGCAATACCATACCAAATGCGTCGAGTTGCTGGATCTTGTGCAAGGGCTTGGCTAAACTTTGGAAATTTAGTTGCCATAATTGTTAGATACCTTATTTATATAAATTTTTGTTATAAAGAAGAATATTAATGGCTAATTTAAAAAATTAGCTTACTAATATTAAATTTTAAAATGAAAGTGGAATCCATTTTAGCTGATTGAAACAGCACGTGCTAAGAAGAATGCCCAAGTTGTCCCAATACCACCTAATAAGTAATGTGCTAAACCAACGGCACGACCTTGTGTAATACTTAATGCACGAGGTTGAATAGTTGGAGCAAAATTTAATTTATTATGTGCCCAAACAATTGATTCAATTAATTCTTGCCAATAACCACGACCACTAAATAAGAACATTAAACTAAATGCCCAAATAAAATGTGCACCTAAGAAAATTAAACCGTATGCTGATGATGCAGACCCATAAGATTGAATTACTTGTGATGCTTGTGACCATAAGAAATCACGTAACCAGCCATTAATAGTAATTGCACCTCGTGCAAAGTTACCACCAGTAATATGTGAAATACTACCATCTGGTGCTATAGTACCCCAAACATCTGACTGCATTTTCCAACTAAAATGGAAGATAACAACTGAGATTGAATTATACATCCAGAATAAGCCTAAGAAGACATGATCCCAACTTGAACTTTGACACGTACCACCACGACCTGGACCATCACAAGGGAAACGGAAACCTAAGTTTGCTTTATCTGGAATTAGTTTTGAACTACGTGCGTACAATACGCCTTTTAATAAAATTAAAACTGTTACATGAATTGTAAACGCATGAATATGGTGTACCATAAAATCTGCAGTACCTAATTTAATTGGCATCATAGCAATTTTACCACCAACTTCTACAACTTCACCACCAAAAGCATAACTTGTTGTTGCTAATGCATTTGGAGCTGTTGTTCCAGGTGCTAATAAATGAACATTTTGAATCCATTGAGCAAAAATTGGCTGTAATTGGATTGCTTTATCTGAGAACATATCTTGTGGACGACCTAAAGCACGCATTGTATCATTGTGAATATAGAATCCAAAAGCATGTGTTCCTAAGAAGATACAAACCCAGTTTAAATGTGATATGATAGAATCACGATGACGTAATACACGATCTAATAAATTATTATAGTTATTAGCTGGTGTATAGTCGCGAACCATAAAGATTGCACCATGTGCTGCACCACCAGTTACACAGAATCCACCAATCCACATATGATGTGTAAATAACGATAACTGAGTTGCGTAATCTGTAGCAATATATGGATAAGGAGGCATTGCATACATGTGATGTGCCACAATAATACTTAAAGAACCCATCATTGCTAAGTTAATTGCTAATTGAGCATGCCATGATGTTGTTAAAATTTCGTATAAACCTTTGTGACCCTCACCTGTGAATGGACCTTTGTGAGCTTCTAAAATTTCTTTCATACTGTGACCAATACCCCAGTTAGTACGGTACATATGGCCAGCAATAATGAATAAAACTGAAATTGCTAAATGGTGATGAGCAATATCACTTAACCATAAACCACCTGTAACTGGATTTAAACCACCTTTAAATGTTAAAAAATCTGAGTATTCACCCCAGTGACCTGCAAAAAATGGTGCTAAACCTTTTGAGAAACTTGGATACAATTGGCTCATTAATTCACGATTTGTAATAAACTCGTGAGGTAATGGAATCTCTTGCGGAGATACACCAGCATCTAGTAACTTGTTAATTGGTAATGCAATATGAATTTGATGACCAGCCCAAGCTAAAGAACCTAGACCTAATAAACCTGCTAAATGATGATTCATCATTGATTCAGCATTTTGGAACCATTCTAATTTCGGCGCTGCTTTATGGTAATGGAACCAACCAGCAAATAACATAATTGCTGACATAGCTAAACCACCAATAGCAATCCAGTATAACTCAATTTCACTAGTAATACCTTCTGCACGCCACATTTGGAACCAACCAGAGGTTGTTTGAATACCGGAGAAGTTTCCACCAACATCACCGTTTAAAATCTCTTGACCAACAATTGGCCAAACTACTTGTGAACTTTGTTTGATATTAACTGGATCACTTAACCATGCTGAATAATTAGAAAAGTATGCTCCGTGGAAGTGCATACCACTTATCCATAAAAAAATAACTGCTAATTGTCCAAAATGCGCACTGAAAATTTTACGAGAAACTTCTTCTAACGAACTAGTTTGGCTATCAAAATCATGCGCGTCTGCATGTAAGTTCCAAATCCATGTTGTTGTCTTTGGACCTTTAGCTAAGGTTCTAGAAAAATGCCCGGGTTGAGCCCATTTCGCAAAACTAGTTTCAACTGCGTCTTTTTCAACAAAAACTTGTACATTTTTTGATCGACGATCTGTTGAGCTTATTGCCATTAATTTTCTCCTTGTTGGAGACGAAAATTTATGAAACTCTCATAAACAAATAAAGAATATGTATTTCTCACTTTTCTATTAATTATGAGTTTTCAATTAACTATTATACAATTTTTTGATCAATTTTAATTAATTTTTTGAGAATGAAATTTTACAATGTATCTCAAAAATTTAAGCTATAAAAAATTAGATTCTATCATAAATAAATACCTATTATATTATTAGGTATTTATTAGATGCGAAGAGTAGATAATACTCAAAATAATAAGCTTAAAAGTATAAGCCTAACATATCTGGAAAGAAACGATTAATTTCAATGATAAAACCAGCTGTAAAGGTTAACCAAATGGTTAATAAAACAGGAGCAGTTGACAAATATTTTTGAAAATCTTCCATAAGAATTTAGTTTAAATCGTTAGTAAATAATTAATTTAACAGTTTTAAAGATAAATTTAACGAGGTGATACTGTTACTTCATCTTTTGGTGCTACTAAATCACCACTAATTAAATCTTGCCATGCAGAAATTGGCCAAATGTATCCTGTCGCCATAATCTTTAATGCTAACGGTACATTAATAATAATTTCACTCTCGCTTGGATTAGCAGTTGTACTGACTGCTCGTATATATTTTCGACCAACCCAACCAATCCAACCAGAGATATAGATAAACCCAAATCCTGGGAGAATAAATTCTGCTGCATGACTCCAACGACCATCCGCAATTAAATGCGGTAAACCGTCAGTTCCACATAATAAATCTGACCGACCATATTTCTCAAACCGGGCTTTTGTCTGATTAATTTGTTGTTGTAAAGCTAAAGCCTGGGGTGTTTCACTATCGTATAAGGCTTTTCTTTGTTCTAATTTTTTTACACTTGATGTTAGTCGTTTATTAAAAGCTGGAGATTCACTACATTTTGTTAAACCACCAATTTCAGCTAGGGCGGTATCAGGAGTGAAAGCTAATAAAACTGCGAAAAGTAGAGCTATTAAGTTAAAGCGTTTCATTTTTAAAAAGAATTATAATTATCAATTTAGTAAACCATTTCAAAAAAATAAAGATACTACTATACATAGTAATATAGTTTTGAATAAAAAAATTATTTATTTCTTAAACTGAAAATAATATGTGACCGATATTTTTAATTTATGAATGTCAAAATATAAAAAACTTTATATCCTATTCTTTCTATAGTATTTGAAGTTAAATACTATAGAAAGAATAGGATATTATAGATTATTCAAAATCTTTACGATTTGGATTTCTTGATGGATCACTTGAAAGAAGTCCGAAAATAAATAAAGAAACAAAAAAGATAACAGTTGTATAAACTAAAATTTTTAAAGTTAGCATTTAATTTTTCTTAAAAATTATTTTTAATAATATTAATTATACTAAAATAAAAGAATTCTGACTTATTTAATTACATAAAATTTTCAGAAGGAATCATAATTTTATTCTAGAGATAATTAAAGCTGAGATAAATAAGGATATACTCTTACGACTTTAACTTTGACTAGTTTTTGACTTGGTAAATCTTTATTCCATAAATCTGACTGAAATAAATATCCTTCCACCAGAACATAATCATTTATTTTATAAAAATCTTTCAATTCAGACGCTAACTTGCCCCAACAAATTAATTTAAGAATTTTGTTTTGCTTTTTATTTTGAAATTGAGCACGAAACTCTGTAACTTGGTAATTATTTTTTACTATTTTATATTGTGGAATCTCTAAAATTTTAACTATAATTCCAATATAATTTGTATTAACCATAATTTCTTAAATAACTAAGTTCTTTTGTTTTTGAACATCTTCAAAGTTAATATCACGTAATCTTTTTAATAATCGAATGAAATATTCCAAGAAGTAATCGTCTAATTGAATTATTTCAGATGGATCAATTTTAAACGTTTTATATAATTCAAAAGTTGATTTAGAAAAATTATTTTCCATACTAAGAATCTCAGCAAAAGCTAATCTATCACTAATATTTTGACCCCATTCAAAAAAACCAAAAAAGTTACTAACAAACTTTAAAATTCCTAATGGAACACGTTGGACTTTAGCTTCCTGTCCTGCTAATTGTTCACAAAGACTAATAATCTCCGATGATACCCAACCTTTTAATCCACTTAAGAAGAATACTTGGTTTACTGTTTGAGGAATTTGCAAAGATCTAATACAGAATTTCGCAATATCTTGGGTATCCATGTATGAAATATTAGTATTTTCATTGGTAACCCAGATTGGTAAATTCTCTAAAATTGGAATTGCGTATTGTTCAATTAACCCTTGATAAAATCCAGTTAACCGAAAAATTGTATATGGAATTTTTGATTGTTTTAATTTAGTTTCAATTCCATATTTTAATCTCATTAATGGAATATTATTAAATTGTTCAACATTTTGTGCAGAGAAAAAAATAAATCGCTTAATTGAAGCTGCTTCAACAGCTTCAATTAAACATGATTTTCCAACCCAATCTACATTTTTTAATGAGTCTAATTCATTAGCACGACTTGTGGAAGCATCAATAACTGCTGTGATCCCTTTTAAACATGGAGGAATTGTTTCTGGTCGTGTTAAATCGCCGTAGACTAACTCAACACCCCATTCTTTTAAAAAACTTGCTTTGCGAAAATTTCGAACCATACAACGAACTTGATAGCCTTTAGTTAAGGCTTGTAAAACAACTTGTCGTCCTAGTGTACCAGTTCCACCAATAATTAATAAACTCATGAACTAATTTATTTTAAGAATTTCTAATCGTTAAAAACACTACTTTGTAGAATATCTTCAGCCTCAAGATTAACTAATTCTTTCTTCGTTAAAACTTGCCCACGACTGTCAAAAATACGATTTGCTTGACGCATTCTTGCTCTATCTAATGCATTCTTTACACTTCTAGCGTTAGCGAATAATGGTTTTGCTTTTCGTCTCTCAATATAATGTGTTAATGCAATTTCAGCATCAGGAGTTAGTTGATATTGTTGATCTTCTAACATTAATTTTGAAATTTGTAATAATTCGTCAGTTGAATAATCAGGGAAATCAATATGGTTTGCAATTCGTGATGATAAACCTGGATTTGATTCATAGAATCGATCCATCGGTTCTTTATATCCTGCTAGGATAACAACAAGATCATCCCGTTGGTTTTCCATAACTTGTAATAAAATTTCAATGGCTTCTGCACCATAATCTCTTTCATTATCAGGTTTATATAGATAGTAAGCTTCATCAATAAATAAAACACCACCCATTGCCTTTTTTAATACTTCTTTTGTCTTTGGCGCTGTATGACCAATATATTGACCTACTAAATCATCACGAGTAACCGTTAAAAGATGACCTTTTTTGATATAACCTAATTGGTATAAAATATCAGCCATTTTTAAACCAACAGTTGTTTTTCCTGTCCCAGGACTTCCTGTAAATGACATATGTAATCCTGGATTAGCAGCAGTAATACCTAAATTTCTTCTTAATTTATCAATTAAAAGTAAAGCTGCAATTTCTCGGATACGAGATTTTACTGGTGTTAAACCAACTAGCTCTTCATTTAACAAATTTAAAATTTTAGCAATTTCAGTTTTTGCATACTCTTCTTGTAAATTAATAGGTGTTGTGTTCATAAAAACTTATCATAATGATTAAATAATACCTAGTGTTTATTATACAAAGAATTTTCAATAATGAAACATATCAAATCAGTTAATATTTAACTGATTTAATATGTTTTATGAAAAATTTATGCTGAAAATGTTGGGATACTAGATAAACAAATAAATGCAAAGCCAGCTCCACCACACGCTCCAACAAAAAATCCACCTTTAAATTGGTCCCATGCTGTTTTAGTTTGTAAATTATTTACATTTTCTGAAGATTTTTCTTGACCAAACGCTGCCACACCGTAAATTGTTAACCCAATTGTTAAGATTACAATTAATCCAATTGTAGACATGAAACCAGCTAATAAAGCAACTTCTGAATTACGTAATGGGCCTAATGTAGCAAAAGGACCAATTAAGAAATACCCATGTGCTAAACCAATTTCTAGACCACGTAATAATGGTGTTAATCCAAATCGATACGCTGGTAAATTTTGTAAGATTGCTCTTGTTACTGCAGATGATGTGATAGGTGTTGCTAAATGCCCTACAAATGGATCATCATTATACGGTTTAATAAAGTTAGCCATAAAGTTAATTTGAAAATTTTTAATTAAATAAATATTAGGTCACTAAATTTTAGTTAAAATTTTTACCAACCAAAATTTTTATATAGATTACTATATAATATATACTAATATAGAGAAAAATTCTTATAAACTTAATTTTGACAAAATAACAAAGATTTTATGACAGTTGCTATAGACTACTTTTTACTAGTTGGATTCTGCTTTGCATTAACATCAGGTTTATTTATTGGACTAAAATCAATTAAATTAATCTAATTTTATTAACTTTAGAAACTATGCAAAACAACATTCGTCAAGACGAAATTATTGGATCACGACGATTTAGTAATTATTTTTGGGCAATAGTTTTGTTTGTTGGTGGGTTAGGTTTTTTATTAGCCGGTTTATCTAGCTATTTTAAAATTAACTTTTTACCCTTTGCAAATCCAACAGAATTAGTTTTTATACCACAAGGTTTAGTAATGATGTTTTATGGTACTTTAAGTTTAACAATTAGTTTTTACATTATTTTAACAGTTCTTTTAGACATAGGTAGTGGTTATAATGAATATAACAAAGTTGAAAATCTTGTAAAAATTGTTAGAAAAGGATTTCCTGGTAATAACCGCGAAGTTCTGTTAACTTACCCATTTTCAAATGTACGATCAATTGGTATAAAAATAACGGAAGGTTTAAACCCAACTCGAAGCATTTATTTATGCTTAAAAGATGAAAGAAATATTCCGTTGACACCTGTTCAGGAACCAATTTCAATCTCAGATCTAGAAGAAGAAGCTGCTGATTTGGCAAAATTCTTAGATTTAAAATTAGAAAATTTATAGAATTTTATTGATTTTTATAGACATATAATTATATAATGAAGTCAAGCGGGCATAGTTTAGTGGTAAAACCTTAGCCTTCCAAGCTAATGATGGGGGTTCGATTCCCCCTGCCCGCTTTTGACTAATTATTTGAATGAGCAACAATCTTTTTATTAATAGGAGAAATATATAATTATGTCTGGTGGATCTACAGGCGAGCGTCCGTTCTCGGATATTATTACTAGTGTACGTTACTGGATTATTCACAGTATTACAATCCCATCACTTTTTGTATCAGGCTGGTTATTTGTAAGTACTGGTTTAGCATATGATGTATTCGGAACTCCACGTCCGAATGAATACTTCACACAAGATCGTCAACAAATTCCATTAGTAAATGATCGATTTAGTGCGAAACAAGAATTAGAAGATTTAACTAAAGGTTTATAATTGAGGTAAAAAAATGGCAAAAAATATTAATCAACCTGTAGCTTATCCGATTTTTACATTCCGTTGGTTAGCTATTCATGGATTAGCAGTTCCAACTGTATTTTTCTTAGGCGGAATTACAGCAATGCAATTTATCCAACGATAAATTAATACATATTAAATACATACGAGGTAATTTTTATGACAGGTCCAAATCCAAATAAACAAGCAGTAGAATTAAATAGAACTTCTCTTTACTGGGGACTTTTATTAATATTTGTTTTAGCAGTACTATTCGCAAGTTATTTCTTCAATTAAATTAATATCGCAGGAGTTTTTTTATGGCAAATACTGGTAGAATTCCATTATGGCTAGTAGGTTTAGTAGGTGGTTTAGCTGTAATCACGATGCTTTCTTTATTTTTCTACGGAGCATACTCAGGTTTAGGCTCATCATTATAAGAACTAATTATATATGTTATGAAAAACTTTGATTTGAGTATAAAGCTCAAATCAAGGTTTTTCATTAGTCTTGGAAAGGACGTTGGAGTTTTTTAAATATATTAATTATCATAATAGATAACTTATTTCCTATATTCCAACTATTTCGAGTACCATTACCGAACCAGCCATACCAGAGTTTTGGAAAGACTCGGTTTAAATTTTTTTCTTTTTCTTCTGAATTTTGCCATGCTGTATTTCCACCACTATAAATACTATTTTTTGGACGTGGTCCAATATGAAGTTCAGTATTTTCTACAAAAAATGGAACATAGAAATATTGACCCCAAATAGCATGAAACAATCCAAATAATATAAAACCAATATGAGTTAATACAATACAGGCTATAACTCCATTCAAAATATTAACTTGTAAAATTAAGTTTGGATCTACATAATTTACATAAGTCTTTGTTTGAGGAATAAGAACAAAGGTTTGGAAATAATAAACACGGTAAATAAAATAGATAAAAATTTGCTCTATCATTCCTATGATAAGTAAAAAAGTCCAATGCCATCTTACTAAATAAGGACAATATCGTTTACCAATTCTAGTAATAACAGCATACGCTGCCACACCTGAAAGTTGGGACCAAAATTTACTGCAAATATCATAAATTTTGGGAATAATCTTATTGTAAAGTTTATAATAAATAGAAACAATATTTGACTGAGCCGGTTCTTGAACTTTAGAAATAACCATTGAGATGGGATCTATATAATAACGAAGACCGGTTTCAGAATCAACATTTATCATTCCTTTTGTAAATGCGTAATATATCATCTGTCCAGGATTATACCAATGTATATTTTCGCCTAATTTTAAATCCGTTAAAGTGGTTTGTCGATGCATGGAGCGTAATTGAACAGCATCCATACCTAATTTATTCAAAAATGGAAGCTTTAATAAAACACTTCTATACATTGAAATAAGATCAATTAAATGCCTATACCATAAATACCCTGCAAAAATACCAATACAAGTAATATAAAAAGACGTTTTTAAATTATATCGAATTACTAGAATTATAAAACGGACAAAAAGAATAAAAAAAAGAACATTTTCAATATCTGCTAATGTTAATCCATCTTGAATTTTATTCCATAAACCTTCAACTACTAGACGAAATGTATCTAAAGAGACATCTGTTGATGGTTCTATAGTGGAAAGATTAAACTCATATCCATTAATCGACGCTTGTTGTATATCACGTACTTGAGGATCTTCAACTCCAAACCAACTTAAGACCGTTTCTTGATCAATATTGATTAGAAGAGGCAAAATTTTTAGAAAATAGAACATAAATTAGCTTAGTCAAGATTAATTAAAAGTTTAGTAATTTACCATTGTATAAGCTAAACATACTATATTTTCAATTAAAACTCAAGTTTTTGAACAGAGAAGCTTTCAACTCAACCTTATCTTATTTTTATACCTACCCCCAAGGGAATTCGAATCCCTGTCTGCTCCGTGAAAGGGAGCTGTCCTAGGCCTCTAGACGATGGGGGCAAAGGATATCTTGTGGAAAAACCTAAAGCGGGCAACGCGATTCGAACGCGCGACATCAACCTTGGCAAGGTTGCGCTCTACCACTGAGCTATGCCCGCGAGTCTTTTGGTTAGAGCCACAAAATATTATCTTCTATTATGAATAAATAATATAAGAATTAATCTGATCTGTCAATAGTTTAATTTAGAAATTATAGCTGAAACTATAATTTCTAAATGCTTAAATTGACGCGCCGATTCCATCGGCAGCAGCAATTGCAATAACAAGAAATATCCAACCTTGGAAACCACGCGTAAATGTTCCTTTTGAATTTTCCCATTCACCTGGAGTAGCTAGTGCAACTGGAACTGTTACAACTAAACCTAATGAAACTAAAACAAATATAGTTGTTAAAGCAGTTATCATAAATCTATTTAAAAAAATTTTTATATTGATGATCAAATTTAAACGTTTACGCTACTATTAAAGGTTACCTTTTTTGATAGCTAATAAAACAATTACTGCGGGACCTGCTAACATAATAACACCTGTAGCGATTAGTTGTCCTAAAACTTGCCAATTAATCATTTTTAAAATCCTTATTTATCAATTTTTAATAAAATTTTAAGTAATAAAATAACCGATAATGTTACTTTGATTTTACTTTAAAATTCGTAAAGTAAAAACATTATTTTAAATTTAATATTTAAAATCTTATATTTTGATTGTATATAAAAATTTTCTAAATAAATACTTTAATATTTTTTAAGTTTCATGGTAATATCTTATACAGTTATAGGGTTGCTAACTCAATGGTAGAGTACTCGGCTTTTAACCGAATAGTTCTGGGTTCGAGTCCCAGGCAACCCATGTTTAATTAATGATAGTAATTTTTTATAGTTCTAATTGATACCAACAAAAAGTTATAGAAAAAATAGTATAAGTTTTTTTATTCTTTACCTAACTTCAGAAGTTAGGTAAAAAATAAAAATGATTATTAGTATTATTATTAGTCAATAGGACGCATTGATAATACAGGCTCATTTGCACGGTTAATACCTTTCTCAAAACCAGCAGCAGCAGCTCTAGCACGACCTGAGTGCCACCAGTGGCCTACTAAGAAGAAGAAACCTAAGAAGAAGTGTGAACAACATAACCATGAACGAGGAGATACATAGTTAACTGAGTTAATCTCTGTCGCTACACCACCTACTGAGTTTAATGAACCTAATGGAGCATGTGTCATGTACTCTGCAGCACGACGTTCTTGCCATGGTTGAATATCATTTTTAATTTTGTTGATATCTAGACCATTTGGACCACGTAATGGTTCAACCCATGGTGCACGTAAATCCCAGAAACGCATTGTTTCACCACCAAAGATAATCTCCCCACTTGGTGAACGCATTAAGTATTTACCTAAACCAGTTGGACCTTGTGCTGATGAAACATTAGCACCTAAACGTTGATCACGAACTAAGAATGTGAATGCTTGTGATTGTGAAGCTTCTGGACCTGTAGGACCATATAATTCACTAGGGTAAGCTGTATTATTATACCAAGCGTATAAGGCAGCAGTGAAACCCATAAGAGAGATTGCAGCTAAACTGTAAGATAAGTATGCTTCACCAGACCAAACGAAAGCACGACGTGCCCAAGCAAATGGCTTAGTGAAAATGTGCCAGAAGCCACCGATCAGACATAAGATTCCAATCCAGATGTGACCACCAATAATATCTTCCATGTTGTTTACTGAAACAACCCAACCGTCTCCACCAAATGGTGAACGGAATACATAACCAAAAATAACAATTGGGTTTAATGTTGGAGTTGTAATATAACGAACATCTCCACCACCTGGTGCCCAAGTATCATAAACGCCACCTAAGTACATTGCTTTACCAACTAGTAATAAAGCACCTACACCTAAAAGACATAAATGAATACCTAAAATCGTTGTCATTTTATTTTTATCACGCCAGTCATAACCGAAGAATGGGAATGATTCTTCTAATGTATCTGGTCCTAATAATGAATGGTAAATACCACCAAAACCTAGAACAGCTGCTGAGATTAAATGAATTACACCAACAGCGAAATATGGTACAGTTGTAGTAATTTCGCCACCTGGTCCGATTCCGTAACCTAATGTAGCTAAATGTTGCATACAAATGAAACCTTGTTCGTATAATGGTTTTTCCGGAACAAAGTGTGATACTTCAAATAAAATCATTGCGCCGGCCCAGAATACCATTAAACCAGCATGTGCTACGTGAGCACCTAATAACTTACCTGAAACATTGATTAAACGTGCGTTTCCACTCCACCAAGCGAAACCTGTTGATTCAATGTCGCGACCTGCAATACTACTATTAAAGGGCGTTTCCACGTGGTAATACCTCCTCAGGGAATACAAAGTTTTCATGTGGTTGATCTTGAGCAGCCATCCAAGCACGAATACCTTCGTTTAATAAAATATTTTTTGTATAGAATGTTTCAAATTCAGGATCTTCAGCTGCACGTAACTCTTGTGATACGAAATCATATGCACGTAAGTTTAATGCTAAACCAACAATACCAATTGCACTAGTCCATAATCCTGTAACAGGCACGAATAACATGAAGAAGTGTAACCAACGTTTGTTAGAAAATGCTACACCAAAAATTTGTGACCAGAAACGGTTTGCCGTAACCATTGAGTATGTTTCTTCTGATTGTGTTGGCGTGAATGCACGGAATGTGTTAGCTGCATCACCATCTTCAAATAATGTATTTTCCACAGTTGCACCGTGAATTGCACAAAGTAAAGCACCACCTAAAATACCAGCAACACCCATCATGTGGAATGGGTTTAATGTCCAGTTGTGGAAACCTTGTAAGAATAATAAGAAACGGAAAATTGCTGCAACACCAAAACTAGGTGCGAAGAACCAACTTGCTTGACCTAATGGGTATAACAAGAAAACTGAAACGAATACAGCGATTGGACCTGAGAACGCAATTGCGTTATATGGACGGATACCAACTAAACGTGCAATTTCGAATTGACGTAAACAGAATCCGATTAAACCAAATGCACCGTGTAAGGCGATAAAAGCCCAAAGTCCACCGATTTGACACCAACGTGTAAAATCACCTTGTGCTTCAGGACCCCATAAAAGTAATAATGAGTGACCCATACTGTTTGCTGGAGTAGATACTGCAGCAGTTAAAAAGTTACAACCTTCAAGGTATGAACTTGCTAAACCATGTGTATACCATGATGTAACAAAAGTTGTACCAGTCATCCAACCACCTGTTGCTAGGTAAGCCGTTGGGAATAATAATATACCTGACCAACCAACGAAAACAAATCGATCTCTTTTTAACCAATCGTCAACAAGATCAAATAAGCCACGTTCTTGGTTTTGCCCAATTGCAATGGTCATATTCTAAATAATCCTTTAATTAAATGTTTTATTAAGTAAACAATCTTCAAGAAGTTTTACCTAAGTCTTTTCAGCTTCTACTATCCATTATATATCAAAATAGTAAGAATAGATGAAATTTACAAATTTAACTAAATTATTTAAACAAATAAAAATTTACAGGTGTTGTTTCTTCAAGTTAAATAATTATTAACTCTAACTTAAAGAAACAAGATTTGATTAACTAATATCGTCAATAGAAATATACATAAAGAATAATGCCATACTAAGTGCTGGAAAAACTAGACCAACAATAGGAACTAAAATTGAAGGTAAAAATGCAGCTGTCATATTTTTATTATAATAAAGTTTTCTAATTACTAATTATTTGTATAGTAACCCGATATTATTGATTATATACGAAAATATGTTAGAATTAAACATTAATATAAATCAAAAATTTAAATAGTTTTATAGTAGAATTAATATTATTAAATCTAATATTTTTAATCTTAGAAAATTTATACACTATATTTTATAATTATGGAAACTTTATTATTATCTCGTTTACCAGAAGCGTATGTTATTTTTAGTCCAATTGTAGATGTATTACCAATTATCCCAGTTTTCTTCTTGTTATTAGCTTTCGTATGGCAAGCAGCGATTGGATTTAGATAAATTTTAAATTTATAATCCCAATTTCTTGTTCGATCATTGTATAATTATCTACAATTATGTGAGATTACATAATTAAATTTATCTTTTTAACAAAATAACAAGAAAATGGTAGAACCTTTATTATCTGGAATTGTTTTAGGATTAATCAGTGTAAGTGCTGCAGGTTTATTTGTTGCAGCTTTTTTACAATACCGTCGTGGTAATCAATTTGAATCTTAAATTATATTAAAATCTTACAAATTTTTGATTTGTAAGATTTTATGATATAAAACTTATGCACAATAATTTTTTAAAAATCTATTGACTCTTCATCTCTAATTTGTTAATCTAATGTTTGCACGATAGTATTTGTTAAAATTACATTACATATTTGGTTTCATTAATTGCTGGTGTAGCTCAATGGTAGAGCAACGGATTTGTAATCCGTAGGTTGGGGGTTCAAATCCCTTCACCAGCTTATTGTTAAAAAATATCATACACTATAAAATCAATTTATCAGTTTATTAATAAAAATAAATGCTTTTTAGACAGAGTTAAATCAAACATAGTAAAAAAATACTCTTCTACTCTTAGGTCAATTGAAAACTTTGTTAAAATATGATTAGGTCTCGATTAATGGAGCAAAGAAGAAATATAACAATCACTAAGTTTTTATAAGGTAAATTTTTAAATAATTAGATTTAAATTTTGAAGGTTAACCCTACAAGTAACTTAAAACAAATTTTAGAATTATCTCAGACTATAATTAATTCTTATTGATAATGAATTAACATACTACCTAGACTTTTAGAGATAACAAGCCACAAGCACTTTAAATTGTATTTATTTATGATAAGGAGGATATTCTGATGATTTCAAAACTATTATTACCTATGATTGTGGACATTGTACTATTTAGCCTATAATTATCAAACTATTTCCAGAAAACATTGAAGCTTTCGAACCAAATCTGGTGAAAAATGTAAAGGATGGTCATATGAAAAACTTGATAAAACACATTACTGAAAAAATTTTAGAAGAGAAAGCTTTAAAAATTATGTTTGTCTCTATATTTGCTACGGCTGGAATTGAACATTTTAACTCTGAACTATAAACACTGTTAACGAAAGATGTTTTTAAACATCTTAGCGTTCAGGATATAAATGGTAACCCAAAAGTTGTATGTAACATTATTCAAAAGTATGAGTTGAATTTATATGCAAAACCGATTAAATCATTAATTATTGACAATGAATATTTTAATGAACAGAAGATTTCTTTATTGAAAATTGAGTTTGATTTTATTATTAACGAATACTACAGCAGTTAAAAATGGTTTTTAGTACTTAGTTTTCTTATTGGATTATTTATTCTTACTACTTCAGGTGTCAGTGGACGTACAGTGATGTCGAAATCCTTATACCCTTTTTCCAGGAGAAAAAATAAAAATATAGTATAATTTAGTTAAAGAGTACATAAAGTCGCTAACAAAAAAATACGTAGAGACAGCCTTACCCATAGAACATTCACTCCCCATCGAATATTTACTCGAAGACTCAGAGTTAAAAAACCTTTTAATTTGATTAATAAAAAAAGAAGATATTATGTCACTTACATTCAATGGTGATGGTATAAGAGATGTTATATTATCACAAGGAAAGCCAGCAACAGAATCAGCAGCTTATTTTTGGGAAAATATCACAAAAGGGGTTCAGGATTCCACTAAAGGTGCTTTAGTAGCCGATAGTGGTAAGCGAGCTGCCACCGGCACTTTCAAAGCAAGCAAAGATTTTGCTAAAGGAGATCCAATATGTGGTACATTATGCTCAATTTCAGTAGGATGTGAAGCAATCTCAAGCGTACTTGTTTGGTGTCCGATACCTGGTAAAGTAATAACCATATCAGCTCTAAAAGCTACTTCAATAGGCTGTCAAAGGTTTAGAGATCTTTGTGCAGCAGATCCATCTTCACCAGTATGCTAGTTTTAATTACTGAAATTATGCATTTTCAGAAATTAAAGCTGTATACGATACTTTATTACTTTTATAAAAAAAGTTACCTGAATATGACACCGATCTAGTAATTCCTCATGAAGAAGCTTTAAATATCAAAAATAGCTGTTGTTATAGTGTACTATATTTGCGTATTGATTATACAGCATACCTTATAGAATTTAAATTGCTCTTCTTTTTAAAACTAGGATTTCAGTTTGTTCTGTCTCACTAATCTCTAAACTCTCTTTACATTATACGTTAGCATAATTATCATAGGCCCAGTAGGAATCGAACCTACATTGGAAACTTAGAAGGTTTCTGTCCTAATCCGTTAGACGATAGGCCCTTAAGAATAATAATGGGTAATACAGGATTTGAACCTGTGACCTTCTGCTTGTAAGGCAGACACTCTACCGCTGAGTTAATTACCCAGTCTCTCTATTATATATTTATACAAAAAAATTAAAGATACGTCAATATTAAAATTATTTAAATTAAAAATGTTTGATTTAAATAATTCTAATATTGTCTTTTAAAGTTAAATATGGTAATGTATCATCAGAAATAGGGTCGGTGCCCGAGTGGTTAAAGGGGGCGGATTGTAAATCCGTTGCGTAATGCTACGTTGGTTCGAATCCAACTCGGCCCATTTTCATTTAATTAAAATTATAAACCAACCATACTTCGAATAATAACGAATAATAGAACAAAAAATATCGCAAAACTAATAAATATAAGTCCTCGAAATTTTTTAATCTTAAATAAATTTTTAAGAGGTGCCAAGATTACTAATACTAACCCAGCAACACTACTAATAAAGAAACGCGGATAACGTGATATATTAACCCAGAAATCATTCATAACATCTTATATTATAATTATTAACTCGTATTGCAATTATATCTAATTTCTAAAGCAATCGCAAAATTCTATTGTTTGAGATTAAATAAATTTTTAGTTTATTTTCATAATTTATGGTACACTGATGTGTACATAGGTAGTGTAAGGCTCTGTAGCTCAGTGGTTAGAGCAGGGGACTCATAAGCCCAAGGTCGTAGGTTCAAATCCCACCAGAGCCATCTACTTATATTTTTGAAGTTTATTTAGTTTAGGAGAAATGGCTGAGTGGTCGAAAGCAATAGATTGCTAATCTATCGTACAATTTTTTGTACCCAGGGTTCGAATCCCTGTTTCTCCTTTATTAAAAAACAAATAAAAACATTGACAAATTAAGAAAGTTAATTAGAATATAGTGTTATATAAGCGTATGGGATTGTAGTTCAATTGGTTAGAGCACCGCCCTGTCACGGCGGAAGTTGCGAGTTCGAGTCTCGTCAGTCCCGGTAGAATATCATACTTAATTTGGGCTTTGTAGTGTAACTAAAAAAATTTGAAACTATTTAATAATAATATTTTCCATATTATTATTAAATAGTTTTTATTCGCCCTGAACTTTTAATAAGCCAAATCCTAAAGAAAGACCAAATAATGTCATGCTAAAACAAATAACTGCTGGTGTAATAATTTCTGCACTAGCGTACGGGAATATTGCTTTGATTAATTCCATAATTTTTTTAATTTTAAATGTTACAAAAAGTTTTATTTAAATAATTAGAAACCATTTCGAGCCCATACTGTTAATGCTAATGAAAATGTAAACATTGTCATTAAACCGGCCCATCCTAGACTTAAAATATCCATAAAATTATAATTTTTAATTTATTTAATTTTTATAATTTAAAAGGATTTTAAAGCCTTTTAAATTATTTTTTGATAAGTATTGTAATTATACAATACCATTTGTCCAATCAACATCAACATCATCAAGAATTAATGATGAATTATAAATTTGTAAAATAATTAATAAAAATACTAAAAATGCTGCCATTGTAACACCCATAATTGGAGTTGTTCCCCAACCTGGTGCAACTTTACCATATTCAGCATTTAATGGACGTAAAATTTCACCTAATCTTGTTCGTAATGCCATAAAAATATTTTATATTTTTAATAAATTAATTTTTCTAGTATATGTTATATAATATTAAAACGTTAATTTAACTAAATATATAACATGGAAACAGCCACTATTCTTGTAATTTTTGTATCAAGCTTACTCCTAGGAATTACCACATATTCTGTATATACAGCTTTTGGACCAGCGTCAAAAAATTTACGTGATCCATTCGAGGAGCATGAAGATTAAAAAATAAAACCAAATAATTGGTTTTATTTTTTGATAATTCGAGGCGTTTCTCTAAAGAATACTGCAAAGAAAATTACAATTAAAGTACCGATAAGTAAAAATGTATAAACTAATGCTTCCATTGTCTTTGTCTAATCCTAATTTAAATTATAAAGAACTTAATTAAAAAACGAACTGTTTCTTTATACAGCACCTTGTTTTTTCGTTGATCTATCACCAAGTTTTTGGAATACACCAAATTCTACTTGTTCTGTTACTTCTGCCCCAATACCCGTAAATACATCACGGAAAATTGTTCGGCCACCATGCCATAAATGACCAAAGAAGAATAATAAAGCGAAATTCGCGTGACCATAAGTGTACCAACCACGTGGGCTACTTCTAAATACACCATCTGATTCTAAACTTGTTCTATCAAATTCAAAAACTTCACCTAATTGTGCTTTACGAGCAAATTTCTTAACCGTAGGTGCATCTTTAAATGTTTGACCATTTAATTTACCACCGTAGAAATCAACACTTACACCAACTTGTTCAATACTATATTTTGATTCTGCTCGACGGAATGGGATATCTGCACGAATAATACCATCTTTATCTACTAGAATTACTGGGAATGTTTCGAAGAAGGCTGGCATACGACGCACTGTTAATTCACGACCTTCTTTATCACGGAAGATTGGATGACCTAACCAAGCTTCAGCAATACCATCACCTTTGTCCATAGCACCAGCACGGAATAAACCACCTTTTGCTGGATTGTTTCCAATATAATCGTAAAATGCTAATTTATCTGGAATTCTTGACCATGCTTGACTTTCAGATAAACCTTCACTTACAGATGTTTCAACTTGACGTTCAATTTCTTGTTGGAAATATCCGCTATCCCATTGGTAACGTGTTGGACCAAATAACTCGATTGGTGTAGCTGCTGCACCATACCACATTGTACCTGATGTTACAAAGGCAGCAAAGAAAACAGCTGAAATACTACTTGATAATACTGTCTCAATATTACCCATTCGTAATGCACGGTATAAACGTTGTGGTGGACGTACATTTAAATGGAAAATACCTGCAAAGATTCCTAGAATACCTGCAGCAATATGATGTGATGCAATGCCACCTGGGTTAAATGGATTAAATCCATCAGCACCCCAAGCCGGAGCTACAGGTTGAACTTTTCCTGTAATACCAAATGCATCAGAAACCCAAATACCAGGACCAAATAAGCCTGTTACGTGGAAGGCACCAAAGCCAAAACATAAGATACCTGATAATAATAAATGAATACCAAAAATTTTTGGTAAATCTAAAGCAGGTTCTCCTGTTCTTGGATCACGGAATAATTCTAAATCCCAGTATACCCAATGCCAAATGGCAGCTAAGAAACATAAACCTGATAAGACGATATGTGATAATGCTACACCTTCAAAACTCCAAAGGCCGGGGTTTGAAACACTCTCACCAGTAATACTCCAACCACCCCAAGAATCAGTAATTCCTAAACGAGTCATGAAAGGCATAACAAACATACCTTGACGCCACATTGGATTTAAAACTGGATCTGATGGATCAAAAACAGCTAATTCGTATAAAGCCATTGATCCAGCCCAACCAGCAACTAAACCAGTATGCATAATATGTACGGCAATTAATCGACCTGGGTCATTTAAAACAACTGTGTGAACACGATACCATGGTAATGCCATAGTAATACATCCCTCAATATAAATAATGGTTTTTGACTTTCTTACAACTAAACTAAATAAAAGTTAGCTAATATACTATTATAAGCAAATCTAAGAAAAATTAATTAATTTAATTTTTGGTGAACTAAAAAATATTCTTAGTTTTAACTTTTCTTGTTTATATAAATGCTTTACTTGTCTAAAGACTTGAAATACGATAGACTTAAACATAAATAAATATAATTATTTTTTATTACTTTACAAATTTTCTAAACTTATAAATTTTAAAAATAAACAAATTTTATGGCAAAAAAAAGTATGATTGAACGAGAAAAAAAACGTATTAAGTTACATAACAAATACGCATTGAAACGATCAAATCTATTAAAAGCTTATCAATTAGAACAAAATTTCACAGTAAAATTAGAACTTCATTCAAAAATTCAAAAATTACCTCGAAATAGTGCAAAGACTAGAATTCGAAACAGATGTTGGAAGACTGGCCGACCACGTGGTTTCTTTCGTGATTTTGGAGTGTCAAGAAATGTTCTAAGAGAAATGGCTCATCAGGGGCTATTACCTGGAGTTACTAAATCAAGTTGGTAAAATAAGTTTATTCAAATTAAATTCACTGATTTTTATTAATTTAATTTACAATTATAGGTATAACGTTAAAAGAACGCTTTTTTTACAATTTAACATACTAAAATTTTTAGAATTGAAATAATTTTAATTTAAAAATTCGGGAGTTTATAATGATTTATGATTCACAAGTTTACACAGCATTAACTATCGCGTTATTAGCTGGTATTTTAGCTATTCGTTTAGGTTCAACACTTTACGAATAATAACAAAGGTTAAAGAAATAGTTTAGATTATTTCTAATTTTAGATAAAAAACTTTCTCTATTAGTAATTGATAATAAGTTATGGTAACAGAAGATTTAAAAAAATTTACTAGTCCAGTTTTCCCATTTACAGCTATTGTTGGCCAAGAAGAAATGAAATTAGCTCTTCAATTAAATGTAATTGATCCAAAAATTGGTGGGGTTATGATCATGGGTGATCGAGGAACTGGTAAATCAACAACGATTCGAGCAATTGCAGATTTACTTCCAGAAATTGAAGTAGTCAAAGATGATCCTTTTAATTCTCATAAATCAGACTTAGATTTGATGGGAAATGAAGTTAAACGAGCTATCCAAAATAATGAACCAATTGAAACAGAATTAATTAAAATTCCAATGGTAGATTTACCTTTGGGTGCTACAGAAGATCGAGTATGTGGAACAATTGATATTGAAAAAGCTTTAACTGAAGGTATCAAAGCTTTTGAACCAGGTCTCCTAGCAAAAGCCAACCGTGGGCTTTTGTACGTAGATGAGGTAAATTTATTAGACGATCACTTAGTTGATATTTTATTAGATTCTGCAGCTTCAGGATGGAATACTGTAGAACGAGAAGGGATTTCAATCCGCCATCCAGCTCGTTTTGTTTTAGTTGGTTCAGGAAATCCAGAAGAAGGAGAATTACGCCCACAATTACTAGATAGATTTGGAATGCATGCTGAAATCCGGACAGTAAAAGATCCTATTTTACGTGTAAAAGTTGTTGAAGAACGAACATCTTTTGATCAAACACCAATGGATTGGATTGAAAATTACAAAGATCAACAACAAGAATTACGTGATCGTATTGTTTCAGCTCAAACCATATTACCAAACGTTGAATTAGAATATGACTTACGAGTTAAAATCTCAGAAGTTTGTAGTCGTTTAGATGTAGATGGTCTAAGAGGTGATATTGTAACAAATCGAGCAGCTAAAGCTTATGCAGCTTATAATGGTCGTGATAAAGTAACAGTTGAAGATATCTCAAAAATTATTACTTTATGCTTACGTCACCGTTTACGAAAAGATCCATTAGAATCGATTGATTCAGGGGATAAAGTAGGCAAAATATTTAAAGAGATTTTTGAAATTGAAGATTAATTTCAAAAAATAATTTTTATAAAATAATTTAACTATATGTTAAAAATCATTGGATTTATAATAAGTATTTTACTAATTATTATTATTTTTTTACGTATGCCGCAAGAAAATGTTGGATTATCCAGTTTTGCGACTAAAAGTGATTTACTTGGTTCACCTAGTTCAGCTGAAAGATCGTTAAATGTTCTAACTGCTTTTGGTATTTTAATTTATTTAGTAATTGCTTTACAACTTAACTTTGTATCTTAAATATTAAATAGTTTTAATCTATTAAGAATTTCTTATTACTCAACGATTTGAGTAATAAAAAATTCTTAATAATTATAAATTTACCAGAAACCTAATGAAACAGCTTTATCAATTGGTAAACACGCACCAATACCTAACCAAACAGCTACAAAGAACCCTGTTACAAAGGCTAAACTTGCAATTGGTCGACGGAATGGGTTTTGGAATTTATTTACGTTTTCAATAAATGGTACAGTGATTAACCCTAATGGTACTGCCGCCATTGCTAATACACCTAACAATTTATTTGGTAAAACACGTAATAAATTGAATGTAGGGAAAAAATACCATTCTGGTAAAATTTCTAATGGTGTATTAAATGGATCTGCTGGTTCACCTAATTGAGTAGGGGCTAATACAGCTAAACCAACACAACATGCAAGTGTACCTAACATTGTTAATGGGAAAATATATAAAATATCATTTGGCCATGCTGGTTCTCCATAATAGTTATGACCCATTCCTTTTGCTAATTTAGCTCGTAATTTTGGATCTGTTAAATCTGGTTTTTTAATTACTGACATAATAAAATTTATTAATAATTTATATTTCTTAGTTTATTTTTTAAATGAAATGATTAATGATTATCCACTTAAAATTATAATGGTCCTGAGATACCTTGTTTACGAATCATTAAGAAGTGCGTTAACATTAAAACAGCAGCCGCTAAAGGTAGAACAAAAGTATGTGCACTATAGAATCGTGTTAATGTACTTTGTCCAACACTTTCTCCACCTCGTAACAATAAAACAATTGGTTCACCAACGATTGGAACTGCCGCTGGTACACCGGTTACAATTTTACATGCCCAGAAACCAACTTGATCCCACGGTAATGAATAACCAGTTACCCCAAATGAAACAGTAACAACGGCTAATGTTACACCTGTTACCCAAGTTAATTCACGTGGTTTTTTGAAACCACCAGTTAAATAAACACGGAAAACATGTAATACTAACATAAGTACCATCATACTTGCTGACCATCTATGTAATGAACGGATTAACCAACCAAAATTTACACTTGTCATAATGTATTCAACAGAAGCAAATGCATCAACAACACTTGGGCGGTAATAAAATGTCATTGCAAAGCCAGTTGCAACTTGAATTAAAAAACATGTTAAAACCAGACCACCAAAACAATAAAAAATATTTACATGAGGTGGTACATACTTACTAGAAATATCATCAGCAATTGCTTGAACTTCTAATCGTTCTTCAAACCAATCGTAAATTTTACTCATAACATAGTTTTTACATTATTTTAACACAGTTAAGCAAAATAAAAATTTCTTATATTTAAAAGGCGAGAGTGGGATTCGAACCCACGGAATCCGTAAAGATTCATCTGATTTCAAATCAGACGCAATCGACCAACTCTGCCATCTCGCCAAAAGATTAGCTAGAAAACTAATCTTAATTACTAACTAACTATCATACGTTGTTGTTCCACTAAATTTGATTGAAGCTGGGTTTGGATTTTTTCCAATTGAAAAACCACGACTGTTAGTAGCCGTACGACTCGCGTTTACCTTTTCTGGAAAAACCCCATCTTTTGGGTGTAAGTATTGAACTTCACCACTTGGGAAAATTCGATAAATCTTATAGTTGCTAATTTTGAATGTTCTTAACTGCGTACCTAATGCTAGGCATTGCTCTTTGCGTGCTAAGTATAATAGATTTTCTCCATTACGCATAATTGCAGCGCCACCAGTCGGCATCTCAAATATTTGTTCTTTAGGACTAGTCCAAGTAATTGCATATTTTTCTTCAACTTCAGCAGCACGTAACCAGCCGCCAGTACTTCCACCAAAAGTAGGAAACGGTGTTTGTAAATTTAATGTCATCTGTAAAACTTTATAAATGTTTAACGTTCAATATATAATTCTAATAAAAAAAAGATTTTTTTTATTATTATTATCAAAATTTCTAGCGGAGAATGGATTTGAACCATTGACCTTCGGGTTATGAGCCCAACGAGCTACCAGGCTGCTCTACTCCGCGATGAGATTGACTTTCTATATTTATATATTAAGGTTGAACGCTCATTCTATTCATAAATACCATATACACTAATTATTATACTATATAGAGTGTAAATGTGTCAATTAAATTAAAATCATAATAATTTATTATGATTTTAATTTAATTAATACATTTAAGTAAGTGATGCTTTACCACCTGCATCTTCAATTTGTTTTTTAACATCTTCAGCAGTATCTTTTGGAATACCTTCTTGAACTTGTTTAGGTGCAGATTCAACTAATTCTTTAGCTTCTTTTAAACCTAAACCTGTAAGACTACGTACAACTTTTAAGACTGCAATTTTCTTATCCGCTGGAACTTCATCTAACATCACATTAAATTCTGTTTTTTCTTCAACTTCTTCTGCTGGAGCTGCAGCTGCCATGACTACGCCACCACCAACACTTGCAGATGCGTCTACACCAAATGTTTCTTCAATTTTACTAACTAATTCTGATGCTTCTAATAATGTTAAAGTTTTTAAATCTTCAACAATTTGATCGATTTTTTCTGACATAATAAATCTTTGTTTTTATATAATTTTATAGAATTTTTATTTTTATAATTAGAAATTAAATATTACTCAAAGCTATTTAAATCTAATTTAATAGAAGAACCCATTGTTGTACAAATAAATAAACTTTTAAAGTATTTACCTTTAACTCCTGATGGGCGATTTTGTTCAATCGATTTATATAAAGCTTGTAAGTTTTCAATCAATTGAACATCGGTGAAATTTGATTTACCAAAACTAACATGAACAATTCCTGTTTTATCAGCTTTATATTCAAATTTTCCCTTTTTAAACTCTGTTAATGTTGACTCTAACGTAGTAGTAACGGTTCCTGATTTTGGAGATGGCATTAAGCCTTTTGGACCTAATACACGACCAAGTTTTGCCAATTTTGGCATCATATTTGGTGTTGTAATTAATAGATCAAACGCTATATCTCCTTGATTAATTTGATCAATCAAATCATCATTTCCAACAATATCAGCACCAGCTGAAGTTGCTTCACTAAAATTATCTTCGTCTGTTAAGACTGCAATTTTTATTTGTTTACCTACCCCATTAGGAAGAGTTACAGTTGTACGTAACTGTTGATCAGCATATTTTGGATCGATATTTAAATTTGCGTGTAATTCAACACTTTCAACAAATTTCGTGTTTGACGTTTCTTTTAAAGCTATAATAGCTTCTTCTAAATTTAAATAAAGAGTATTTTTAGTTTTTTGTATATTTTCTTTATGACGACGGGATATTTTTCCCATAAATCTAATTTTTCTCCATTAAAAATATATTTAATTTCAATTTAATCTACAATAGATATACCCATATTACGAGCAGTTCCTTCCACAATTTTCATAGCACTATTTATTTTAGTAGTATTTAAATCTGGTAGTTTTACTGTTGCAATTTCTTCTAATTGAGCTTTTGTAATAGATCCTACACTTACTCGATTTGGAGTAGCTGAACCTTTTTTAATTTTTGCTGCGTTTGCCAATAATACAGAAGCTGGGGGAGTTTTTAAAACAAAGGTATAACTTCTATCTTCATAAACTGAAATTTCTACAGGAATGATTAATCCTGTTTTATCAGATGTCCGAGCATTATATTCTTTACAGAAACCCGCAATATTAACACCATGTTGACCTAAAGCTGGTCCGACAGGAGGTGCAGGTGTTGCTTTAGCAGCCGGTAAGGCAAGTTTTATTAGCGCAGTAATTTTTTTAGCCATGAAAAATTTATTACTATAATTTTATAAAAAATATTTAAAGAACTTTAACTCGATTAATTTGTAAATTCTAATTTTAAATTAGTTACAAAATCTTTATTTTTTAAATTCTATTTAATTAAAAACAAAAACCTCTTAAAGGAAGAGAAACGCGCCCTGAAGGACTTGAACCCTCGACATCTAATTTTGGAGACTAGCGTTCTACCAACTGAACTAAGGACGCTTATAATATACTATACTGTTAAAATATTAAAATTACAAGATTTTAAATCTTAATTAATTATTTAAAATATGAAATGGGACAACTATTAACATTTAATGATCAACTATTAATTGAAAAATATTTACCTCATAACTTCTTAGCAGAGAAAATGATTTTAAACTGTTTATTAATAAATTCCGAATGCATTGAGAATGTAATTTCTAATCTTTCTGTTGAAACGTTTTATTTTCAAAACCATCAAGAAATCTATAAAGCAATTATTTTTATGTATAAAAATAATTTACCGATTGATATTCTTACTTTCGTCACTTTTTTACAAGAGAATGGTTTGCTGCAAAAAATTGGTGGGATAAAAATATTAATTGAACTTATAGATCAAACGCCTAACACTATATACCTTGAAGATTATATTAGTTTAGTAAAAGATAAGTTTTTAAGACGATCCCTAATTAAATTAGGCTATGAATTAATCAACTCTAGTTATATTACAAACCTTTCAATAGAAAATATTTTAAATAATTTTGAGAATAAGTTATTTAGTTTAACAAGTGAAATAAGGTCACAACGTTTGTTTAGTAGTACAGAATTATTAAATAATATACTTTTTGAATTGAAAGATAAATCTTTAAATCCTAAAATATCCGGTATAACATCAGGGTTTGATAATCTAGATTTAATGATTCAAGGTTTTCAACGAACAGATTTAATTGTTTTAGCTGGTCGTCCTTCTACAGGTAAAACAGCTTTAAGTTTAAATATTGGTTTGAATATAATTAAAAGTTTAAAATTACCTGTTTTGTTCTTTAGTTTAGAAATGTCGAAAGAGCAAATTATGTATCGTTTATTAAGTATCGAAGCCAATATTAATCAAGTTAAATTAAGAACTGGTAAATTATCTCAAAATGATTGGATAAGGTTAAATAAAGTAATAAAAGTTATTTCAAAATTACCGATTTTTATTGACGATACACCCAATTTATCAGTTCAAGATATACGATCCAAAATAAAAACCATTCTCTTCGAACAATCAAAACTTGGTCTCATTATTATAGATTATCTCCAATTATTACAAAATTCCAACTCTAAGACTGAGAATCGAGTTCAAGAATTATCACAAATGACCCGTACATTAAAAAATATTGCTCGTGAATTCGATATACCAGTTCTAGCTTTATCACAATTAAGTCGAAATGTAGAAAATCGAGTTGATAAGAAACCCATATTATCAGATTTGAGAGAAAGTGGCTCAATTGAGCAAGATGCTGATTTGGTCTTAATGCTATACAATAAATCTGAGTCAAAGTTTAATCAAACTAATAATGCGGATACTTCTATCTTTATCACTGAATTAATTATTGCTAAACAACGAAATGGTCCCATAGGTAGTGTAAATCTAAAATTTGACCCAAAAAAAACTAAATTTTTTAGTATGAATTAGAATTAAAAAATTATATGAAATGCCCAGAACCAGATTCGAACTGGTGACACGAGGATCTTCAATCCACTGCTCTACCAACTGAGCTATCCGGGCTTGATAAGTCTTAAAAATAGTATACCATAGGTAATATAAAATAGCAATAAAAATTTTTACTTAAATAAAAGTTGATTTTTAAGTAAAAATTTAGTAGGATGTTATAGGGTGTAGGGTTTAGTATGACTATTAAATTTATTTACCATGTCAGAATCGTAAGATAGCAGCATAAAATAAACATTTGTAGTTAGTATGAACCCTGTACCTGACAATATAATAAATTTTTTAGTTTAAACATTTTAATTACAATTCAATTTCTAATAAAGCAATTTTAAATTGTCTGAAAGATAATATTAATTATATTTTTTTTCCAAAAACTGATACAATAAATATTGTAGTTAATATTACTTTTTTTAACTTTATTATCTAAAATAACAGGAAATTAAAAATGACACCTTTATTAGGAAATTCTATTACTAGTTCACTTACAATTGCTTATGCTATCTCACCTTCATTAGGGAATTTTTTCTCTAGCTTAATTGCAGGTGCTGTTGTCTTACTTGGTATTGGTGGTGCTTTAGCTTTTATTAGTCAAAATGATAAAGTTACAAGATCATAATTTACTTAATTGTAATTGCTATTTATTTATAATTAAACTAAAAAATTTAGTTTAAAAAAAACCTAATTATATAATTTTAGTTTTTAGTTAATCTAAATATAATGGTGAAGATGGATTAAATTGAAATTAAATATCTTATGATAAATTTTAGTTTTGGGCCTAATATTTTTTTAGGTATTATTGTAAGTTTTGGAGTGTTAATATTATATTTTCTTCGAAATGTTAAACCAGAGGTTGCAAGAGACGAAGATATTTTTTTTGCAACTATCGGTTTATTATATAGTTGTATTTTAATGGTCCATGGGTGGCGATTGGATCCAATTTTATTATTTAGCCAAGTGCTTGTTATTCTTACAGTTTTAGTAGCAGGTTGGGAAAATATTCGATTGCGAGGATTAATTGCAAATATGGCAAAATTAAAAAAAATTAAAAAAAAATAATTTTTTAATTATTAAAAAATCTTGGTTTCAAGTTTGTAAACAATGTTTTTAAATTATGTTTAAAAAATATTCACAACTTTTTTCTGTACTGTTCTTTAGTATTTTTAGTATGTCAGTTATGACTGCATCAGCGATCGATTTAGATGAAGCAACACGAACAGTTGCGAAAGATGGAACTGGTAGTACAGTAGTTTTAACACCAGAACAAGTTAAACGTGGTAAACGATTATTTAATGCAACTTGTGGTGCATGTCACGTAGGTGGGATTAGTAAAACAAACCCAAACGTTGGTTTAGATCCCGAAGCTTTAAGTTTAGCATCACCACGTCGTGATAATATCGAAGCATTAGTAGATTATATGAAAAATCCAACATCATATGATGGATTAGAATCAATTGCTGAAGTACACCCAAGTATTAAGAGTGCAGATATTTATCCTCGTATGCGTGCAATTACTGATGAAGATTTAACTGCAATGGCTGGTCACATTTTATTACAACCAAAAATTATCACAGAAAAATGGGGCGGTGGTAAAATCTACTACTAATCTTAAATATTTTTAAATATTTTTCAAAAAGTAGTATATTTACTTTTTGAAAAATAGTATATTTCTTTAAAAATAAAAAAGGTTGTGTGGCATATTATTAGACTAAAAGCATGTAGCTCAGTGGATAGAGCATCAGATTCCGATTCTGAAAGCCAAGGGTTCGATTCCCTTCATGCTTATAATTAAAGTAGTCAAAATTATCTGGGGCTGTCTTGGTTTCGACATTTAATATTGAGTAAGGTATGATCAGGCCGAAGCTTGTATTCTTCGTAAAAATCTACAAAAATAAAATTAATAAATGCTAATACTATAATTTCGTTTGTAATTAACGCAGTAAACAATGTTAAAACTTTAAATACATTAAAATTTGCTGTTTAAAAACTAAATAAATTTTCAATAAAAAATTATTCACTATTTATAGACTTTTTCAGTTTAAATAGTTTAGACTCATTTAATATTGTAATATCTGTTCTTTCGAACTAAGCCTGTGAATAAATATCTTATACAATTTTAAATGGACGTGGGTTCAAGTCCCATCAGCTCCATTAGTGCATTCGTGGCCGAGTGGTTGAAGGCACCGGACTCATAATCCGTTTTCCTCTGGAACATCACTGGTTCGAACCCAGTCGAATGCAGTTAAAATATAAATATTTTATATTGTTTTTTTAGTTACATAGTTGTAGTATTATAAATAAGAAGTAATTATATTTAATAGTTGAAATTTATGGTTAAATTAAATACTCAAAAAATCATTAATGGTATAGAAAATAAGTTTCTTAAAACAGATTTACCTATATTGAAAATTGGTGATAATGTAAAAGTTGGGGTTAAAATTATTGAAGGTAATAAAGAGCGAGTTCAATTTTATGAAGGAACTATTATTGCTAAAAAAAATAGTCTTATTAACACTACAATTACTGTTCGAAAAATCTTTCAAGGGATTGGAATTGAGCGAATTTTTTTAATTCATTCTCCAAAAATTGATTCCATTCAAGTATTACGCTCATCAAAAGTAAGACGTTCAAAACTTTACTATTTAAGAAAATTAAAAGGAAAAGCAAGTCGTTTAAAACAAACTTTTTCATAAAAATAAAGTTCCATTAAAATTTTAATAAAAAAATTTGGTTGGATTAAGTTTCCGTAGTATAATATAAGGTAGTGAAGTAATAGTTTAGAGTATTACTTTTTAAGTATTTAGAATAAGGAGTTATATGGCTACTTACAAAGTGACGTTATTAAGTGAAGAACATGACATCAACTCAACAATTGATTGTAATGATGATGTATTTGTTTTAGATGCAGCTGAGGAGCAAGGTATTGAGTTACCATACTCATGTCGTGCAGGTGCTTGTTCAACTTGTGCTGGTAAAGTAACAGAAGGCAGTATTGATCAATCTGAACAAACGTTCTTAGATGATGATCAAGTTGAAAGTGGATTTGTTTTAACTTGTATTGCATATCCAAAATCAGATTGTACAATTTTGGTACACCAAGAAGATGAATTATACTAATTCATAAATAAAATCAAAAAGGAATGATTAATAAAAATATTATTATATCATTCCTTATAAAAATCGAAAAGTTAGAAGTTTAACTCTGCAGCTTGAACTTTTTCGAATTGTTTTTTCTTTAACACTAAGAAAATTTGTGTTAACAAAACACAGAAACAGAAAGCAAGGTAACCAATAATACGGATTGGGTTTTGTAATACAATTTCCGATTCTTCTTGACCAAAACCACCAACATTAGGGTCAGCATTTAAAGGTTGATCGGTCTTTACAATATCTCCTGTTTTAACAATTAAAGTTAAACCAGCAGGTACTGTTTGTGATGTTTTTGTACCAGCTCCGTTAGTAATTAAAATATTTGCTTCACCTTTTTCTGAAGTTGAAATATCTGAGATTTGACCGGCTTGTGTAGCACCAAAAACATTTACATTACTTTTATCACCTGTTGGGTAAACTTGGCCACGACCACGATTACCACCAGCATAAAATGGATATGTTAAATATTTAACATCTGAATTTTTTTCTGGGTCTGGTGCAACGACAGGGAAAATTAATTCCTGGTGAGTCTTACCGGCGATTGGACCAACAACTAGGATATTATCAAATTCAGTACTATAAGGTGAAATAAAAACGCCTTTATTTTTTGCTTTTACTGCATCTGGAATTTTACTTTTCGGAGCTAATTTAAACCCTTCTGGTAAAATTAAAATCCCACCTACATTTAAATCAGCGCTTTTTCCATTTGCTCCAATTTGTTGCTTAGTTGTATCGTACGGTACTTTAATTTCTACTTCAAAAACTGAATTTGGAAGAATAGCTTGAGGAGCTTCAATTTCAATTGCTTTTTGATTTAAATGGCAATTTGCACAAGCTAATTTACCATTTGCTGCGCGAGGATTTGAGTAGTTCTGTTGTGCAAAAACTGGATATGCTGATGAGTCTTGAAGGCCAAAACCAAATAAATTTACAGTAATCGTTAAAGCAAATAAAAGACTTTTAAAAAACTTGTTAGTTGCCATATTTTAAATATTTCTTAAGTATGGATATTCTATTATGTAGATAAATTAATTCTTTATTAAAAACAAGATACCTAATCCAGAAAAATATAATAACAATATCGCTAAAGATAGTAATAATTGTGTTAATGGATCGGTAGAGGGTGTTAAAATTGCCCCGAGTATTGTTGACATTAATATTATATATCGCCATGCACCTAACATTTGTTTAGTAGATACGATATTTAATAAACCAACTAAAATTTGTAAAATTGGAATTTGGAATGCTAATCCTGTACTATAAAAAAGAACGAGAATAAATTCAAAATATTGATCAAAAGACCAAAGTGGTTCAATTACCTCTTCACTATAATTTAAAAAAAAATTTAAAGCTGCGGGTATTAATACGTAGTACGAGAAAGTTAGCCCTAATCCAAATAAAACTAATGAACTTAATAATAAAGGTAAAATAATTTTTGTCTCTTTTTTCGTTAATCCAGGTAATAAGAATAAAATTAATTGTCCTATCACAAATGGACTTGAAAATAAGAGTCCAGTATAAAATGATATTTTTATTGTTGAAATAAAATATTCACCTGGGGATATCTGAAAAAATTTTACATTTTGAATTGGAAGTTCTAAAATTTTAACTAGATCTTTGACTTCAATAAATGCAGTACATGTTAATATTATAATTACCCAAAACAAAAGAAAAAGTCGTTGACGTAATTCTTCAATGTGTTCTGCAAAAGGTAATTCTAATATTACTGTTGTATTAGTTATAAAATTAAAATTAGAATTAGTTGTCATATAAATTATATTAAGTTATATATTCGAAATATTAAAACTCCCTAGGTTTCCAAATTTGGGAACCTAGAGAGTTTTAATACTTACTAACTTAAGCATTTGAGTAAAAAAATCAACTTAAATTATAAATTTATGATAAATAATTTATAGCTTCAAGGCGTGCTGTTGCTTTTTTTAACTCTACCGATGCATCAAGTTTATCTTTACTTGATTCGGCATTTTCAACTGATAAAGTTGCTTTTTCTAATTCTTTTGTAGCTTCATTTAACTCTATACTTGTTAACTCTTCTACATCATTCACTAAAACCGTTACTCGATTTCGATCAATTTCAGCTAAACCACCGCATAGAATAATTGGGGTCCATTTGTCATTTAATTTTATACGTAATAGTCCCGTATCTAGAGCTGTAATTAATGCTGCATGACCATCTAATACTCCAACTTGTCCAGTTAAACCAGGTAGAACAACTTCGTCAGCTGTTGTCGAACAAATAACTCTATCCGGGGTAAGAACGCGAATGTTCATAACCATATACTATACTCCTTATTTTAGAGTTTCTGCTTTTGCAATTACTTGGTCAATATTACCTACAAGATAGAATGCTTGTTCAGGTAAATCGTCTAATTCACCATTTAATACCATTGAGAAACCTTTAATTGTATCTTCTAAACTAACGTACTCACCAGGTGAACCTGTGAAAATTTCAGCTACGAAGAATGGCTGTGATAAATAACGTTCTACTTTACGTGCTCGAGCAACTGTTAAACGATCTTCTTCTGATAATTCATCAATACCTAAAATTGCAATAATATCTTGTAATTCTTTGTATCGTTGTAATGTTTCTTTTACCGTTTCAGCAATATTATAGTGTTCTTGTGTTACAATACCAGGTTGTAACATTGTTGAAGTTGAGTCTAAAGGATCTACTGCAGGGTAAATACCTTTAGCAGCTAAATTACGTGATAATACTGTTGTTGCATCTAAGTGAGCAAATGTTGTTGCTGGTGCTGGATCAGTTAAATCATCCGCTGGTACGTATACAGCTTGAATTGAAGTAATTGAACCTTGTGTCGTTGATGTAATACGTTCTTGTAATGCTCCCATCTCTGTCGCTAAAGTTGGTTGGTAACCTACTGCAGATGGCATACGTCCTAATAAAGCTGATACTTCTGAACCTGCTTGTGTAAAACGGAAGATATTATCAATAAATAATAAAACATCTTGTTTGTTAACATCACGGAAGTATTCCGCCATTGTTAATGCTGTTAAACCAACACGCATACGCGCCCCTGGTGGTTCATTCATTTGCCCATATACTAAAGCTACTTTAGATTCTGGGAAATTACTTTGGTTAATTACACCAGATTCTTTCATTTCTTCATACAAATCGTTTCCTTCACGTGTACGTTCACCTACACCACCAAAAACAGATACACCACCGTGAGCTTTTGCAATGTTATTAATTAATTCCATAATTAATACAGTTTTACCTACACCAGCTCCACCAAATAAACCAATTTTACCACCACGACGGTATGGTGCTAATAAATCAACTACTTTAATCCCAGTTTCAAAAATTGATGGTTTTGTTTCTAATTCAGTAAATGCAGGTGCATCACGGTGAATTGGTAAAGTTTCATCAAATGAAACTTCTCCTTGTTCATCTACAGGTTCACCAATTACGTTAAAGATTCGACCTAATGTCGGAGTCCCTACTGGTACACTGATCGGAGTTCCTAAATCAATAGCTTCAACGCCACGTTTTAAACCGTCTGTTGAACGCATTGATACAGCACGTACCTTGTTATCACCTAATAATTGTTGTACTTCAACAATCGTGTCAATTCCATCAGCTGCTGTGATTTTAATTGCACTATAGATCGGTGGTAAACTTCCTTCAGAAAATTGAATATCTAGTACTGGACCAATAATTTGAGTAACGTAACCTATATTTAAATTAGTTTTTACCATTTTGATTTAACATATTTAAAATACTTAAGAATAAATATACTTTCGTAATCTTACCTAGCTGTAAAATAATAATAAATTCAATATTTAATTAACATTGTACAACAAAATTAAGTGAATTCTTGAATATAATCCTACTTGAAAAGGATAATTGAATTAATGATTAATTATTATCACTTAATCTTCCTGTTACTTTTAACCAATTTCTTGCTCCAGGATAATTATCAGGAGCTAACTTAAGAGCTTGAACCCAATATTCAGCTGCTTTATCAAATAATTCTTTAGATAATTCTAAATATTCATCCTCTTCTAAACTTTGAGCCCGGAGAGCTTGAGAATGGTAAATAACAGCAATATTATTTAATGCTTGTGGAAGATTTGAGTTTAAGGATAAAGCTTGGTGATAAAACTCTAGAGCTTGGGTATATTTACCTGTATTTCCATAGATTAAACCGATATTATACAAAGTATAACTTCGATCATATGGATCTTCTTCAACTTGAAGAGCTTCATAATAATTTTGTAATGCTTCAGCATATCGTCCTCTCGATTGAGCAGCCATTCCTGCACGATAATAAGAAAATGCTTGTTTCTCTTGTTTACTGGCAGGTAATACTTTTAAAAGAATATCAGCAATTACTGTAAATGTTTTATCGATAAAATTTCCCATAAAATTCTCCTGATAAATAATGTATATTATAATTAAAGATTTAGAGCTATTATATATTAAAAATAATAACTCTAAAAATTTTTAAACAGAATTAGAGGCTACAAATGGAAATAATGATAAAACTCTTGCTCGCTTAATTGCTTTTGCTAATTTCCTTTGTTGTTGAACAGTTATTCCGGTAGCACGACGAGGAAGAATTTTCCCCTGTTCTGTTACAAATAAACTTAATAAATCAATATCTTTATAATCAATTTTTTGATTAATATTAATGGGTGATGTTTTTTGTTTTTTTAATGCCATAATTTATTTAATTTCTTTATGTATAGTGTGTCTATTGCAATTTGGACAGTATTTATTTAATTCTAATCGTGCAGGATTATTTCGACGATTTTTCTGCGTCATATATCTTGAAACCCCCGGCTTACGTTTATCTAAATTTGCACGACATTCAGTGCATTCTAAAGTAATTAAAATTCTAGTACCTTTACTTTTTGCCATATTAATTCATAATAATAATTCTAATTAGTATATATAGTGCCTAAAAGTTTCTATCTTATCAAGAGTTAATAAAGATTATTAGTATAAAAATTTTACTTTTAAAACTTTTAATTTTTTATCAAATATACTATATTACATTAAACTGTAATTTTCAAAATAATTATTTTAAATATCTTAAAACTTATAAATTTAATATGGCTAATAATAAATCAGCAGAGAAACGGATCGATATTGCTAAACGTAATCGGTTAAAAAATCGTTATTACAAAAGTTCTGTGCGAACTCTAATAAAAATATTTTTTCAAACTTTAGAAACTTACAAAATTTCAAAAAACCCAGAAGATAGAGAAAAATTACAAAAAACCTTAAATTCAGTCTATAGTATGATTGATAAAGGTACAAAAAAGAATGTTTATCATAGAAATACTGCAGCTAGAAAAAAATCACAATTAGCTGCTTATTTAAAAGCAGCCTAAGATAAATTTTTTAAAACTGTATTCCATTAAAAACGTTTTTAATGGAATACAGTTTTAAAAAATTAATATATACAGCTTAACAAATATTAAATTTGAATATCACTAATTATTGAGATTGCTAACAAAAATTATGAAACAAAATATGAATTATATTAATGCACTTCCAGATTTTCTGGCAATGCAAAGAATAAGTTTTTGTTGGTTTATTACCCAGGGTTTAAATGAAGAATTAGCTTTATTTTCTCGAATTCATGATTTTAGTCAAAATACTGAATATATTATGTTTGGGGAAGAATACAATTTAATAAAACCGTCTTATAGTTTATTAATTGCAAGAAAATATAGTGGGAATTATAGAGCACAATTAATTATTCCAATTGAAGTAAGAAATAAAATAGTAAATAGTGTTCGTTATCACAATCAATTCCCGATTATTACTTTACCCCTTATGACTACATATGCAACATTTGTAATAAATGGATGTGAACGTGTTATTGTTAGTCAGATTATCCGAAGTCCTGGAGTTTATTTCGAAAAAAATAAAAACCAACGAACTAAGAATCAATTCAAACGAAAATTATCCACAGATATTAATAAACTGAGATCATTTTTACCCTCTGGAGAAGCTTTTTTATCTGAATCTGATTTATTCTTCCCTATTCCAACGACAACGTATGATCCGGTTAAAAAACAAAGAAAAATTATTCCACATTGGAGTAATAATTCCATTTATTATTATTCTATTAAGTACCTAAAAAAAACGAAAAAGAATTCATCTTTTCATACTTTACATTATTTTAAATTATACCGTGTTATTGTAACAACTTCTAAACTTTCTTCAAAAACCAAATTAATCCACTTATTTTTAAAATGGCTAAAATCTAATAGTAGCTTTTTAAATCCTGAACACAATTTCAAAAAGAATACAATTGTCTACTTAATCAAGTATTTCAATTTCTTATTAAAATTTTTAATCAAATATGAAACTTTCCAATTTAATTGGATTCAAGTTAAGGGTCAAACTGAAACACTGGTCAGAAAGAATAAAAAATGGTTAACGTTATTTAATGAGAATAATAAATTACTGTTTTTACCTTCAAATGAATTATTATCTGAAAATAATATCATAAAATTATATAATCTTTACGATAGAACATTCATTGAATCACAAAAGTTTGCACAAATTCAGTTAAACTCTCAATTATTATTAATTACGAAAAATTCACAAGATTGGTTAATTGGAATGAGAAATTTTTCTTTATTAAAAAGAAATTTTAATCAGTTAATTTCTAAAATTAATGATACTAAAAAACTAATTGAATTCCAAAATTTACGACCTGTAATTTATTTTTCAAATAGTTTAAAAGAACAATTAAAATATATTTTTGGAAAAAATAAATTAACTTATAAACCTGAGCGTCATAAATACTTAAAAACAAAAACTCAATTACTTCTTTATCGAAAAGACCATGAAATTAAAACGAATTATCATAAAAAATATGATGAAAAAGATTTATATACAGCAATTTTAATTCCTGAATATGGATCTTGGATTCGATTTGCATTCCAAAGAAATACAAAAATTAATTCATATAAGTACCCGATTAAGAACCAAGAAGATGAAATTCTTATTCAATTAGATAAGATTAATCAAAAACCTGTTCTTTATTTATTAAAAGAAATGGGATTAACGGATGTAGAAATTTATCAAAATCTACAATACTCCGATTTTTTCTACTTTAATAAACCATTATTAGTCAGTTCAAAAGATGTAAACCAACCCTTACCGCGTTTTAATTTAAATTTAAATTACTTTAAAAATATTTCAGAATTCTCAAGAATTTTTGATTCTACATATTACCGGTTAGGTCGAGTTGGTAGATTAAAAATGAACAATCGGTTAAGTTTAGACATTAGTGATCGTTTACAAACAATAACTTATCAAGATATTTTTGCAATTATTGACAAATTAATAAGTTTAACGATTTCAAAAACTGTCCAAGATGACATTGATCATTTAAAAAATAGGCGAGTTCGTTCTGTTGGGGAATTATTACAAAACTTATTTAGAATTGGATTCCAACGATTAGTTCGAAAGTTACGTAATCAAACTAATAAAGTTGATTCTAGTAATTTATTAAGTTTTAACATTGTGAATGCGACTGTTCGTGAGTTCTTTGGTTCCAGTCAATTATCTCAATATCTTGATCAAACTAATCCGTTATCATCTCTTACTCATAGAAGGCGAATTAGTGGTTTAGGTCCTGGAGGTTTTGATAGAGATCGGATTAGTTTCGCTGTTCGTGATATCCACCCAAGTCATTATGGTCGAATATGTCCTATCGAAACTCCTGAAGGACAAAATGTTGGTTTAATTGCATCATTAACCACATGTGCAAGAGTTAATAAATCGGGATTCTTAGAAACACCTTTTTGGCGTGTCATAAACGGCAAAGTAATTAAAACAGGTTATCCAATATATCTAACGGCGGATATTGAGGATTTATACCGTATTGCACCAGCTGATATTGCTACCAATCAAGAGAATTATTTATTAACAAATCTTATACCCGTCCGATATAAACAAGAAATTCTTAGTGTTACTCCATCAGAAGTGGATTTTATTGCGATTTCTACAGTTCAAGTTGTTTCTGTTGCAGCTTCATTAATTCCTTTTTTTGAACACGATGATGCTAATAGAGCATTAATGGGTTCAAATATGCAACGACAGTCTGTCCCTTTAATTTTACCTCAAAAACCGATTGTAGGAACTGGATTAGAAAATCAAATTGCTATTGATTCAGGAATGACATTAACTGCTCAAACATCCGGTATAGTGCATTCTGTAACAGCAAACAAAATTATTGTTCGAGATCAAAGTGGAAAAAAATTAATTTATAAATTACAAAAATATCTTCGATCAAATCAACAAACTTGTATTAACCATCGACCAATTGTTTGGAAGGGTGAAAAGATTAAATCTGGGCAAATTCTTACCGATGGTCCAGCAATTACTGACAATGAATTATCACTAGGTCAAAATGTTTTAGTTGGTTATATGCCTTGGCAAGGTTATAATTTTGAAGATGCGATTTTAATTAGTGAAAGATTAGTTTATGATGATATATTTACATCTATTCATATTGAAAGATATAAAATTGAAATTGATAAAAACACTGAAACATCAGAACAAACGACAAAAAATATTCCAAACTTAAATCTATCTGAAGTTAAACATTTAAACGGTGATGGAATTGTTAATATCGGTACATTTGTTAAACCAGGTGATATATTAGTTGGCAAAATTATTTCAAATAATACCTCAGAACAATTACCTGAATCCAAATTATTACGAGCTATCTTCGGGGCAAAAGCAAAAGGAGTTAAAGATAATTCTTATAGAATGCCAGATGGAGAGTATGGGCGTGTGATAGAAACAGTTACATTTAATCGACGAACTAAATTAACTTATAAATTTGAAAAAATTTATGTATTCATTGCGCAAATTCGAAAAATTCAAGTAGGTGATAAAATTGCAGGTCGTCATGGAAATAAAGGAATTATATCAAGAATTTTACCGCGCCAAGATATGCCATTTTTACCTGATGGAACACCTATTGATATTATTTTAAACCCCTTAGGCGTACCCTCACGTATGAATGTAGGACAACTTTATGAGTGTTTATTAGGTTTAGCGGGTGATAAATTAAATGCGCGGTTTAAAATTTTACCTTTTGACGAAATGTATGGATTAGAAATATCACGTATTCTAATTAATAAAAAACTACGTCAAGCTTCCATAAATAAAAATGAAAGTTGGTTATTTAATCCATATGCTCCTGGTAAGATGGTTTTAATGGATGGCCGGACTGGGAAAGAATTTGATAATCCAGTTACTGTCGGAAACGCATATATGTTAAAATTGATTCATTTAGTTGATGACAAAATGCATGCTCGTGCAACAGGCCCATATTCTCTTATCACTCAACAACCGCTAAGAGGAAAAGCCCAACATGGCGGACAAAGGTTTGGCGAAATGGAAGTCTGGGCATTAGAAGGATTCGGTGCAGCATTTACATTAAAAGAACTCTTAACTATAAAATCAGATGATATGCAGGGTCGAAATGAAACATTAAATGCAATTGTAAAAGGGCAACAAATTCCAAAATTTGGTATTCCAGAATCATTTAAAGTTTTACTTCAAGAATTGCGGTCAATTGGTTTAGATATGAGTACCTATAAAATTGAAAAATTTAGTTCATATAAAAGATATGAAGTTGAGGTTAACTTGATTGAAAAATATAATGCAGCGTCGAAAACATTTTCACCTACTTCAAATATAAACGATATTTCATTTTAATTATATATGGCACAATTTGCAAAAGAATTTGATTACATAAAAATTAAATTAGCCTCTCCTTTTCGCATATTACAATGGTCAAATAGGAAATTACCAAATGGCCAATTTGTAGGAGAAGTTCAAAAATCTGAAACAATTAATTATCGAACTTTTAAACCAGAAATGGATGGCTTATTCTGTGAGCGTATTTTTGGGCCAAGCAAAAGTTTAGAATGTGCGTGTGGGAAGTATAAACGTGTAAGGTATGAAGGCCTTATCTGTGAAAGATGTGGAGTTGAACTTACTGAATCGAGAGTTCGGCGTCATCGAATGGGTTATATTAATTTAATTTATCCTGTTACACATGTTTGGTATATAAATAGCCGTCCAAATTTCATGTCCTTACTTTTAGAGGTAGAAGAGTGTGAAAAAAAATTGGATACGACATACACAGCACATTCTGAAAAATGTAAAAAATGTGAAGGTTTAAAATTAACGACTTCTACAATTGTTGACTTGTGGGATGAACGGGTCAAACGAATAAAATTAGCTTCATTAGCTTATTTTATTGCTGAAGATGAAATTTCATTTTACGGATTACATTGGGACCTACAACAATATAGAAGAAGTCGAGAATTAGGATACAGCGGTTACCCATTAAAGCCTTATCCAAAACCTCAAAATCGTCGTTATAGTACACCGAAATATTTACTTCGTGCAACTCCAAATTTTTTAATTGGAGCCCCTTTAATTAAACGAGAATTAGAAAAATTAGATTTAAAATCAGAAATTTTTCGAACTCGCTATTTTATTTTAGTTTGTACTAAGGTTTTAAATAAAGAAAATCCTCTATATAATGAGTCAAAATGGTTTCGAAAATGGGAACAACAACGGATTTATAAGATAAGAGAGCAAGCAATTAAACGAATTCGGATTTTAGAAAATTTAATGGGCACTGGGTCAAATCCTGCTTGGATGATCTTAACGATTTTACCCGTCATTCCTCCTGCGTTACGTCCTATGATTCAATTAGAAGGTGGTCGATTTGCCACCTCTGATTTAAACGAGTTGTATCGTCGAATTATTACTCGTAATAATAGATTACTTCGTTTATTAGAAATTGATGCTCCTCAATTAATTATTAGAAATGAAAAAAGACTATTACAAGAAGCAGTAGATACACTTATTGATAATGGTAAACGAGGTAAAATTGCTTTGAGTGCAAATAACCGTCCGCTAAAATCTTTATCTGATATTATTAAAGGAAAACATGGTCGATTTCGTCAAAATTTATTAGGAAAACGTGTAGACTATTCTGGCCGTTCCGTTATTGTAGTTGGACCCAGTTTAAAATTAAATCAATGTGGCTTGCCATATGAAATGGCAATTGAACTTTTTCAACCGTTTATTATTCGTGAATTGATTAATCAGGGTTTAGCTAGTAATATGAAAATTGCTAAAAATTTAATACAGCAAAATGAACCTATTATTGATCCAGTTTTAGAAAAAGTGTTAACAAGTCATCCGATTTTTTTAAACCGAGCTCCTACTTTACATCGTTTAGGAATTCAAGCATTTGAACCTATTTTAGTTCAAGGACGTGCCATTAAATTACATCCTTTAGTTTGTTCAGCTTTTAATGCAGATTTTGATGGAGATCAAATGGCCGTTCACATTCCTTTATCTCTAGAAGCACAAGCAGAATGCTATATGCTAATGTTAGCACCATATAATTTCTTATCTCCTGCAAATGGAGAACCTATTATCATGCCAAGTCAAGATATGGTCTTAGGATGTTATTATCTAACAGTAAATAATATTCAAAACTTACTTGGATCAAGTCAATATTTTGCAAGTTTAGAAGATGTTATCGCCGCATATAGTCAAACTCAAATTGAATTACATACTTCTATTTGGGTTCGAATCCAAAATTTAGACCAAATTTCACCCTTACCAGATTTAATTAAAAAAGTGGAATTAAATGATAATACGGTCATTGAGCAGTATAAAAACCTACAAATTCGAAAGACAGCTGAAGGAAAAATTCTGACTCAATATTTACAAACAACAACTGGGCGCGTGATTTTAAATCATACAATTCAAAAAACTCTAAATCTTTTATAACTTAAGATAGTAAATAAATTTTATGACAACTTATATTTATCAAAATACTTTAATTGGTAAAAAACAATTAAGACAATTACTAGCATGGAGTTTTACTAATTATGATTCAATGCAAGCCTGTGTATTAGCTGATGAATTAAAATATTTAGGATTTAAATATGCCAGTCAAGCAGGGATTTCGATTAGTATTGAAGATCTAAAAATTCCTTTTGTTAAAAATTTGATGCTTGAAAAGGCTAACAAGGAAATCATAAATACTGAAAAAATTTATTTAAAAGGTAAAATCACAGAAGTTGAACGATTCCAGAAGATTATTGACACTTGGAGTTTAACGAGTGAATCTTTAAAAGAACAAGTAATTTATTATTTCAAAAATTATGATCCATTAAATTCTGTATACATTATGGCTTTTTCGGGCGCTCGTGGGAATCTATCTCAGGTTCGTCAGTTAGTTGGAATGCGAGGTCTAATGTCAGACCCAAGTGGTGAAATTATGAAGTTACCTATTAAGAAAAATTTTCGTGAAGGTTTAACTATTACTGATTATTTAATGTCAGGCTATGGGGCTCGAAAAGGTATTGTAGATACAGCTTTAAAAACAGCAAATTCGGGCTATTTAACACGTCGTTTAATTGATGTTGCTCAAGATATTTTAATACGTGAAAAAGACTGTTTAACAACGCATTCATTTCTATTATCAATTAATAAAGAAGATCAAAAAAAAGCCGATTTAGTGTACGATGAAATATTAGGTCGAGTTTTAAATAGACCCATTTTTGATCCAGAAACGCAAAAGATAATTATTGATACAAATACACAAATAACGCCCAACTTAATTGAAAAGTTAAAAAAAAAAAATATTAGTAAAGTCTATGTGCGTTCACCTTTAACATGTAATTTATATCGAGCAATTTGTCAAAAATGTTATGGATGGGATTTATCTAATGAAAATTTAGTAGAAATTGGTGAAGCAGTAGGTATTTTAGCTGGTCAATCCATTGGTGAGCCTGGTACCCAATTAACTATGAGAACTTTTCATACAGGTGGTATTTTTACTTCTGAAGCTCGACAGCAAATTATAAGCCCAGTTAATGGAATTATAAGATTTTACAAAACTTTAAAAACGGTTATCTTACGAACAAATCGAGGTGAAGATGTACTAATTACTAAAAATTCAGGTTCTTTAATTTTAATTCCAGATGATCCAAATCAACAGTTAATTAAAATGGAGGTTTTACGAAATACTATTTTATTTCCTAAAAATAATCAATATATTGTTAAAGATACCGTTATTGGTGAATTGATTAATTTAAATAAACAAATTAAGACCGAAATTAAACCTATTTTAAGTGATACTTGTGGTGAAATTTTTATGCCGCATTTAAAAAATAAAATCAATTTATTAAATAATAATAAATTAATATGGATTTTATCCGGCCAATTATATAGTAGTTCAAGTAATTCATTCATTAATTTTTATCCTGATCATAAATTAAATAAGTATAGTTATATTTTTAGAACTAAGATTGTAACTCATTATTCTGGTTTGATTGAGTTTATTAACAATAAAGCTAGTTTATATCAACGAGTTATTCAAATTAAGAATAAAAAATATTCACTCATAAATACTCAATTTCAAAAACTAGCCACTTCTATTGGTACTAAAAACTATTTACTAATATTTGAAAATTTAAAATATCTTTTTAATTTAGAAATAAAAAATTCAAGAACGTATTTACAATTAACAAGAAATAACCAATTTGGTACTTTAATTACAAATTCATTTCGAACTTTAACTGGCGGTAGTCTACATTATAATTATCAAAATTTACTTAAGATTAATAAATTACACGATAATATTTCCTACTATAGTAGAGGAAATAAAAAGAAACGTTATAATCCTTTAATCGTATATAGGACAATTTTTTGGTTAGAAGAAGAGGTTCATAAAATAAATTGTGAACAAAATATTGTATTAGTTGAACATGAGGATTTTATATCAGAAGGATTTGAAATTATTCCAGGATTATTCTCAAAAACTTCGGGCATAGTTAATTTAAAACAAAAAAATAATTTTGTACAAACAATTACTATTAAATCAGGTTTAGTTTATGAAGGAAAAAAATTTAAAAATACTTCTAAAAAAATTTATTTCCCTGGTGAAGTTATTTTTTCAAATATACAAATTAAAAAAGTATCATTCTGTGAGCATATTATTGGAAAAAAGAATGAACAACTTTTACTTAGACCTATTGAATTATATGAATTTTCATATCTAACCCAAAGTTTTAACAAAAAAAATGATACTATTGATTCGAATTCAAATTTTGAACTGCAATCAACATCATTTTATTTCTATAAACCAAATCAAATTTTAAGGGGAAAAAAAGATTTAAGTCTGATTACTAATAGTTTATCATTTAAGACAACAAAATTATTAAATGACAATGTTAATATTGAATTACTAAATAATAAAAAAACAAAATCTGTTGATTTTCAAATTAGTGAAAAGATTTCTTTAGTTAATTACATCCCGCCTTACTTACGTTATAAAAATATTCAATCGTGCGCATTAGTTCAACCAAAACAGTTTATTGATCAATACACAACTTTAGGTTATTTAGAAGCAATAACATTAAATTCACTAGAAATTATTAAAATTAAAATTAAAAATCAAGATATTAAACAAATTCTTTTAATATCGAATAATGATTGTTTAACAATTGAAAAAAATCGTTTTGCTGATAAACAATTAAATGATTTTATTATTAATAGTTCAAATGTTCATGAAACGGGTAAAATTATTATTGAAAATGACCAATTTTTAACACTTCAAAAAGGAAAACCTTATTTCTTTCCAAACTGTAAAAATAATGATTTAACTAGTAAAACAAATTTACAATATAAGATAGTTTCTTCAAATCGAATTCAAAATCAAAAACCTATTAATCGTTCGATTTTGGTAAATTACTATAATTCTTTAAAACTGTCATTGAAAAATCGATATAGTTTAGACTGTCCACCAAATTCAGAAATAAATCTTAAGTCAGAATTCTCAAAATTATTCTTAAAGAAAAATGGTAAACTTTATAGTTCATTAATCCCACAATTTTTAAAAAAAATTTCGATCACAAATAAATCCTCTAAATCAAAGTTAGATCCAATAATAAGATCAAATAATTTACAAAAACCAATTATAAAAAAAATAGATCGAACTTTATTAATTAAAAATTCTGAATTGTCAACAAATAACTATAAAAAATTAAATGAATCTGATTATCAATTAACTTTAATGAGATTTATTGAACATCCATTTATTAAAACAACAAAATCTATTGGGCTATATTCAATAACTGAAGATTATTTTGAACAAGATGTTAATAGTGTTTTTTGTAAAAATAGTGAATTTATTGAAACCGGAGAAACGCTTGGACTATTAAATCTTGAAAAAGAGATTACAGGAGATATTGTTCAAGGTTTACCAAGAATTGAAGAAATTTTAGAAGCACGTAAAAAAAACTTAATTGTTAAACGAATTCCTACTAGCCAAAAGAAAGGATTACTTGTACAAAAAACAACTTTAGATCCGGCATTTGAATTTAGAAAAATTGGAACAACAGTTAAAGAAAATGACAAAGTTAACCCACATAAGTTATTAAAAGTTTACTTTAATTATTATGGATTAATAAAATCTTTCAGTTGTGATAGAACAAAACGTGTTAAATACAACCGTTTAATGAATAATTATGAAGGAAGTTATAAAAGTTTTAAAAAAGTTCAGTCTTTTATTTTAAATTCTGTTCAATCGGTGTACCAATCTCAAGGTGTGACAATTAATAATAAACATTTAGAAGTTATTATTAAACAGATGACAACGAAAGTTTTAATAACATATGAAGGTAATACACCTTTATTAAGACGAGAAGTTATTGATTTATATCACATGGATTATATTAATCAGATAATCAGTGAACAAGAGAAACAGCCTGCATGTTATGTTCCACTTCTACTTGGAATTACTAAAGCAGCTTTAAATAATCCAAGTTTTATTTCTGCAGCTAGTTTCCAAGAGACAACGCGTGTTTTAAGTAAAGCTGCGATTGAAGGTCGGATTGATTGGTTAAGAGGTTTAAAAGAAAATATTATTATTGGACATTTAATTCCAGCTGGAACGGGCTCACAAAATTACCGTAATTGTTTTAAAAATAATTTGATATCTGTCAACGTCGAAGGTAAACGACCTATTATAAAAAATGTAGCTAAATCTGGGTAAAACTAGACAAGAATAATAATATTTGTTAAAATTTAATTTGGTTTAATAAATTTATCTATTAATTAAGTAATTTAAAATTTTTATGTCTGATATCAGTTTATCACAATTATTAGAAGCTGGTGTTCATTTTGGCCATAAGGCCTATAGATGGAACCCGAAGATGTTCCCTTACATTTATAGTGAAGTTAATAATATTCATATTCTAGATTTAGTTCAATCTGCAACATTGTTAAAAGAAGCGAATGAATATTTGCAATCTGAAGCACGTCAAGGTAAAAAATTCTTATTTATTGGAACAAAACGTCAAGCAAGTACGTTAATTGCTCAAGAAGCAAAACGATGTGATTCATTCTATGTAAATCATCGCTGGTTAGGTGGGATGTTAACTAATTGGTCGACTTTAAAAGAACGGATCAAACATTTAAAAGATCTTGAACAACAAGAATCAAATGACACATTTAGTTTATTAACAAAAAAAGAAGCTGCGTTAAGACGAAAAGAATTAAAAAAATTACGTTCGCATTTAGATGGGGTTAAAATGATGCCTGATTTACCGGATGTTGCAATTATTATTGATCAAAAACGCGAATTAACAGCTATTAAGGAATGCCAAAAGTTAGGAATTCCAATTGTTTCTATTTTGGATACAAACTGTGACCCAGATTTAATTGATGTACCAATTCCAGGAAATGACGATGCTGTAAGATCTATCAAATTGATTTTAAAATCATTAACTGATAGTATTATTGCTGGTAAAGCAGAAATAAATTAATAAATAAATAAATTAATAAATATCTTTTTAAAACTGATATTTATTAATTTATTTATTTATTAAAAATATTTAATATTTTATACGTTTTATATTGCAAGTTTATTTAAACTATTGTTTAGTCACAAAATGTGTCCACTTTTATTAACATTCTTCATAAATTTCTATTGCTAAACGAAAAGCAAAATGGGTTGTAACTAAATTTAGTTTTGCTACTGAAATTGTAATAAAAGTACTAGCTTTAATACAATGAGTTATTAATCTCACAAGTAACGTCGAATAATAATCAAGAAGTGTTAAATAAGATTTTTTATTAAAACTACGGATTTATTGAATTTTTTATATTAACACCACGAATAATTATTTTTAACATCCAACCGCTTGGAAACAGATAACTAAGTAATCTTGGAATAAAATCTAATATTCTAACCTCCATTAATTGCAATTGGACTAACAGGTTTTGTAATTATAAAAGAATCATTGCTTATATTTTAGATATCTTAGTTTAGTTAAATATTATTTCAGTTATCACATGTTTTAGCAGAGAATGTGCTCATTTTAAGACTCTGAATTAATATCCTTTTCCAAATTCTCTATAGGTTATTTTATAACACTATCTTAAGATATTTCTAATAGTAATTACATTTGACCTTGAAATAAATGAAGTACAAATGTGCAAATCCTACTTTGACATGTTCTATTATACCTTTTATAAGATCAAATTTTTCTTTTGTTACTCCTGTAACTTTAGTGATATAGGCGAAAATTTTACCAAAGTATTAGGCAAACTAATACTTTTATTAGCGACATGCTTTATTACTTTTAATTTATTTGAAAAAAACATTCTAATTTTTTTGATAATTAGTAAAGTAATTGCGTAGTTATAATACTTTAAAAGTCTAAGACACAGAACTATATACATTCTATACGGTTTTATTTAATTAAAATATGAAATAGTATTGTTAATCAAAAAGCATTAGTTTTAAGACTAATGCTTTTTAATCAGTTATCATTCCTAATTTCTAAAGAAATTAGTAACGACCACCTTCCGGGTTAGCTTGAACACTGTAAGATTTAACAGTGTAAGTAATGAAACGACCAGCGCCATCAGTACGTTCTAGGTAGAAACCTGGTTCATTACTAGGACGGTTTACGATGAAAGACATAACACAACTTTCAGTACCGTAGCTAGCATCAAATGCGTTTAAACGGATGTAACCAGCTGCACATGCTTTACGAGCTTCACGTAATTCAAACATTACAGATGCAGAATCTTTAATATCGAATAATGGTAAACCCCATAATTCCCAGTAGCTGTTACGTGGGTGCGGATCATCTGTCCATTCAACGTTCATTGCCCAACCTTTGTTAATACAGTAAGCAACTTGTTTTTCAATTTGAGCGTCAGTTAAATCTGGTAAAAAAGAGAAACAACCTTGTGTAAGTCTCACTATTCAAATACTCCTTAATTTTGTTAAAAGTAAATTATTATCGGTTAGCTGTTGGTGTTTCAGCGAAATCAGCTGTATCAGTAGATGTATAGTTGAAAGAAATATCTTTCCATAAATCTAAAGCTGTCATTAATGGGCCACATGTTTTAGCAGCTTCGCGTAAAATTTGAGGACCAACTTGGTTGTTGAAGTAATCAACACCTTCGTTACGAGCTAATACCATTGCTTCTAAAGCAACACGGTTAGCTGTAGCACCAGCTTGGATACCATCAGGGTGACCAATTGTACCACCACCGAATTGTAAAACAACATCATCACCTAAGTAGTGAACTAATTGGTGCATTTGACCACAGTGGATACCACCAGATGCAACTGGCATACATTTACGTAAACTTGCCCAAGTCATTTCGAAGAAAATACCGTAAGGTAAGTTAACATCTAAGTGAGTTAAACGTAATGTATCGTAGAAACCTTTAATCATTAAAGGATCACCTTCTAATTTACCAACAACTGTACCAGCGTGGATATGATCTACACCAGACATACGCATCCATTTACAGATAACACGGAAGTTAATACCATGGTTTTTTTGACGCGCGTAAGTAGAGTTACCAGCACGGTGTAAATGTAATAACATATCGTTTTCACGAGCCCAAATAGCAATACTTTGAATTGCTGTGTAACCCATTACTAAATCGATCATTACAACAATAGAACCTACAGCTTTAGCGTACTCTGCACGTTTGTAAACTTCTTCCATTGTAGCTGCAGTAATGTTTAAGTAAGAACCTTTACATTCACCTGTCGCTGCTGATGCACGGTTGATACCTTCCATACAGTATAAGAAACGTTCTCTCCAACGCATGAATGGTTGTGAGTTAATGTTCTCATCATCTTTTAAGAAGTCTAAACCACCTTTTAAACCTTCAAATACTACACGACCGTAGTTTTTACCAGATAAACCTAATTTTGGTTTAACTGTAGCACCTAATAATGGGATACCGTATTTGTTTAAACGTTCACGTTCAACAATAATACCAGTAGCTGGACCTTGGAATGTTTTTAAGTATGAGTGAGGAATACGCATATCTTCTAAACGTAAAGCAGATACTGCTTTAAATCCAAATACGTTACCAATAATAGAAGCTGTTAAGTTAGCTAATGAACCTTCTTCGAATAAATCACATTCGTATGCGATGAAAGCGAAGTATTGATCTGTTGTGTTTGGAACTGGATCTACACGGTACGCTTTAGCACGGTAACAGTCACAAGCTGTTAATAAATCAGTCCATACAACTGTCCATGTAGCTGTAGAAGATTCACCAGCTACTGCTGCTGCAGCTTCTACTGGATCTACACCTGGTTGTGGTGTAATACGGAATAATGCTAAAACATCAGTAGCTTTTACTGCGTATGAAGCATCCCAGTAACCCATTTTAGCGTAAGGGATTACACCAGATTCGTAACGGTCACTTTTAATTCGAGTCCGTTCTGATACAGATTGAGACATTGATTTCTCCTTAGAATAAAAAGGCAATATATAATAGATATTTAACTAATTTTTGGTAGAATTAGTTCTGTCGGTTGAATTGTACATATCAACCTTAACTAATATTATAACATGTTTATTATGCCCCATAAAAATATATATTTTTTAGTGTTATTATAACTTTTTAGAATACCTATAAAATTAATAGTTTTTTTTAAATAATTTCTTTATAATAGTAAGCACAATTTACTTCGTGAAATATTAAATTTCTTGCGTAATTCATCTATACATTTTATATTTAAATAATATATGGTAAATCAATCGAACAAAATATTAGATACAAACATAACTAAACTTGTAAATCAAAATTATCAATATGGTTTTTCAACAAATATTGAAAAAGATATTATTGAAAAAGGGCTAAACGAAAATACAATTCGATTAATTTCTAATAAGAAAGAAGAACCGAAATTTTTATTAGAATTTCGTTTAAAGGCTTATAAAAAATGGTTGCAAATGTCTGAACCAGAATGGGCCTATTTAAAATTTCCTCAAATTGACTATCAATCTATTAGTTATTATTCTGCCCCAAAGTCTAAAAAAAAATTAAAGGATTTAAGTGAAGTAGACCCAGAATTATTAGACACATTTGAAAAACTAGGAATTTCTCTAACTGAACAGAAACGGCTAGCCAATGTTGCTATGGATATTGTTTTTGATAGCGTTTCCATAGGCACGACATTTCAAGAAGAATTAAGTAAATGTGGAGTCATTTTTACTTCAATATCAGAAGCTATTCATACTTATCCTGAATTAATTAAACAATATTTAGGTTCTGTTGTTCCAATTGGTGACAATTATTTTGCCGCGTTAAATTCAGCTGTTTTTACTGATGGATCTTTTTGCTATATCCCTCAAGACACTATCTGTCCATTAGATATTTCAACTTATTTTAGAATAAATGATGAAAACTCAGGTCAATTCGAGCGTACGTTGATTATTTCTGATAAAAATAGTCAAGTAAATTATTTAGAAGGTTGCACAGCTCCGCAATATGATACTAACCAACTTCATGCTGCTGTTGTTGAATTAGTTGCTCTAGAAAATGCAAGTATAAAATATTCTACGGTTCAAAATTGGTATTCTGGTGATGATTTAGGTAATGGTGGAATATATAATTTTGTAACAAAAAGAGGTTTGTGTGCTGGGTCCAATTCCAGCATTTTATGGACGCAAGTTGAAACTGGTTCATCTATTACTTGGAAATATCCAAGTTGTGTGCTTATTGGAGACAATTCAAAAGGCGAATTTTACTCAGTAGCATTAACAAACCAATATCAACAAGCAGATACAGGAACTAAAATGATTCACATTGGAAAAAATACACGAAGTCGTATTATTTCAAAAGGTATTTCATCAGGGCATTCTAAAAATAGTTATCGTGGAGCTGTAAATATTATGAATAAAGCATTAAATGCTCGAAATTACTCTCAGTGTGACTCTTTATTAATTGGAAACTTATCTAATGCAAATACATTTCCATTCATTTCTGTACAAAATTCAACTACTAAAATTGAACATGAAGCTTCGACATCAAAACTTGGAGAAGAACAAATTTTTTACTTTTTGCAACGCGGTATTTGTTTAGAAAAAGCAGTTGAACTTATGGTTAGTGGTTTTTGTCGTGAAATCTTTATGGAGTTACCTCTTGAATTTGCTGCTGAAGCAGATAAATTATTAACATTAAAACTAGAAGGAAGTGTTGGCTAATGAACTTAAATTCTCCTCTTTTAGAAGTTACAAACTTAGATGTCTCAATTAATGACAACAAAATTTTAAATGGTCTAAATTTAAAAATCAATAAAGGTGAAATTCATGCAATTATGGGTACAAATGGGTCAGGAAAAAGTACCTTTTCAAAAGTTTTAGCTGGACATCCTGCTTATTCAGTTGTAAATGGAACAATTTTATTTAAAGGTTCGGATATTTTAAATCTTGAACCTGAGGAAAGATCAAATTTAGGGATTTTTTTAGCTTTTCAATATCCAATTGAAATTCCTGGAGTTAGTAACGAAGATTTTTTACGTCTTGCTTATAATTCGAAACAAAAATTCTATAATAAAAAAGAAGTTGATCCTATTGAATTTTTAGGCGTGATAAATGAAAAGTTAAAATGTGTTAATATGAATCCAGCATTTTTAGGACGAAATGTTAATGAGGGCTTTTCAGGCGGTGAAAAAAAGCGAAATGAAATTTTGCAGATGGTTTTACTTGATCCCGATTTATGCATCTTAGATGAGACAGATTCAGGGTTGGATATTGATGCGTTAAAAATAATTTCAAATGGAATTAATAATTTTATGAATTCAGAAAAATCTATTATTTTAATTACGCATTATCAAAGATTGTTGGATTATATTAATCCAACCTATGTTCATGTTATGCAAAAAGGTAAAATTATAAAAACAGGTTCAGCTGAATTAGCGAAAGAATTAGAAAGTAAGGGCTATGAATGGTTAAAAAGTTAAAAATTGTTTTAGAATGGTTATATCCTATATAACCATTCTAAAATAATTTTTAACTTTTTATTTTTGTGGTAAAACCGTATATTCTTTGATAATTTTACGGAATTCAGTTCCATCAATCGTTTCAGAATCTAATAATTTTTCAACAGCTAAATCGATGATAACACGGTTATCTAAAATGATTTCTGTTGCAATTTGTTCGCAATGATTAATAATTTTACATACTTCAGCATCAATTCGATCCGCAATAGCATCGTTAGCCTCGCCACCTAAGAACATTTGTTCATTATTATCATCTTCTAAAGCAATAGGACCAATATTTGACATACCATATCTTGTTACCATTTGGCGTGCAATACTAGTAACTTGTTGTAAATCATTACTTGCTCCTGTCGTTATTTCCGGGTTTCCAAAAACTACTTGTTCGGTAACACGGCCACCTAAAGTTGTAATAATACGTGCTAATAATTGTGAACGAGATAATAACATTTGATCTTCTTCTGGTGCAAACCAAGTTAAACCTTTTGCTCCTCCACGTGGTATTAAAGTGATTTTTTCCACTTCATCATGGTTCTCCAAAACTGAACCTATAATTGCATGACCAACTTCATGATAGGCAATTAATTTTTTATTTTTGGTATCTTCCATTGTATTACCTGCGATACCCCCGATAATTCTATCTGCTGCTTCATTTACCTCATTTTTAGTAATTGTTGATTTTTTATAACGTGTAGCTAAAATAGCAGCTTCGTTCAATAAGTTTGCGATATCGGCACCTGAGAATCCAGGTGTTCGATTAGCTAATTGAACTAATGATACGCTTTCATCAAATGGTTTATTTCTAGCATGAACTTTTAAAATACCAATACGCCCTAGTCTGTCTGGTAAACCTACAGTGATTTGACGGTCAAATCGTCCCGGTCGTAATAAAGCTGCATCTAAAATATCAACTCGGTTTGTTGCACCAACTACAATAACACCTTTGTTCTCTTTAAATCCATCCATTTCCGTTAGTAATTGATTTAAAGTTTGTTCACGTTCATCATTACCACCACCAATACCAGCTCCTCTCTCACGACCTACAGCATCGATTTCATCAATAAAAACAATACAAGGAGTATTTTCTGAGGCTTTTTTAAATAAATCACGGATTCTAGCTGCACCAATACCAATAAACATTTCAACAAATTCGGAACCAGCTACACTGTAAAATGGAACATTTGCTTCATTTGCAATCGCTTTTGCTAATAATGTCTTACCAGTACCCGGAGGTCCTACCAGTAAAACCCCTTTTGGAATTTTTGCACCAACAAGAGTATATCGTTCAGGTTCCTTTAAGAAAGAAACGATTTCTTCAAACTCTGCTTTTGCTTCGTCAATACCAGCGATATCATCAAATGAGATTCCTGTATCAGGTCTTTGATCAAACCGAGCTGGTGATTTACCTAAATTCATTGGTGATGAACCAGAATTTGAGCCAAAGTTATCAGAATTTTGGAAGAAGAAGATTAAACTGCCGATAAATACTAATGGTAATAATAAGTTACTTGCAAGAGTTATAAATATACTTTTCTTAGGCGCTGGATGAGCATCAAAATCTATATTGTATTCTTTTAATTTTTGAATAAGTTGAGATGCGCCGACTGGAATTTCTACCCGAATTGATTGTGGTCGATTACCTAGTTCTGGGCTCGAAGCTTGAACAATCGCATTACGACTATTGTCATATAGGTCAACTTGTTTAATCCAACCCATTTCTAAATATTCTAAGAATCGACCATATGTCATCCTTGAACTGCTAACATTTGTATTTACTTCAGACTTAGTTGAGCTATCGGTAATACCAATTACATTAAATGTTTTTAAACCGATAAAAATGCATGCTGAGAAAAAAAGTCCGATAAGAACTTTTTGGATTGTACTACGATTCATTTTATTTCTCTTTTTAATTTACGTATATAAATTTGTTCTTAAGAACAGCTTAACATAAGTAATATTCTTAAACCAACTTTTTAAAAATTTTATTACTTAAAATAGTACGTTATAGAATACAATAATATATTAAGTTATTTGATTAATTTAATTTTCAAAATTATGGTAAAACGTGGTTCAAAAGTTCGTATTTTAAGACCAGAATCATACTGGTTTAATGAGGTGGGCGATGTTGCAACTGTTGATACAAGTGGTATTCGTTATCCAGTTGTTGTAAGATTTAAAAGTGTAAATTATAGTGGAACAAACACTAATAACTTTGCACTTGATGAATTAAAGGAAGTAGAAGAATAGATTTTTATTTTGTTTTCTACTTCTTTTAGTAAAAACTTTGTTAATAGAAAAGGGTAGAGCAATCTATAAATAGATTGCTCTACCCTTTTCTATTATGATATTATTTCGTCATTAAAATTTATTAATAAAAATAACTATTATGCTAAATTTTCCTCAAATTGGGAGAATGGCACCCAACTTTTTAACTATAGGAGTTTATAAAAACCGTTTAGGTCAAATTAGACTATCTGATTATTATGGTAAAAAATATGTAATCCTTGTTTTTTATCCAGCAAATTTTACATCTGTTGCTTTAACAGAATTACTTGAATTAAGTGAAAAAATTTCAGAGTTTCGTAAATTATCTACACAGATTCTTGCAATTTCAGTAGATAGTCCGTTTTCTCATTTGCATTATCTATTATCAAAACCAAGTCAGGGAGGATTAGGACAATTAAACTACCCATTGGTATCAGATTTGAATCAGTCTATAACTAATACTTATAAATTATTAACCAATGATGGATTAGCTCTTCCAGGTTTATTCATTATTGACAAAGAAGGTATAATTCAATACTATACGGTTAATAATTTATTATGTGGTAGGAGTGTTACAGAGTTACTTCGTACTTTAAAATCAATACAGTACATTAAAGAAAATCCAGGACAAGCTTGTCCTGTTGATTGGAAATTTGGTGACAACATTCTCTACTCTCACCCTTTAAAATCTAAAGTTTATTTTAAAAAACTATATTCTCATAAAAAGAATTGAAAGCATATGCCAAAATTAAAAACTCGAAAATCAGCTGCAAAACGATATAAAATAACTGGTAACTCTAATTTTTTACGTCGTCATGCTTTTAAAGGTCACCTTCTAATGAAGAAATCTAATCGTCAAAAACGAAGATTATCGCAACGACTTTGTGTCAATCAAAATGATATTAAATCTATTAAATTAATGTTACCTTATTAATAATAAATTCTTATGGTTAGAGTAAAACGTGGAAACGTAGCAAGAAAACGTCGTAAAAAAATTTTATCTATTGCAAGTGGATATCGAGGTGCACATTCTGTTTTGTTTAGAGTAGCTAATCAACAAGTTATGAAAGCTTTGAGATATTCATATATTGGACGAAAACAAAAAAAACGAATTTTTAGAAAAATTTGGATTAGTCGAATTAATGCTGCTTCTCGCTTAAATGGAACATCTTATAGTAAATTAATTCACAAATTTAAAAAATCAAATATTGATTTAAATAGAAAAATGTTAGCACAAATTGCAGTATTAGATACATCAACTTTCAAATCTTTGATTGATGTTAAATAATATAATTAGAGTACAAAATTTTAAAAGTGTATCATAGTCTAGATTATATCTATTAAAAATAGATAATCTAGATTAAAAACTATAAAAGAATTTTATCAAAATGGATGTTAATGATGACTTAGAAAAATTAATTGAAAATCTACCTTTCTTTCTTCAGGATCAAGTAAACCAACACGGTTTTAAAGATCAATTAATTGAGATTGTGCTAGATTTAGGGCGTAGACCAGAAGCTCGATTTATAACAGGACCTGAATATTTATCTCAGAAAACTATTTCGTGGCAGGATCTAGATTATATGACAAAACGTCTTAGTAAATTTAGTAATGAAAATCGAGCTGGAATTGAGAGAACACTTCATCGAATTAGTTGTATACGAAACCGACAATTTTTAATTAATGGATTAACTTGTAGAATAGGACGTGCTGTATTTGGTACCATATCTGTCATTCGAGATTTGTTAGAGTCTGAAAAATCTATATTAATATTAGGTAAACCGGGCGTTGGTAAAACAACCATTATTCGTGAGATTGCAAGAGTGTTAGCTGATGAGATGGAAAAACGAGTAATTATCATTGACACATCAAATGAAATTGCTGGTGATAGTGATATTCCTCATTCAGGTATTGGGCGTGCTCGCCGTATGCAAGTAGCTAAAACTGAATTACAACATCAAATAATGATTGAAGCAGTTGAAAATCATATGCCCGAAATTATTATTATTGATGAAATTGGGACAGAACTTGAAGTTTTAGCTGCGAGAACTATTGCTGAGAAGGGTGTTCAACTCGTTGGAACTACTCATGGCAATTGTCTAGAAAATTTAATTAAAAATCCTCCCTTAGCTGATCTAATTGGTGGTATTCAGTATGTCACATTAAGTGATGATGAAGCGAAACGGAGAGGGACACAAAAAAGTATCTTAGAACGAAAAGCATATCCCGCATTTGAGATTATTATAGAAATAAACCACCAAAATTCATGGACTATTCATGAAAATGTAAAGAATTCTGTTGATTTATTTTTACGAGGTCATTTTGGTCTTGTGCAAGTGCGTCAATTTTATTTAACGGAAAAAGTAAAAATTAAATGCCAAAATTATCAAAATTCTTTAACTAATCCTTCCAATAACTTAAATAGTACTACTACACTACCTATTACAAATTGGTCAAATATAAATCAACCTGAAAATTTAAAATCAGTTGAATTACAGCAACAAAATTTAATTATTTATCCCTATTCATTATCAAATAATTTATTAAAAGAAGTTTTATTAAAAATGGGATTTAATTTTATTCTAACAAATGAAATTAAGAAAGCAAATTTAATTATTGGCTTAAGAAAACATTTAAAACAAAATTTTAGATTAATAGCATTGGCAAAACAAAAAAATATTCCAATTTATGCAGTTAACCAAATTAGTGTTTATCAAATAACAAAATTTATCCAATTTCTTAACTCCTGATATTGTTTCTTCAACTAACCAATTTACAGAAGAAGCAGAAACATCGTTAAAAGAAATTATTGCTGATTCTAAAGAAACATTCTTAAAGACTAAATAGTTTCGAGTTTTTCTTATTACTGATAATATTCAGTAATAAGAAATTTTCATTTAAATAAATTTATAAACTAGAGCTAAACCTTGTGTAATTACGAAAAATTTAGTAGTCTAGCTTTTATAGAATTCAAAATTTATTCTCATATCAATCAATTCGGGATATAGCTCAGCTTGGTAGAGCACCTGCTTTGGGAGCAGGGTGTCGTAGGTTCAAATCCTACTATCCCGATTATTTGTAATAAATAGTTTTACTAATAAAAATAATAAATAAACTTTATTATAAATAGGTTTTTCGATTTAATTTGTCGATTACAAAATTTATTAAATGAATTTGACTTATTTTCAACAATATAGGCTTGTAAATCTAATTATTGTCTGATTATATAATTCTATATACATATATCTTATTAACTTAATATTAGTTTAAAATTACTAATGAGTTTAGATGAAAAATTTATTCCGATTCGAACTGCATTTTATGAGTTGACCAGTAATTCGTTTAGGCAAATAGCAGGTTTTTTTGGTTATCCAGATAATCCTGGAATGCCAACGATTTATGATCTTCCTACTGAGTCATACGCTAGATCTAAGTTTTTGGATAATCTTCCAGTCCATAGAACTTTTTGGCCTCCTATACAACGACCAGAAACTTGGTTTGAGATGATATTTGGACCTTCTCCAAAAATTGAATCTGTTCCAAGGTATATTTATGAAAATAAAGAAGAAGGCTTCTACAATTTTTATATTGAAAATTATAAAAATATTTATTTTTTACCCGATTGGCTATCGAAATTTATCCAAGTCCAATTACATATTTGTTTAGATATAACATTTTTAGAAACGATTCGAGAAGTTTTATTCGTCGGTTTAATGGTTTATTCACAAGTTGTAATTCTCAGAATTGCACTTTCATGGTTTATTTATATTAATCCATATACATTTCCTTGGTGTTATATTGCTGCTGCTGTAGATTGGACTGAAGATGTTTTACAAGGAATTGTACCAGCGATACTTGGAGTAAATATTACGGGAAGTGTTTTTTTAGGTATTCTTGGGGTGCTAGCAGATAGTTTAAATCATTTAGTATTTACAATGCCTTTTTTACCTAGTGAAGGAGAAGCAACAAAATTATTAATTAATCAACAAATGAAAGAGGTTTTAGTTTTTCATTATCTACCAACTTTATGGTACCGTTATCCTATTCCAAACGATATTAGAGAATTTTGGTATAATGAAAGACCGGATATCTTAGAATATATGCAAAAAGCTTATAAAGATCTAGATATTCAGTTTTTACCTAATAATATTATTACTGAATTTAATAATCAACGATTGAAAGTTGATCTATTTCATGCTTATGAGAATTTGATAGTTAAAAATACTACTATAATTGATTCTTTTTCTTCAGAAATATTAACAAATAGAACTATTCTAGGAGAAAATGATTTTTTTGCATATGTTCATATTATTAATGAGCAGTTTCATACTCTTTTAATAAATTAGTTTTTATAAAACTTATATATTCTGATTAATAATAGAGACTATTATAAATTTTATTATTAATCAGAATAAAAAGTAAAAAATAGCCGTTATCATTGAAATTAATTTTGTAAGTTAATTATTTTTTTGTTTTATTTGGATGATTCAGCGTTAGTGCTTAAGCACTAACAAGCTACTACAATTTTTGTTCTGTTATTTTTTTTCTCAATCAAGTATAAAAAATTTATAGTAGAAAATATTTTTTTAAGTTAATTAAATTCATCTAAACAGAATTCTTTCTTCTTCATTTGATTTAGTAATCTATAATTCAACTTAATAGAAAGACTTTCTCAATAAAGTCACTACAAAGACAAACAAAATTTATGGATATTTTAAGAGAGTTTGATCCTGGCTCAGGATGAACGCTGGCGGTATGCTTTACACATGCAAGTCGTACGAGAGTTTTTAACTCAAGTGGCGGACGGGTGAGTAACACGTAAGAATTTACCTTTAGGAGGGGGACAACAACTGGAAACGGCTGCTAATACCCCATATGCTTTCGAGTGAAATGAATTTATTCGCCTAAAGAGAAGCTTGCGGCTGATTAGCTTGTTGGTGAGGTAATGGCTTACCAAGGCGACGATCAGTATCTGGTTTGAGAGGATGATCAGACACACTGGAACTGAGACACGGTCCAGACTCCTACGGGAGGCAGCAGTGGGGAATTTTCCGCAATGGGCGAAAGCCTGACGGAGCAATACCGCGTGAGGGATGACTGCCTATGGGTTGTAAACCTCTTTTTTCAGGGAGGAACAAAATGACGTGTACCTGAAGAATAAGCATCGGCTAACTCCGTGCCAGCAGCCGCGGTAAGACGGAGGATGCAAGTGTTATCCGGAATCACTGGGCGTAAAGCGTCTGTAGGTGGTTTAATAAGTCAACTGTTAAATCTTGAGGCTCAACTTCAAAATCGCAGTCGAAACTATTAGACTAGAGTATAGTAGGGGTAAAGGGAATTTCCAGTGGAGCGGTGAAATGCGTAGAGATTGGAAAGAACACCGATGGCGAAGGCACTTTACTGGGCTATTACTAACACTCAGAGACGAAAGCTAGGGTAGCAAATGGGATTAGATACCCCAGTAGTCCTAGCCGTAAACAATGGATACTAGATGTTGAACAGATCGACCTGTGCAGTATTAAAGCTAACGCGTTAAGTATCCCGCCTGGGAAGTATGCTCGCAAGAGTGAAACTCAAAGGAATTGACGGGGGCCCGCACAAGCGGTGGAGCATGTGGTTTAATTCGATGCAACGCGAAGAACCTTACCAGGGTTTGACATGATACGAATTTCTTTGAAAGAAGAAAGTGCCTTTTGGAACGTATACACAGGTGGTGCATGGCTGTCGTCAGCTCGTGTCGTGAGATGTTGGGTTAAGTCCCGCAACGAGCGCAACCCTTATTTTTAGTTGCCTTATGGAACTCTAGAAAGACTGCCGGTTATAAACCGGAGGAAGGCGGGGATGACGTCAAGTCAGCATGCCCCTTACACCCTGGGCTACACACGTGCTACAATGGGCGAGACAATGAGATGCAAATCTGCGAAGACTAGCTAATCTATAAACTCGTTCTAAGTTCGGATTGTAGGCTGCAACTCGCCTGCATGAAGTTGGAATCGCTAGTAATCGCTGGTCAGCTATACAGCGGTGAATTCGTTCCCGGGCCTTGTACACACCGCCCGTCACACCATGGAAGCTGGTTATGCCCGAAGTCGTTACTCTAACCTTTCGGAGGAGGATGCCTAAGGTAGAATTAGTGACTGGGGTGAAGTCGTAACAAGGTAACCGTACTGGAAGGTGCGGTTGGATCACCTCCTTTTAAAATTAGGAAATTTTAAAATTTATGGTCGATTAATTAAAAAAATATAAACGGGCTATTAGCTCAGTTGGTTAGAGCGCACCCCTGATAAGGGTGAGGTCTCTGGTTCAAATCCAGAATGGCCCAACGGGGGTATAGCTCAGTTGGTAGAGCACCGCCTTTGCACGGCGGTTGTCAGCGGTTCGACTCCGCTTACCTCCACATGAAAGAATTAAAATTCTTTTCAGATAAGATAAATAAGTCTTAAATTCAAGGAATTAAGAGTTTATGGGGGATACCTTGGCATTCAGAAGCGATGAAGGACGCGGTTACCGGCGAAATGCTTCGGGGAGTTGGAAACAAGCTACGATCCGGAGGTCTCCGAATGAGGAAACTCAAATACTACTTATTGAATAAATAAATAAGAAAGAGCGAACCTAGGGAATTGAAACATCTTAGTACCTAGAGGAAGAGAAAGTAAAAACGATTCCCTTAGTAGCGGCGAGCGAAATGGGAACAGCCTAAACTTAATTTAAAATTAAGGGTAGTGGGACAATTGTTAATGATTAAATGTGACAATTAGACGAATATAGTTGGAATCCTAAACCAAAGAGAGTGATAGTCTCGTAGTCGAAAATTGAAACAATCAAATTGAATCCCAAGTAGCATGGAGCACGTGAAATTCCGTGTGAATCTGCGAGGACCACCTCGTAAGGCTAAATATTCCTGAATGACCGATAGTGAAACAGTACCGTGAGGGAAAGGTGAAAAGAACCCCGGGAGGGGAGTGAAAAGAACATGAAACCATAAACTTACAACCAGTAGGAGGACGACTAAAACGTCTGACTGCGTGCCTGTTGAAGAATGAGCCGGCGACTTATAGCTAGTGGCAGGTTAAGACAGAGAATGTCGAAGCCATAGTGAAAGCGAGCCTGAATAGGGCGTTTGTCTCTAGTTATAGACCCGAACCCGGATGATCTAACCATGATCAGGTTGAAGCTTAGGTAATACTAAGTGGAGGACCGAACCGACTGATGTTGAAAAATCAGCGGATGAATCGTGGTTAGGGGTGAAATGCCAATCGAATTCGGAGCTAGCTGGTTCTCCCCGAAATGCGTTTTGGCGCAGCGGTAAATGTTATAGTTTAGGGGTAAAGCACTGTTACGTATGCGGGCTGGTAATTCGGTACCAAATCGTTGCAAACTAAGAATACTAAACGTACAATTTGCCAGTGAGACTGTGGGGGATAAGCTCCATTGTCAAGAGGGAAACAGCCCAGAGCACCAGTTAAGGCCCCTAAATAATTACTAAGTGGTAAAGGAGGTGGGAGTGCATAGACAATCAGGAGGTTTGCTTAGAAGCAGCAACCCTTTAAAGAGTGCGTAATAGCTCACTGATCGAGTAAACCTGCGCCGAAAATGTATGGGACTAAGTAATTTGCCGAAACTGTGCGATATATAAAAATATATCGGTAGGGGAGCGTTCTGTTGTAGGTCGAAGTATTAGCGTAAGCGGGTATGGACGAAGCAGAAGTGAGAATGTCGGCTTGAGTAACGAAAATATAGGTGAGAATCCTATACCCCGAAAACCCAAGGTTTCCTCCGGAAGGCTCGTCCGCGGAGGGTAAGTCAGGACCTAAGGCGAGGCTGAAAAGCGTAGTCGATGGACAACGGGTTAATATTCCCGTACCATTATTTGTTGATATCGAGGGACGGAGAAGGCTAAGCTGGCCGGATATTGGTTTACCGGTTTAAACGTTCGAGATTATGAGAAACGGAGAAAACGTTTTGAGTTGAGGCGTGAATACGAGATGCTACGGCATTGAAGCAGTGTATGTCAGACTTCCAAGAAAAGCTCGCAATGTCATAAACAATTAATGCCTGTACCATAACCGACACAGGTGGGTAGGTAGAGTATACTAAGGGGCGCGAGATAACTCTCTCTAAGGAACTCGGCAAAATGACTCCGTAACTTCGGGAGAAGGAGTGCCTTATTTATAAGGTTGCAATAACAAGATCCAAGCAACTGTTTATCAAAAACACAGGTCTCCGCTAAGTCGTAAGACGATGTATGGGGGCTGACGCCTGCCCAGTGCCAGAAGGTTAAAGAAGTTGGTTAGCATTGCGAAGCTGATAACTGAAGCCCTGGTGAACGGCGGCCGTAACTATAACGGTCCTAAGGTAGCGAAATTCCTTGTCGGGTAAGTTCCGACCCGCACGAAAGGCGTAATGATTTGGATACTGTCTCGGAGAGGGGCTCGGTGAAATAGACTTGTCTGTGAAGATGCGGACTACCTGCACCTGGACAGAAAGACCCTATGAAGCTTTACTGTAACTTGAGATTGAAATTGGACTTTATTTGCGCAGTATAGGTGGGAGACGTTGAAGATAATCTTGCGGGAATATTGGAGTCATCAGTGAGATACCACTCTTGTAATGTTAGATTTCTAACTTTGTATCATTATCTGGTCAAAGAACAGTCTCAGGCGGGCAGTTTGACTGGGGCGGTCGCCTCCCAAATGGTAACGGAGGCGCACAAAGGTTTCCTCTGAACGTGTAGAAATCGTATCTAGAGTGTAAAGGCATAAGGAAGCTTGACTGTGAGACCTACAAGTCGAGCAGGGACGAAAGTCGGTCTTAGTGATCTGACGGTGCTGAGTGGAAAGGCCGTCACTCAACGGATAAAAGTTACTCTAGGGATAACAGGCTGATCTCCCCCAAGAGTTCACATCGACGGGGAGGTTTGGCACCTCGATGTCGGCTCATCGCATCCTGGGGCGGTAGTACGTCCCAAGGGTTGGGCTGTTCGCCCATGAAAGCGGTACGCGAGCTGGGTTCAGAACGTCGTGAGACAGTTCGGTCCATATCCGGTGTAGGCGTTAGAATATTGAGAGGAGCCTTCTTTAGTACGAGAGGACCGAGAAGGACATACCTCTGGTGTACCAGTTATCGTGCCAACGGTAAACGCTGGGTAGCTATGTATGGAGCGGATAACCGCTGAAAGCATCTAAGTGGGAAGCCCACCTCAAGATAAGTATTCTCATCACGTAAGTGAGTAAGGTCACGGTAAGACTAACCGTTTGATAGGCATTAAGTATAAATGTAGTAATATATGAGCTGAGATGTCCTAACAGACCGAGGACTTGAATTTTTTAAAAAGAGATCCTTCATTTTTAGAAGTGAAGGATCACTCTAAATTACTATTTTTTAATAGTAATTATTTTGCTTTGGTGTTTTTAGTGTATTTAGCGGAACCACACTGATCCATTCCGAACTCAGTTGTGAAACGTTATAAATCGACGACAATACTTGGGGGGGGACCTCCTGGGAAGATAGTTCAATGCCAAAGTTTTTAAAACTTCTTTAAATTTTTATTCTACTTTTTTAACGAATCAAAGTTACAAAAATTTATATATTTATGATGAAATCTTTCATAATAAATATATAAATTTTTATTATTCTATCAGAGAGAAATTAAAATTTATATTTAACACATTGAAAAGAGCTTTAATTAAGTTTTATTTCTCATTGTAAAAGGTAGACATTTATACGAAATATTTAAGATTTCATATATAATATAGATTTACAATAATATAATTGTAGATTAATATTATTTTCTGTATTTAACTTCAAATATTTAGAAAGGATTATCAGTTATGGATACTCGTTTATTAGTAATTGCCGGACCATTATTAATTGCTGCTTCATGGGCATTATTTAATATTGGTCGTTTAGCTATTCAGCAATTCCAACGTTTAACACGTTAATTTTAGTGGTGTGAAATGATGAGATAGAGTTTCAGCTATGTTAAAAAATTTATTTTTTATAAAATAAATTATAATCTAAGATAATAAATAAATAAAATTATAAAAAAAATTATGTCTCATACAGTTAAAATTTATGATACTTGCATCGGATGTACTCAATGTGTACGAGCATGTCCTACAGATGTATTAGAAATGGTACCGTGGGATGGATGTAAAGCAGGCCAAATTGCTTCTTCACCTCGTGTGGAAGATTGTGTTGGTTGTAAAAGATGTGAGACTGCTTGTCCTACAGACTTCTTAAGCGTACGTGTATACTTGGGAGCAGAAACGACTAGAAGTTTAGGTTTAGCATATTAATTTTACTAAATAAAAAAATAAAGGAATATAGTATATTATAAATTCCTTTATTTTTTATGACAACCAACCATAACTATGTAAACCTTTTCCTAAAAAGTTAACCCCTAAATAGCAAATCCAGATTACGAAGAACCCTAAACCACCTAGAATAGCAGTTTTTTTACCTTCCCATCCTTTTGTGATACGTGCATGTAAGTAGGTCGCAAAGACCAACCAAGTAATCAAGGCCCATGTTTCTTTTGGATCCCAACTCCAATAAGAACCCCAAGCTTCATTAGCCCAAATACCTCCTGAAATAATACCAATAGTTAGAAAAGGAAATCCTAGTCCGATAATTCGATAACTCCAATTATCAATACTTTGTAATAATTTTAATTTGCCGAATTCAGATATTTCTGTAGATGGTGATAATAGTTTTGTTTCATAATAATCTAACATAATATTATAAAGAGATAATGACGAATCATCTATTAATTTTAAATTAACATCTTTATTACGGGAAATAACCAAGAATAAGATACACAACAGTGATCCCATGATTAATGTACCATAACTTAATAACATCATACTAACGTGCATCATTAACCAGTTTGACTGTAGAGCTGGAACTAAAGGACTCGATTTTTGCATTTCAGGTGAAAGTGTTAAATTAGCAAAACCATTGATTAACAAAGCAACTGGAATTAGAGTAGATCCAATCAATTTACTTTTTGTTTTAGTTTCAATATATAAATAAACTGTTAATAGTGTCCAAGTTAAAAATAATAATGATTCGTATAAATTACTTAATGGAAAATAACCTGCTACTACCCAACGTGAACAAAGAATAAAAAATAGTAGTAAATTAGCGATTAATGTACTAAATCTACCAATTTGAGTTAATAATGTTGAATCTCTAAATAAAGCTAAATTAATCCAATAAATTATCATTGCAATTAATAAAATTCCAAAAACTATGTTTGATGAAAAGTTTTGAATTTCATTCCAATCCATGACCGTTCTCCACTAAAAATTTTTTATATAAATTATTGTCTAGTATAATATATTATTTTACCAGAAAATAATGGAATTTAGTCTACTTTATTCATTTTAATTTATTAAATTTTAATGATATAAAATTATTTAATTTAGAATTGACATTAATTTCTATTTCAAAGTACTATAGTTGTAATTCTGATGAAACTAAAAGATTATGTTATTACTAAAAAAATATGAAATAATGATTCTTCTGACAGAAGAATTCAATGATAGCGAATTAAAAACTTGGGTGTTCAATTTTGCAAAAAGTCTAAGAAAATTTAGTGTTTGTGATATTTCAGTTATTTCTCGTGGCAAGCATAAATTAGCTTATCCTATCGATAGTAAAATGAAAGGTAATTACATTCAATTAAATTTTTCTAGTATGCCGAAATATATTAATAAATTTTCGAATATTTTAAAAATGGATTCCAATGTTTTAAGATTTTTAGTTTTTAATAAACACTCTTAAATAATTAATAATTACAAATATTTTAATAAAATTATTTGTAATTACCGAAAAACTATGGTAATATGTGTGTAGTTTTAATATCCTCAGTAGCTCAGTGGTAGAGCAATCGGCTGTTAACCGATTGGTCGTAGGTTCAAGTCCTACCTGGGGAGGTTTTGATATAAAAATTGAAAAATGGAAAAAAATTTTGATAAATTGAAAATCGGGGATAAATCATTTGATTCACGTTTAATGCTTGGGACAGGTAAATATAAAACAACAACTGATACAATTAAAAGTATTGAGTCAAGTGAATGTGAAATTATTACAGTCGCAATTCGACGTTTACCAACTAACTTAAAAGATGATAATACTCATTTTTTAAGTAACTTGGATTGGACTAAACTTTGGTTATTACCAAATACAGCAGGTGCACAAACAGCTGATGAAGCTATTCGAATTGCCTTTCTTGGACATGAATTAGCTTGTCAACTTGGACAAGAAGATAATTTTTTTATCAAATTAGAAGTTATTTCAGACCCAAAATATTTATTACCGGATCCAATTGGAACTTTAAAAGCTGCAGAATTTCTTGTTAAAAAAGGTTTTACTGTTTTACCATATATAAATGCAGACCCAATGTTAGCGTTACACTTAGAAGATTTAGGTTGTGCTACTGTAATGCCTTTAGGATCGCCGATTGGTTCAGGACAAGGTATTAATAATTTAGCAAATATTAAAATTATTATTGAAAATGCTAATATACCTGTTATTGTTGATGCTGGGATTGGAACACCCAGTGAAGCAACTCTTGCTATGGAAATTGGTGCCGAGGGTGTGTTATTAAATACAGCCGTTGCACAATCAAAAAATCCAGCACAAATGGCTAAAGCTATGAATATGGGAGTTAAAGCAGGTAGATTAGGTTATTTAGCAGGTCGAATGGAAAAGAAATATTATGCTACCGCTAGTTCACCATTGAACAATATAAGTAAGATTTAATCAATAATTTACCATTTAATGAACTATCCCAAAAATGGCAGTTTAAGAAGGCTTTAAAGCCTTCTTAAACTGCCATTTTTGGGATAGTTCATTAAATGATTGCACAAATTTTCAATTTTTTACAGCTTTAGTTAACTCCCTGGGTTTGATTTTACTTTTAAGACAGTTTAATATCTTTGATTACCTAATTCTATAATGATAATTTTATTTAACGTAAAGGTAACAATAAATTTAGATAATAAATAAATGCATTTTGATTCTCAATGAATTTCTCAGATTCTAAAACTATCGAATAAAACTTGGATTTCTTCCGTCGATAGCACGTAATGACGATAATTTATAGTAGATTTAATTTTAACCTTTGAAAGTAACTTGGCAAGTCTATTTATTATACAATCCATTTAAACTATCATTTATCAGGGTTATGGTCATCTTAATTTGGTCTGTGTTCAAAATAAACTATATTTCATTAATGATCTAATGATAATTTAAAGCTTTTACTGTTCTTATTGAAATGGATAACCTTAAACTCATGATTTTCCGTACACTACGAAAATACCAATAATATTGATAAACCCCCAAGCTACACCAAATTACAAATTAACCCGAAGTAACAGTTAGACTAGATATTGTTGCTGCTGAACCGGACTTATTAGTTTTAACAAATTTACTAAGGGCTAGTAGAAGAATGCTTGATCTATAATGTTAGACCAAAAATACCTACAGCTGTTATAAAATTTATAATGAAAGATTTTTGGTTAAATTTTGGTTTTTCTTTAAAGTATTTAAAGTTTATTTTAAAATGGTGAGTATTCCTTTTCAAGCAGTATATTGTTTTTTAAAAATAAAAGTAAGCTTAAAAACTTATTAGTAATAGAATGTTTTAATCATCACGGTGTCAATTTAAAATTAATGCATATAGATTTTGGGACTAATCAAATTTTTTAGTTCAGGTTTTAATTATTTATATTATGTACTTTATTTATAAATATCCTTACGAACCAGAAGATAAAAAAGAGGGATGCGGGTTTACCACCTATTTATCCTATAATTTTAAAAAATTATAAGATAAATAGGTGGTTATGATAATTAGACTTGTATTTACAACTGAAATTATATTACCTATAAATCTAGTAATTAATTAGATTTTGTATTCCAACGTTCTAAGATTAATGTGTTTGATCCATCAGAATTTTGTTTATATTGAATAGGCTGGAATCCAATTTTTTGACTTTCACCAATAATTACTTCGCCAGCATATTGTTGAGAAATTTTATCGATAAAATTTTCAACTGGGTAGGGTTGCTCCCAAAAACTTATATCGGCAACTAATTCATATTCTTGACCATTCCAAGCAAACTCAATATTATAACCATTTGATTGAGATATTACTAAATTTGTAGTATAGGCGTTTGATTCAGAATTTGTATTAATTTGTTGTTGTTTATGTGTAATATTTAATCGATTTAACGCTTTTTCTAAATAAAATAAATTTTGAAAACGAGTTTTAATATAAGTAAAATGTGACATAAATATTATTATTTAATAAATGAACTTATCTTTGATTATAGCCAATGTTTACTTCTATCACCGTCTATGTATTAATAAATAATTAGGTTCTTTAACTAATAAAAAATTTAGTTAAAATTAAACTCAAAATAATTACCGATTATAGATTAACAAATTTGTGAAGGATACATCAAGATAATTTATTAACAAATATAAAGAAATAAATAAGATTCAATAATATTTGTTAACAATTTATATAGTAAATATGTTGAAGCTAAAAAAATAATGACAAAATTTATTGAGTAATTTCAGCTTTTTTTAATAAATTTCTAACAGTTTCTGTTGGCTGGGCACCACATTGTAACCATTTTTGAATTTTTTCAATTTCAAAATGATAATTTTTTGAAATAGGATCATAATATCCTACTTCTTCTACAGGTCTACCATCTCGTCGTGATGTATTTTCTGTAATAACTAATCGGTATGAAGGAGAACGTTTTCGTCCAATTCGTTTTAAACGTAGTTTTAACATATAAATAGATTTAAGATTATTTTAATTTTAAATAAAGATAATTAACGGCGTGAATAGTACTCAATAACAAGTAATTCATCTAATTGTAAACTAACATCATTACGATCACAATAGTCTAAAACTGTTGCTTCTAATTTAGAATTATCAAATTTTAAATGGTTTGGTATAGTGGCTACTTGATTATTTTTAATATTATTTCCAATTAAATTTTTTGATGTTGTCTTATCTTTAATCCCAATAATATCATTTAATCGACATTGAAAACTTGGTATACTAACAACTTTATTATTTACAACAATATGCCCATGGTTAACTAATTGACGGGCTTGGGTAATACTGTTTGCAAATCCTAAAGTATAACAAAGTGTATCTAATCGCATTTCTAATAATTGAAGTAGAATTAAACCAGTTACACCTTTTCGTCTACGTGCTTCTTTTACATACCGATATAATTGATTTTCGGTTAGACCGTAATTGAATTTTAATTTTTGTTTTTCTTCTAGACGTACACCATATTCTGTTAACTTTTTAGCAGCACCAGCTGGACTTCCTTCTTTCCCAGGACGATTAATTTTATTTGATTTTTTTGTTGTTAAACCTGGTAATAGCCCTAGTCTTCGGGTAATTTTTAATTTAGGCCCGCGATAACGTGACATATAAATAAACTTTAAATTTGTAAATAATTTTTATAAATACTTAAAAGAAAAAATCGAAAGAAGGGCGAGTGATCGGACTTGAACCGACGAATGGTGGAATCACAACCCACTGCCTTAACCACTTGGCCACACCCGCCAGCCTATCTTGACTTCTATTGTATCATTTACTATAATCTCACGTCTAGTTTGTTTATTAAAAAATATTTAATTACCATTATGTCTCAAGTCATTCAATTTTATTTAAATGGTGAAAATTATTATATTAAAACTAATTTGTCTATTTCTAAATTAATTAAATATTTTAATTATAACAAGTCTTTATTAGTGTTAGAGTATAATAGTCTAATTTGTCATAAAAAAAATTGGGATAAAATTTTTGTTCAAAATAATGATAGGATCGAAATTGTAACAATCGTTGGTGGTGGATAATTCTATAGTTACTATAGAATTATCTTATTTTCGTAAATACTTTAACTTCGAATTTTAGCCTCAAATTTATTTTTTAAAATAGATTGTAAATTTTTTATAATTTCTTCTACTTCTCTATTCTCTAGAGTTTTCTTATCTGACTGAAAAGTTAGTTGTAAGCATAAACTAATATAATTTTTAGGAATTGAAGAGCCTCGATATTCATCTAATAAATTAATTTCAGATAAAAATTTTGTACCATTTAAATATAAAATGGATTGAATTTCTTCAAAACTAAAATCTTGTCTGATAATAAAAGATAAATCTTTTATTATTTTTGGATAAGAAAAATATTCTTTATAATTAGTTAATTTATTCATTTTTATTTGATTTTGGATGGTCTCAAAATCAAACTCAAATAAATAAAGATTGAATGGAATATTTAATCTCTTTGCAAGTATAGGGTTAATTTGACCAAATAAACCTAAATAATTTCCACTTGATAGATACAATTCAGCAGTACGATAAGGATGAAAAATTAAACTTTTCTCTTTATTCGAATAAGTTTGCCAAGCCACACTTAAGTTTAATTGATTAAAAAACTGTTCCATTTTACCCTTTGCTTCAAACCAACTTGTTGGAGTTAATTGACTTGACCAAATTGTTTTGGTTTCAATACCTCCAAATACACCTGCTATACTTTCTTTTTCTTTTAACTGATTAAAATTATTTCCTAAAAAAACGTGACCAAATTCAAACCCTTCTAAAGATTTGTTTCCTTGCTTTAAATTTTCTTTGACTGTTTTTACTAAACTTGGTAACAAGGTTGACCGAAGATTTGAATAGTCTTCAGTTAATGGATTTACGAGTTTAATTTTATTGCTTGTAAAAGTTATTTCATTAACTAATGAATAATGAATTAATTCATTTAAACCTAAATTTAACAGACAAGAGATAATTTTTTTACGTGTTTGATAGCTATAGTCTTCATTTCCTATTGATTTAATTTTAGGGAGACGCGACACAAAATTGTTAAATCCATGTAATCTTCCAATTTCCTCTATTAAATCAATTTCACGTGTAATATCTTCACTTCGTTCATATGGTATTGTAACTTCCCAAACTAAAGCATGCTCATTAAATATATAACTAAAACCTAAGCGATTTAGATAATTTGTAATTTGTTCTGGAACAATAAAATGAACTTCATTTTCTTTATTAGATGTTATTGGACCCAAAATTTCTTTAATGGTTTTATATGATAAACTAATAGGTAATAGTTTCTCTTTAAAACCTTCATTAAAAGTATGAAGTTTAGCTTTTAAATTAGGGTTTGAAATCCTTAATAATAAAAGTAATTTATAAAATGATTCCAATAAATGAGTATTTTTTAAAGATTTTTCATAACGTGCTGATCGATCCGTACGTAAACTCAATGTTCTTGATCTTCGACGTATTTCTGTAGAATTAAAAATGCTTCCTTCAATTAATATCGTTTTTGTATCTTTTGAATAAGAAAATTCGTTATTTGGAATAATTCCAGCAATACTTATTGGTAGATCATTTGCTCTAAGAATGGATACAGAGTTATTTAATGTATACTTTGTCTCATTATTTGCAAAAAACACTTCATTATCACTTGCCTTTTCAATCTTTAAAGTAAACTGAGAATTATTTAATTTTGTAGAAATTTTTTCTAGATCATAAAACTCAAAAGGATAACCGGTTTCTAATAGAATATAAGTTTGAAAATCTAATAAATTATTCGTAGGACTAAAACCAGAACTAATTAATTTTTGTTTTATCCAATTCGGACTAGTAGTATTAATTAAATTTTCTACAGTCATAGCTAAAAATATGGAACAAAAATTTTCCGTCGAAAAAATTTTTTGTTGCTCCATATCTGATTTCCAATTTAATGTTTCGAGTGAGTCCCATGAATAGATTGAAGATTTAAGGGGTTTATCTAGCAACGCTGCAATCTCTTTTGAAATACCTTGAATAGACAGACTATCTGAACGATTAGCAGTCGCCGAGATATCTAAGCTGATTTGATTTTGATTATTTACTTTTATAGGGATAATTTCTTCAACTTCAAATCCACCTAATGTTATTTTCTCAATTAGGTAATTTAGATCAACCTCTTCAATATCTATTAATTCGTTAATCCATTTTAATGATACTTGCATTTTAGAATTATTGTAGATTTTTATTATAATTTACTGTGCTTTAGTAAAAACTAAACCATTTGTTTCGCTGTACCTTTCCATAAACCTCATGAATCTATCCCATGCTTCGGGACTCTTCATAATATAAATAGATTCAATTGTATCTGGCTTACCATTTACAAAGCGAGCATTTACATCTCGGGTTTCAAGAGTTCCTTCATTGTCAATTAAATACATACCAGTAATCTCACCTTCTTTCGCAGTATTTTTGTCTAAAATATTTGGATTTTTAAAACTAAAAGTAGCGGTTCCGGTACTACCATCTCTGGATCGCGTTAACCGGACATCCGGTAGAACTTTCTCATTCAAACCTTTTATAAATTGAATTCTTGCATTCATAATTATCTGTTTTTTGAAGATCAATAATCATATGTTCTGTCTTAATTATGCAAGTTCTAACTATTAAAAACAACTTTTTATTCTTTAAGTTTGTATTATAGTTAATTCTAACTGGGGTGGCAGGATTCGAACCTGCGAATGGCGGAGTCAAAGTCCACAGCCTTACCGCTTGGCGACACCCCAAGAAATTTAAGTTGAAACTTTTAAATGAAATCTTTAAAAGTTTCAATATTGGGCAAGAAGGGATTCGAACCCCTGACACCGTAGTTCGTAGCCACGTGCTCTAGTCCACTGAGCTACAAGCCCAAGAAATGTTTCCAATATACATAATACTATAAAGGTGGTATTTTAGTAAAGTTTAAAAAAATTTTAATAGAATTTCATTTTCGACTTGCCTAATTAATAGTTAAAATATTAAATTAATATCTCAAATGTTATTATTCATAAGTAAAGATTCGTTTATCAACAAAATAATATATGGCTAAAAAAATTTTATACCAAGACAATGCAAGACGTGCCCTTGAACGAGGTATGGAAATAATGGTTGAAGCTGTTTCCGTTACTTTAGGGCCGAAAGGACGAAATGTAGTGTTAGAAAAATCCTATGGGTCTCCTCAAATCGTTAATGATGGTGTAACAATTGCAAAAGAAATTAAATTAGAAGATCATATCGAAAATACTGGGGTCTCATTAATTCGCCAAGCAGCATCAAAGACAAACGATGTTGCTGGAGATGGTACTACGACAGCTACAGTTTTAGCTTATGCAATGGTAAAAGAAGGATTAAAAAACGTTGCGGCAGGAGCTAACCCTATTTCAATTAAATTAGGTATGGAAAAAGCAACTCAGTATTTAGTCAATCAAATTAATGAATTTGCTCAACCTGTTGAGGAAATTCAATCGATTCAACAAGTTGCTTCGATTTCAGCTGGTAATGATAATGTAATCGGATCATTAATTGCTGATGCATTGGCTAAAGTAGGTAAAGAAGGCGTTATTTCATTAGAGGAAGGTAAAGGAATTATTACAGAATTAGAAATTACTGAAGGGATGAAGTTAGAGAAAGGATTTATTTCACCTTACTTCATTACAAATACAGAAAAAATGGAAACATTATATGATAATCCCTATATTTTATTAACTGATAAGAGAATAACACTCGTTCAACAAGATCTATTACCAATTTTAGAACAAATTACTAAAACTAAACGACCACTTCTAATAATTGCAGAAGATGTGGAAAAAGAAGCATTAGCCACATTGATTTTAAATAAATTACGTGGAATTATTAATGTTGTTGCAATTCGAGCACCTGGTTTTGGCGAATTGCGAAAACAAATTTTACAAGATATTGCAATTTTGACCGGTGGTACAGTAATTACTCAAGATGCTGGATTAAGCTTAGATAATATTCAATTAAATTTATTAGGCCAGGCCCGTCGAGTTATTGTAAACAAAGATACAACAACTATTGTAGCTGATGGACAAACTTTGGAAGAAATTACAATCCGATGTGAGCAACTTCGAAAACAAATTAATACTGCAGATACTGGGTATGAAAAAGAAAAGTTGCAAGACAGAATTGCAAAATTATCTGGAGGAATTGCTGTCATTCGTGTTGGGGCTGTAACAGAAACAGAAATGAAAGATAAAAAATTAAGATTAGAAGATGCAATTAATGCAACGCGGGCAGCTGTTGAAGAAGGAATTGTACCAGGTGGTGGCGCGACTTTAACTCATTTATCCGAAAATTTAATAACGTGGGCAAAAACTAATTTAAAAGAAGATGAGCTCATTGGAGCAATGATTATCGCCCGAGCGATTTTATCACCACTGCGACGTATTGCAGAAAACGCTGGAATTAATGGAGCAGTTATTATTGAAAAAGTTCAACAACAAGAGTTTGAAATTGGTTATAATGCAGCACAAAATACTTTTGTAAACATGTATGAAGAAGGGATTGTCGATCCAGCTAAAGTTACTCGATCTGGATTACAAAATGCCACATCAATCGCAAGTATGATTCTAACGACAGAATGTATTATTGTTGATGATAGTAAAAGAATAAGTGAATCTTAAGATTCACTTATTACTAACATTGAAAAATTTATAAATCATTTAAGTCAGACATTGAATCTGGACCAGATTGAGCTTGTGTTGCTACTATCTCTTTCATTTTAGTTTTTAAATTTTCAACTTGTTCTTTCAGGGCATCAAAATTCTCACTTTGAAGTGTTTCTCTTATCGTTTCAATCAATTTTGTAATTTCTCCTTGTTGATCTTCCGATAAATTATCCTTGAACATCGAAATTTCTTTTTCAGCTTCAAAACATAATGCCTCGGCTTGATTTTTTAAATCAATATTTTCTCGTTTTTCTTTATCTATAGAAGCGTATTTTTCAGCTTCTGCTAACATATCTTCTACTTCACTGTCATTTAAATTCGAAGCACCTTGAATTGTTACCGATTGTTCTACACCAGTTTCTTTCTCTTTTGCTTTTACTGATAAAATACCATCAACATCAATGTCAAATGTAACTTCAATTTGTGGAACACCCCGATCAGCGGATGGAATTCCATCTAATCTGAAATTTCCTAAACTTTTATTACCTGCGACTAATTCTCGTTCACCTTGTAAAATATGAATCTCTACATTTGTTTGATTATCAACCGCTGTAGAGAACATTTCTGACTTTTTAACCGGGATTGTAGTATTTCGAGCAATAATTTTTGTCATAACCCCACCAAGTGTTTCTACACCTAATGATAATGGTGTAACATCTAATAATAAAATATCTTTAATTTCACCTGCTAAAATACCCGCTTGAATTGCAGCTCCAATTGCTACTACTTCATCTGGATTAACAGATTGATTTGGTTTTTTATTTGTTAAAGATTCGACTAAATTTTGAATTGCTGGAATACGAGTTGATCCTCCTACTAATACCACTTCATTAATGTCAGCTTTGTCTAATCTGGCATCATTTAAAGCTTTTTCTACCGGAATACGACAACGGTTAATTAAATCTTCACATAATTTTTCGAAAACTTCTTTTGTTAACTCTTGTTCAATATGTTTTGGACCAGTTTGATCTGCTGTAATAAATGGTAAAGAAATTGTAGTTTTATCCACTGTTGATAATTCAATTTTAGCTTTTTCAGCGGCTTCCGTTAATCGTTGTAAAGCTTGAATATCTTTTACTAAGTCAATTCCTTCTTTTTCTTTAAAGTCATTAATCAACCATTTTACTAGAGCACCATCAAAATCATCACCCCCTAAATTTGTATCCCCTGCTGTTGATAATACCTCAAAAATCCCATCACCTACTTCTAGGATAGAAACATCAAATGTACCACCACCTAAATCAAACACTAAAATTGTTTCATTTTGTTTTTTATCTAAACCATAAGCTAATGAAGCGGCTGTTGGTTCATTAATAATTCTTAATACTTCAACACCTGCAATTTTTCCTGCATCCATTGTAGCTTGTCGTTGCGAATCGTTGAAATAAGCCGGAACAGTAATAACTGCTTGTTTTACTTCTTGTCCTAAATAATCCGTTGCATCATTGATTAACTTTCTTAAAACCTGTGCAGAAAGTTCTTCAGGACTAAATTCCTTACTTAAAGCTGGGCAATTAATTTTAATGTTATCGTTTTGATCTTTATTTACCTTATATGGTAATGTTTTTGCATCATCACTAATTTCACTTTCTTTTGAACCAATAAACCGTTTTACTGAGAAGAATGTATTCTCTGGATTAATAACTGCTTGACGTTTAGCAATCTGACCAACTAATAATTCTTGTTTTTTTGTATATGCGACAATTGATGGTGTTGTTCGTAAACCTTCAGCATTTACAATAACGCTTGGTTGACCACCTTCAATTGCAGCTACTACTGAGTTTGTCGTACCTAAATCAATTCCTACAACTTTTACCATTTTTAAATTTTATTTCTTATATTTTATAATTTAAATAAAAGTATAATTTAGTTTTAAATAGAACAATTACCCTAACTAACCGAATTAAAAGCGCAAAAAATAGAAATGTAAATTTACCCTAAGTAGACATAATTTTAGAAATCTTCTAGACTAATAGGAGAATGTATCAATTTTACTTGATTCATTTAATTTTAGAATTTAAAAGATAACAAAGTTAATAATTATCAAATAAATTTGGAGGAGTATTGTGGCTGTAGGTTTATTGGGGAATAAAATTGGCATGACTCAAATTTTTGATGAATCAGGCAATATTATTCCCGTTACAATTTTAAAAGTCGGTCCTTGTGTTGTAACACAAGTAAAGACAGAAGCAAAGGATGGGTATAATTCAATCCAAGTTGGGTATGGAAGTGTTTCAAGTAAGAAATTAACACAACCACAATTAGGACATCTAGAAAAATCGAATATTCAACCCTTAAGATATTTAAAAGAATTTCGAACAGCTCAAGACGATGAGTTTGAAATTGGCCAAGTCTTAAACGTAGATTCATTTTTACCTGGTCAATTAGTAAATATTAAAGGAAAAAATATTGGTAAAGGATTCTCTGGTCTTCAGAAGCGTCATAACTTTACTCGTGGTCCTATGACACATGGTTCAAAAAACCATAGAGCTCCTGGGTCAATTGGTATGGGTACAACGCCTGGTCGAGTTTTACCAGGTAAAAAGATGGCGGGCCAATTAGGAAATAAGATTATGACAGTTAAAAAACTTAAAGTTATTCAAATTAATTCGGAAGAAAATATTTTAGTGATAAAAGGATCAGTTCCTGGTAAACCTGGCAATTTATTAAGTATTGTTCCTTCAGAATAAATTAGTTCTACAGATCAAAAACTATATTGAAATATAAAGTATGACTATTAAAAAATTTATAACATATACTCCATTAAATACAAATGGTGAAGAATTAAACGAGAATCATGAATTAACATTAAATGTTCTTGATAATTCAGGAAACTATTTATTACATAAAGACCTTTTACGCCATTATAGCTCACAAAAACAAGGTACAGTATCAACGAAGACAAGAAGTGAAGTTAGAGGTGGTGGTCGTAAACCATGGCGTCAAAAAGGTACAGGACGTGCTCGAGCTGGTTCAAACCGCTCACCCTTATGGAAAGGTGGGGGTGTTATTTTTGGACCAAAACCTAAAAAAACGTTTTTAAAATTAAATAAAAAAGAACGTCAATTAGCTTTACGAACTTTGCTTTATAACAAAAAAAATAATATTGTTACTATTGCAAATTTAGAAGATGAAATTAACGAACCAAAAACGAAAAAATTTTTAAAGATTTGTCAAGATTGTAAAATCGATTTAGATCAAAAAACATTATTAATTGTTTCAAAAAAGACGCCGTCATTAAAGTTATCTACTCAAAATCTTAAAAATCTTGAACTGATTTTGGCTTCGAATTTAAACACTCTTAGCTTATTGAAAGCAAAACAAATTATACTAACCCCATTAGCAATAAATGACATAAAGGAGATTTATTGTGATTAACTCTTCGGACTTTTCTCGCAGTAATGCACAAGTTATCAAATACCCTATTATTACTGATAAAGCTACACGACTTTTAGAAAATAATCAGTATAGTTTTATCGTAGATCGTTATTCTGATAAGATTACAATTAAGACTGCAATCGAATACTTGTTTAACGTAAAAGTTATAAAAGTTAATACATGTCGTTTACCACGAAAACAAAAACGTGTCGGAAAATATATTGGTTGGAAACCACAATATAAAAAAGCAATTGTAACTTTATCCGAAGGCGACGTAATAAACTTATTCACTGATAATTAATAAATAAAAAAAAATAATAATCAAGGTTATGAGTATTCGTCTTTATAAATCATATACACCAGGTACAAGAAATCGAGCCCTTTCATCTTTTGATGAAATTACAAAAACTAAACCAGAAAAGAGTTTAATTAGAAAGAATCAACGTAATAAAGGACGTAATAATCGTGGGGTAATTACAATTCGCCATCGAGGTGGTGGACATAAAAAACGTTATCGTTTGATTGATTTTAAACGAAATAAGTATGGCATTAAAGGTATTGTCGCGTCTATTGAGTATGATCCAAATAGGAATGCTCGAATTGCTTTAATTAATTATGATGATGGTGAAAAACGGTATATATTACATGCCAAAAATTTAAATGTGGGTGATACGATTCTTTCAGGATCTGACGCACCATTAGGAATCGGGAATAATTTACCACTAGAACAAATTCCTTTAGGAACATCGATTCATAATATTGAATTAATACCAAATCGTGGTGGGCAGATTGTTCGTGCAGGTGGAACTTCAGCAAAAATATTAGCAAAGGAAGGTGATTATGTTACCTTACGTTTACCATCAAAAGAAATTCGATTAATTCGTAAAGAATGTTTTGCAACAATTGGTGAAGTTAGTAATAACGATGTATTCTTAGTACAGAGTGGGAAAGCTGGTAGAACACGATGGTTAGGAAAACGTCCGACTGTTCGTGGTTCAGTAATGAACCCATGTGATCATCCACATGGTGGTGGTGAAGGACGAGCACCAATTGGCCGCAGTCGTCCATTAACTCCATGGGGAAAACCTGCATTGGGAATGAAGACAAGAAAACGTAAAAAACTAAGTAGTGCTTACATTCTTCGTCGACGTTCATAAATAAAAATAAGAATTCTATAAATTTATAAAAATATTTTAAGAATGCCAAGATCATTAAAAAAAACTCCGTTTGTTGCTTATCATTTGTTGAAGAAAATTAATCAAATGAACAAAGCTGATAAAAAAGACACTATCACAACTTGGTCTCGATCATCTACTATTTTGCCAAGTATGATTGGGTTTACCATTGCTGTCTATAATGGAAAACAACATGTTCCTATTTTTATTTCGGATCAATTAGTCGGTCATAAATTAGGAGAATTTGTTTCAACAAGAAATTTTAAATCACATATTAAAGCTGATAAAAAATCAAAACGTTAATATAAACTAAAAAATGAATCGAATTCTATATGAGAGTCGATGTCGATGCAATGAAGAAATTTCAATAACAAAAAAACGTAATTCAAGTACACGAAGTGAAGGTAAACCACTTCAATATCCGAATACAAATGAAATTACATTTAAAACTTTCAAAATAAAGTATGAAAAAAAATTATCTTCTATTGCAAAACTTACGTTAAACAGTTTTCAAAATAAATATATTTACTACGCAATTGATGATATTTTATATTTATTTCAATCCAACTCAATTGAACGTGATAATCTTTTAGCAATTCTTTATTCACCTGTTCTTTCATTGCAGAATAATTTTTCTATTAATTTTTTTGATATATGGATTCATGAAATATATATTAATGAAGTCTCAAAAGTTAATAAATTTCTTAAAAATGATTCTTCCAATTTTGAACAATTTAGTTATATAACAATTAAGTTTTTATATAAAACAAGAGTTCCAGTGAAAAAAGTTGACTCATTATGGTAAATTTAATTATTAAGTCGTCCTTTTTTTAATGATATGAATTCTAAAGTTTTAAATTAACTAAAACCCTATTATATTTTAGATTTTTAAGAAATTAAAAATTTAAACTTTTTATAGAAATCTCACAGATTAAAAATAAGTATTTATGTTAGACAATCAATCGGTTAAAGCAGTTGCTAAATATATTCGTATGTCTCCTCATAAGATAAGACGAGTTTTAGACCAAATTCGAGGTCGTTCGTATCAAGAAGCATTAATGATTTTAGAATTTTTACCTTACGATGCTGGAGGGCCTATTTGGCAAGTGGTACATTCAGCGGCAGCAAATGCTAAACATAACTATGGTTTAGATAAAAAAAAATTAATTATTGATGAAATTTTTGCTGATGAAGGACCCAAATTAAAAAGGGTTCGTGCCCGTGCTCAAGGTCGTGGTTATAAAATTTTAAAACCAACTTGTCATATAACGGTTATTATGAAGGAAGCTAATTAAAAAAATAAGAAATTAAAGGACTAATTCTATGGGTCAAAAGACACATCCTTTAGGATTTAGGTTAGGTATTACACAAGAGCATAAATCGAAGTGGTACTCTAATTTTAATCAATACGCTGATATCCTACAAGAAGATGATAAAATTCGAACTTATATAAGCTCAATAGCTCAAGCTAATAGTATTGCTAATGTTGTTATTAATCGTAATGGATTAAATGATCAAATTCAGTTAAATATTGAAACTGGTAAACCTGGAATATTAGTGGGTGACCTTGGCTCTGGTTTAGAAAAGCTATTAGCAAATCTTAAAAAAATATTGCCGAAAAGTCGTCAACTTACAATTAATGTTTTTGAAGTTGAAAAAGTAGACTTAAATGCGACTTTACTTGCTGATTTAGTAGCTGAACAATTAGAAAATCGTGTAGCATTTAAGAGAGCAATGAGAGAAGCTTTACAAAGATCTCAAAAGCAAAATGTAAACGGTATCAAAATTCAAGTTTCAGGACGTTTAAATGGTGCTGAAATGGCAAGAAGTGAATGGATTAGGGAAGGTCGAGTTCCTTTACAAACTTTACGTGCAGATATTGATTATGCAACAAAAGAAGCTAATACAATTTATGGTATTTTAGGAATTAAAATTTGGTTATTTAAAAGCGAAATTTTATCAAAATAAAAACCATCTTTAATAATTGAAAGAGATTATATTTTTATCAAATTAATTTTTATGTTAAGTCCAAAAAGAACAAAATATAGAAAGTATCATCGTGGACGTATGCGTGGTACAAAAACTCGTGGAAATGAACTTTGCTTCGGAAATTTTGGTTTACAAGCACAAGAGCCAAATTGGATAACATCACGTCAAATCGAAGCTGCCCGTAGAACAATTACACGTTATACAAAACGTGGTGCTAAATTATGGATTCGAATTTTTCCTGATAAAACAGTAACTGCACGTGCTGCCGAATCAAGAATGGGGTCAGGTAAAGGTGCTGTTGATTATTGGGTAGCTGTAGTTAAACCAGGTACTGTCATTTTTGAAATTGGATCTGTTCCTGAAGGAGTTGCTCGTGGTGCTCTAAATTTAGCAGCTTATAAATTACCATTAAAAACAAAATTCATTATTAAAGATAATATTAAATAAAGCCATGGGTATACCTCAATTTACTGATATTATTCCATTTTCAAATACAGAAATATCAGAAGCCATTATTGAAACTGAAAACCAATTATTTAATTTACGTTTTAAAAAAGCCACTCGTCAAAGTTTTAAATCAAATGAAATAAAAAATGCCAAACGTCGTTTGGCTCAATTGAAAACACTTTTAAGTTTACGATTAAAAGATTTAGATCAAAAAGAAGAAAATGATAAATTAATTACAAATTAAAAATTAAATGGTAAAAAAATATACTATTCAATTGAGAATTAAGGAGTCTTAAATGCCAGTCAAACAAGAAATTGGTATTGTAGTTAGTAATAAAATGGAAAAAACTATCGTAGTAAAGATTGAAAATCGATACTCACATCCAATGTATTCGAAGACGTTAGTAAAAACTAAAAAATATTTAGCTCATGATGAACTAGAGCAATGTACAATTGGTGATGAAGTATTAGTTGAAGAATGTCGTCCATTAAGTAAAAGAAAACGTTGGAAGCTAGTAAAAATTCTTTCAAAATCATCGTTAATAAGTTAAATGATATTTTTATGATTTATCCTCAAACCATGTTGACAGTAGCCGATAATACGGGTGCTAAAAAAGTTATGTGTATTAGAGTATTAGGTGGCAATAAAAAATATGCAAAAATTGGTGATACCATTATTGCTGTAGTTAAAGAAGCTATTCCAAATATGCCTGTAAAACGTTCAGATGTAGTTCGAGCAACTATTGTAAGAACTAAAAAAACAATTCGTCGTCCAGATGGTATGTATATTAGATTTGACGATAATGCAGCTGTTCTAGTAAATACGGACAATAATCCTCGTGGTACACGCGTTTTTGGTCCAGTTGCTCGTGAAATTCGTGATAAGAATTTTTCTAAAATTGTTTCGTTAGCACCGGAGGTTCTATAAATGTCAATAAAGCATAAAATGCCTATTAAAATTGGTGATAATGTTATAATTATTTCTGGATTTCACAAAAATGAAACAGGTGAAGTTATTAAAATTAATCATCAAACAGGAAAAATTATTGTAAAAGGAATTAACTTTAAATTTAAACATGTTAAACCTAATACAGAAAATGAAATTGGTGAAATTAAGCAATTTGAAGCACCTATTCATCATTCAAATGTAACATTAAAATTAAACGAAATGTCTTAATATGCTAAATCAACATTCATTAGAAGAGATTGCTGAAATCCATAATCTACTTGGAGATATAAAAGCAGAATATGAGCAAGGTATTAAACCAATTTTAATTAAAAATAGCCCTAAATTATTTAAAAATCCTCATACTGTTCCAAAATTAAAAAAAATCCAAATAAACCGTGGACTTGGGCTAGCAGCTCAAAATACAAATGTTCTAAAAAAAAATATTGAAGAGTTTGAAAAAATTACAGGACAAAAACCAATTATTACAAAATCAAAAAAAGCAATTGCTGGGTTTAAAATCCGTGAAGATATGGAATTAGGTTTAACCGTAACTTTACGCGGGCAAAAAATGTATACTTTTTTAACCAAATTAATCTTTTTCACATTTGCTCAGATTCGTGATTTTCGAGGTTTATCTCTAAGAAATTTTGATAAAGCTGGAAATTATACTTTTGGTCTAAAAGAGCAATTAATTTTCCCAGAAATTGAATATGATGAAGTAGATCAAACACAAGGTTTTACGATTAATATTGTTTTAGAAAATTGTTCACCGAAATATAGATCAAGATCTATTGATAAAATTTTGAACGGAATGATCTTATTTAAGTTTTTACGTTTCCCTTTAAATGATTGTGGATATTACGAAAAATATTCGTCAATTTCAGAAATTAATCGAACATGGGATAAGAAAAAACACTTAAAAAGAAAACGTTGGTCACAAGAATAAAAGATGAAAAACCATATCTAGTAAGGAGAGAATTGTGGTAAATGACACTATTTCGGATATGTTAACACGTATTAGGAATGCAAATATGATAAAGCATCAAATTGTTCAAGTCCCCTCAACCAAAATTTCTAGAGCAATCGCAGAAATTTTAAAAGAGGAAGGATATATTGAAGATTTTGAAAGTTATGTTGAGGATAATAAAAATTATCTCTTACTATCACTAAAATACATTGGAAAATCTCGAATATCAGTTATATCAAAACTAAAAAGAGTAAGTAAACCAGGTCTACGAGTTTATTCGAATTCTAAAGACTTACCGAAAGTTTTAAATGATCTGGGAATCGCAATCATTTCAACTTCAAAGGGCGTAATGACAAATATAAACGCTCGCGAACTTGGAATTGGGGGCGAAGTTTTATGTTTTATTTGGTAAATAAAAGGAGTTTTTAAGATGTCACGCATTGGTAAATTACCTATTCCAGTACCAAAAGATGTAAATGTAGAGCAAACTGGATCGGAACTTAATGTTAAAGGAAAATTTGGAACATTAAACTTAACCATTCCAGATACTATTGTTGTTACAAATAATGATACTGTTCTAGAAGTTAGTTTAACAAAAAATACACGAAATATCCGCGCTTTACATGGTTTATACCGAACATTAATTAATAATATGGTCATTGGGGTATCAGAACAATTTACTGTAATTCTTGAATTAAAAGGTGTAGGTTACAGAGCTGTAGTTCAAGGAAAAGAAATTGTTCTAAATTTAGGTTATAGTCATCAGGTTAAGATCGAAATTCCTGAAACTATTTCAGTAGAAGTTCTCCAAAATACAACTATAAATTTAAAATCATGTGATAAAGAATTATTAGGATTATTTGCAGCAAATATACGAGCTTGGCGTCGTCCAGAGCCTTATAAAGGAAAAGGAATCCTATATAAAGGTGAACAAATTGTTCGTAAAGCGGGTAAATCAGCAAAATAAACTAGTTAACGCACTCCGTTTTTATATCGTTATAAAATTAAGAATTATAATTATGAAATTTTCAAAACGAGCTTTAATTAAATTAAAAAATAAAAATAAAAAATTAAAACCTAGACAATATAAAAAATTAAAACGTGAAACCTTACGAGGTCGAATTAAAGGGACTTCAGAACGACCAAGGTTATCAGTTTATCGTTCTAATGAAAATATTTATGCACAAATAATTGATGATAGTAGTGCAAAAACTTTAGTTGCTTGTTCAACCTTAGACCGTTCCGTAAAACTTAATCTTTCTGTTGGTCGAAATTGTGATGCTGCAAGACTTACAGGGGAAACATTAGCAGAACTAAGTTTAAAAAAAAATATTAAAAAAATTGTGTTTGATCGTGGTCCGTACTTATATCATGGTCGAATTAAAGCTTTAGCAGATGGAGCGCGGGCAAGTGGTCTTCAATTTTAAATTAAAATTTGTAGAGGAATATAAAGGTTAAATATATTTTATGAGTAGTGATTTAAAAAAAATAAACAAATTAAAAAAGAATTCTCGACGCTCTAACTCTGTACAAGAACAAAAATTAGTGGAGCGACTAATAAAGATTAGTCGAGTTTCAAAAGTGACAAAAGGTGGTAAGAAATTAAGTTTTCGAGCAATTGTAGTAGTCGGAGATGAAAATGGAAAAGTTGGTGTTGGCGTTGCTAAAGCAGATGACGTTGTAAATGCATTTAAAAAAGCCAAAACTGATGGGCGCAAAAATTTGGTTACGTTCCCAATTACTAAGACATTAAGTATTCCACATAATGTAAAAGGTAATTTTGGTGCATGTAATGTAATTATGCGTCCATCTATCGAGGGTTCAGGGGTAATTGCTGGTGGTGCAGTTCGAATTGTTTTAGAAGTTGCTGGTGTTAAAAATGTTATTGCAAAACAGCTAGGTTCAAATAATTTATTAAATAATGCAAGAGCAGCAGTTTGTGCTTTAGAAAATTTAACAACACAATCTCAAGTAGCAAAAAAACGTGGATTGGATTTAAATTAATTTAGTAAATATCAATTAAAAAGAAAAATTGTGAAAATCAATAAAGAAATTCGAGATATTATTCTAAAACGATTATTTGTCAGTCTTGGGATTTTATTACTTATTCGTATCGGGACATTTCTTCCGGTTCCCGGAATTAATCATATCGATTTAGCTTTTTATCTTCAAAGACATTCAGTTACAAAAAGTTTAATTAGCACATTTTCTGGCGATGATACATTTGTAATTGGATTATTTACATTAAATATTTTTCCTTATATAAATGCATCAATTTTAGTTCAGTTAATTCTTGGGCTTTCACCTAAATTAGCAAAATTACAAAAAGAAGGAGACCTGGAAGGACGACGGTCTATTAATCGTTTAACCCGTTTTATTACATTAATTTGGGCCGTTATTCAAAGTGTGAGTCTTGCTATTTATTTAAAACAAGTTTTATTTGATTGGAATTATTTATTAGCAGGCGAAATAGTTATTTGGCTAACTACGGGAGCAATGATAGTATTGTGGTTAAGTGAACTAATCACAGATTATGGATTAGGAAATGGAGCTTCATTATTAATTTATACGAATATTATCTCAAGTTTACCAAATCTTTGTAAGAAAGTAATTATTGAGAATAATCAAAATTTTAGCCTTTCAGCTGGAATTGGAATTACACTATTGGTTTTTATTACTTTATATGGAATTGTGTTTTTACAAGAAGGAGTTCGAATTATTCCATTAATTTCATCTAAACAATTAAACCAATCTTCATTACAAGATTCAACAATTAGTAATAACTATATCCCATTACGCTTTAATCAAGCTGGTGTAATGCCTATTATTTTGACAACGGCAATTCTAGTAGTACCAAATTATATTAATAATTTAGGATTATTACCAAAGATAGATTTACCAATCAATTTTGGATCCTTAAAATTTGTTTATTGGATTGGTTATTTTGTTCTAATCCTAATCTTTAGTTCTTTTTATTCGACAATTGTTTTGAATCCAAAAGATATTTCCGATCAATTACAGAAAATGGCTGTAACAATTCCAGGAATTCGACCAGGTGTCCAAACGACGTTCTATTTAAAACAATTAATGAAGCGTATTACATTAGTTGGTGCAACAATACTTGCTACTTTGGCAACTGTTCCTAACTTTATTGAATCAACCTTAAATATTACAAGTTTAAATGGTTTAAGTACCACTTCTTTATTAATTTTAGCAGGCGTTGTTCTAGATTTAGTTCGTGAAGTTAAAAATATTTATTATTCAAATATTTATAACAATATGTATCAATAAAATAAAATTACAAGTCAAAAATTTAAAATGAAAGTTCGTCCTTCAGTAAAAAAAATGTGTGATAAGTGTCGAGTTATTAAAAGACATGGTAGAGTTATGGTGATTTGCCCAAATCCAAAACATAAACAACGTCAAGGATAATAATTTAAAGGAGTTTATAAAATGGTCAGATTAGTTGGGGTAGATTTACCAAGAAATAAAAGAGTTGCATATGCGCTTACTTATATTCATGGAATTGGGCTTACATCTGCAAAAAAAATTATTGAAATTGCTGAGATTGATCCAGAAAAAAGAAGTGATGATTTAACAACAGAAGAAACGGTTGCTTTACGTCAAACATTAGAAAATATAGACTTAAAGTTTGAAGGTGATTTACGACGGTTTAATGGTTTAAATATAAAACGATTAAATGAAATCAACTGTCATCGAGGTAAAAGACATCGAAACAGTTTACCAGTCCGGGGTCAACGAACACGAACAAATGCTCGCTCGCGACGTGGGGCTAAGAAGACAGTTACAGGTAAAAAAAAATAATTTTATTTATAAAATTTTTATATGGCAAAAGCAATTAAAAAATCAACAATTAAAAAGGATAAAAATAGTTTTACAAATGGGGTTGTTCATATTCAATCTACATTTAATAATACCATTGTAACAATTACTAATTTAACAGGTGATACTGTATCTTGGGCTTCAGCAGGAAGTTCTGGTTTCAAGGGCGCACGTAAAAGTACACCATTTGCAGCCCAAACTGCAGCAGAAAAAGCAGCATTAGATGCGTTAGGGTCTGGTATGAAGAATGTCGAAATATTAGTTAAAGGTCAAGGTTCAGGCCGTGAAACTGCAATAAGAGCAATTGAAGGTGCGGGTCTTGCTATTATGTCAATTCAAGACATAACAGCGGTTCCACATAATGGTTGTCGACCATCTAAACGACGTCGTGTTTAGAATTTCTATTTCTAATAAATTAAATTATGAACAACATTTCTATTAAATGTCTTAAATTAGAAAAAATTCAATCTGGTAGTTGTTATGGCCAATTCTTAATAAATTCTTTAAGACCGGGCCAAGGAATAACTATTGGGAATCAATTAAGACGTGTGCTTTTAGGTGATTTAGGTGGAATAGCCATTTCAGCTGTCCGAATTGCCGGAGTAAGTCATGAATTTTCAACAATTCCAGGTGTTCGAGAGGATATTCTTGAGATTTTGTTAAATTTGAAAGGAATTGTTTTTAAAAGTAAAACACATGAGACACAATTTGGGCGCTTGAAAATTCAAGGGCCAAATGTTGTCACCGCTGACTTAATTCAATTACCACAAAATTTAGAAATTGTTAACCCCAATCATTATATTGCAACAATTTCAACATCAAATATTCTTGAAATTGAATTTAAATTCGAATATGGAGTTGGATATAAATTAGCTTCACAAACTTTTTCGGATGAAGATGAGAATTATTTGCAACTTGATACGAATTTCATGCCAGTTCAGAAAGTAGATTTTAAAATAGAAAATGTTTATGATACTAATAACAATATTACTGAACGTTTATTTTTAGATGTTTGGACAAATGGTAGCATTTCACCGAATGATGCAGTAGAATCAGCAGCTCAAATTATTATTGACTTATTTACTTTATTAATTCACAATAAAGATAAAAACGAGGATAAGTCAGTAGAAAACCAAACTCATTCAGTAAGTATGGAGCCATATACAAATATTGCAATTGAAGAGTTACAACTATCTGTTCGAGCTTATAATTGTTTAAAAAAGGCTCAAATAAATACAGTTGGAGATTTATTGCAATATTCCCCCGAAAAATTACAGGAACTTAAAAATTTTGGCCGAAAATCAGCTGATGAAGTTTTTTCAACATTAAAAAATAAACTAGGTATTATTCTGACATGATAAATGTTTATTTATAATTTTTTAAGGAACAAGTATTTTTCATTATTTATTATTCAATAAAAATTATGAATTCATTAAATAAAACATTTTTACCGACTAAAAATTACAAAAACCGTAATTGGTTTATCATTGATTGCAAAGGACAAAAATTAGGTCGACTTGCAACCATTATTGCTGCATTATTAAAAGGAAAAATTAAACCACAATATGATCCATCGATAGATACTGGAGATTATGTTATTTTAATCAATGCTGACTCTATTATTCTAAATGAAAGTAGTAAACACTATATTGTAAATAAACCTGGTCGACCTGGCCGTTCACTGAAAATAAAAAATGTTGTAGATTGTTTACCTAAATTTACAATTGAACGTGCTGTAAAAGGCATGCTATCTGAAACAGAGACGAAAAGATTAATGAGACGATTAAAAATTTATAGTAATGAAGATCATTCTCATCAAGCACAAGCACCAATCTTAATTGATGTTTCTAATTTTGCAGACACTCAACAGTTTAGCGTTTAAACATTTTTGTTCCACTAATATTAATGAAATTTGCAACACAATAATTATAACTATTTAAATTTATGGATTCTAAAATAGAATTAATTTTCCAAAAAGATAAGATTGGTCTAGGAAGACGAAAAAGATCCATCGCACGAGTTTTTCTTGTTCCAGGTGAAGGAAACCTTATTATTAATAAAAACCCTGGGGAAAAATATTTACAATACAATGATAGCTATTTAAACACTGTACGGGCGCCATTAGCTAAATTAAACTTAGAAAAAAATTTCGATATTATAGCATTAGCAAATGGTGGTGGTCTAACAGGCCAAGCTTCAGCTATTCAACTAGGAGTTGCTAGATTATTATGTCAAATGGATAAGGAAAACCGAGCAATTTTAAAACCATTTGGTCTTTTAACTCGTGATGCACGTATAAAAGAACGTAAAAAATATGGTTTAAGAAAAGCAAGAAAAGCTCCACAATATTCAAAACGTTAATATTTTACAAATTATGCCAAAATCTGATACGCATCCTAAATGGATTGAAAATACTCCAGTTCTATGTGATGGAAAACCGCTTTGTTTAATCGGTTCTACTAAAAAACAATTACAAGTAGATATTTGGTTAGCAAACCACCCATTTTACACAGATTCTCAAGTTCTTGTCGATACTGAAGGTCGAGTTGAAAAATTTATGAAAAAATATCGTTTAGATACAGTAGAAACAACCGATTAATCATTTATAGAAAATTTATGCCAACTATACAACAATTAATTCGTTCAAGACGAGTACAAATAAAAAAAAAAACAAAATGCCCAGCACTTGTAAATTGCCCGCAACGTCGGGGTGTATGTACGCGTGTATATACTACAACACCGAAAAAACCTAACTCAGCTATCCGAAAGGTTGCCAGGGTTCGTTTAACCTCAGGATTTGAAGTTACCGCTTATATTCCTGGAATTGGTCATAATCTACAAGAACACTCTGTTGTGTTAATTCGTGGTGGTCGAGTTAAAGATTTACCAGGTGTTAGGTATCATATTGTTAGAGGTGCATTAGATACTGGGGGTGTTAAAGATAGAACACAAGGAAGATCTAAATATGGAGTTAAAAAACCAAAATCTGATAAATAAGAATACGTTAAATTAAAAATTAAATTATGTCGCGTCGAAACATTTCAAAAAAACGTTTTCCAGAAGCTGATTCACTTTATGATAGTTATTTGGTTAGTCTATTAATTACCCGGATTTTAAAATCAGGAAAAAAAACTATTGCCAAAAATATTGTTTATCAAGCTTTTGATATTATAAAGAAAAAAACAAATGATGATCCATTAGCAGTTTTTGAAAGAGCAATTCGCAATGCTAGTCCAGTTGTTGAAGTAAAAGCACGAAGAGTTGGGGGATCTACTTATCAAGTACCAATCGAAGTAAGTGGGTTTAGAGCAACAAATCTTTCGTTACGCTGGATCATTCGATACGCTCATCAACGAGCAGGGCGAAGTATGGCGATCAAATTAGCTAATGAAATTATTGACACAGCTAATGATATCGGTAATACTATAAAAAAGAAGGAAGAAACTCATAAAATGGCAGAAGCAAACAAAGCTTTTGCACATTTTAGATATTAATTCAAAATCTTTTCTAAATCTCGCTAAAAGCTTTAACATAAAAACATAATTTTTATTATTACAAAGGAAGTTTATAATGGCACGTGAAAAATTTGAACGTACGAAACCACACGTTAATATTGGTACTATTGGTCATGTAGATCATGGAAAAACCACGTTAACAGCAGCAATCACTGCAGCTTTATCGTTAGAAGGAACTGCTACTGTTAAAGATTATTCTGATATTGATGGTGCACCGGAAGAAAGAGCACGTGGTATTACAATTAATACAGCACACGTAGAATACGAAACAGCAACTCGTCATTATGCGCATGTAGATTGTCCTGGGCACGCTGATTATGTAAAAAACATGATTACAGGTGCAGCACAAATGGATGGTGCCATTTTAGTAGTTTCAGCAGCAGATGGTCCAATGCCACAAACACGTGAACATATTCTATTATCAAAACAAGTAGGTGTTCCACATATTGTGGTATTTTTAAACAAAGAAGATCAAGTAGATGATGCTGAATTAATTGAATTAGTAGAATTAGAAGTACGTGAATTACTTTCAGCTTATGATTTCCCAGGAGATGATATTCCAATTTGTCCTGGTTCTGCTTTACAAGCAATCGAAGCTATTTCTTCAAACCCAGATCTTAGTCGTGGAGATAATCCATGGGTTGATAAAATTTTTGCATTAATGGATGCTGTTGATGATTATATTCCAACACCAGAACGTGATACAGAAAAAACATTTTTAATGGCTATCGAAGATGTTTTTTCAATTACAGGTCGTGGAACAGTTGCAACTGGTCGAATTGAACGTGGTGTTATTAAAGTAGGCGATAATGTTGAAATTGTTGGAGTTACTGATACGCAATCGACAACAATTACTGGAATTGAAATGTTCCAAAAAATCTTAGATGAAGGTTTCGCTGGAGATAACGTTGGTATTTTATTACGGGGTGTTACACGTGATGATATCCAACGTGGTATGGTATTAGCTCAACCAGGTACAATTACACCACACACAAGTTTTGAATCTGAAGTTTATGTTTTAACTAAAGATGAAGGTGGTCGCCACACACCATTCTTCACAGGTTACAGACCACAATTTTATGTTAGAACAACGGATGTTACAGGCGCTATTATGCAGTTTACAGCAGATGATGGTTCCATTGTTGAGATGGTAATGCCAGGTGATCGTATTAAAATGACAGCCGAACTAATCTACCCTGTAGCAATTGAAGCAGGTATGAGATTTGCAATTCGTGAAGGTGGTCGTACTATTGGTGCAGGAGTAGTTTCTAAAATTGTTAAATAAGTAAAAATTTTTATGGAAGTGAAAACAAATGCAAAAATTCGTGTAAAATTAGAATCTTTTGACTCAGAATTGTTGGTATCATCATGTCAAAAAATTGTTAACATTTTACAAAGCGCTCCATTAAACTCAATCGGAGTAGTTACATTACCAACTCGAAAACGTATTTATTGTGTATTACGTTCCCCACATGTGGATAAAGATTCAAGAGAACATTTTGAAATTCGTGTTCATAAACGAATTTTAGAAATTCATTATGATTCAGAAGTACCGATTTTTGATCTATTATCAGAAACAGATTTACCTTCTGGTGTTTGTTACCGAATTTGCTTGTCTTAATTTCTATTATCTGTTTTTATTGAAAATACTTTAGTATTTTCAATAAAAACAGATAATAGAAAGATCTATCTTATAAATTTTTTAATAGTTTCATTTTAATTAAATAAATTTAGTCAATTACACTTTTCTTATTAATGCTTTGGCTTTTATCCTAATTTTATCAGTAATTAAAAATAGAAATTTAATTATGATACTTCTGAAATCTAAAATAAAATTCTCTATTTTCTAAACTTTCCGACTACTGGGAACGGAGGGACTTGAACCCTCACGCCTATCACTAGGCAACGGATTTTAAGTCCGTCGTGTCTACCAATTTCACCACATTCCCTATTATTTCATAAGATATTCGTAAATTCAAATATCTCTACTACAGTTATAGTACCAATATTTGAATTTCGAGTAAAGAGTATAGTTTTATTTTATCAAGGCGGCACCCAGATTCGAACTGGGGATAGAGGATTTGCAATCCACTGCCTTACCACTTGGCCATACCGCCAACTAAACTACTTTTTAGAATACTAGCACATTATAATATATTTGAAAAAATTTCGTAACAAAATTTTTTCAAATATATTATAATAGAGATCAAAGTAAATAGAATTAAAAATCTCCTAATTTAGATAATATTTTTTATGTTTGAAAAATTTACTGAAGGAGCAATTAAAGTAATTATGTTATCACAAGAAGAAGCCCGTAGAATGGGGCACAATTTTGTGGGAACAGAACAACTTTTATTAGGGGTTATAGGTCAAAGACATGGTATCGGAGCACGAGCTTTAAAAAAATTAAAGGTTACTTTAAAGAAAGCTCGTAAAGAAATTGAATTATATATTGGTCGAGGGACTGGCTTTGTCGCATCAGAAATTCCGTTTACCCCAAGAGCAAAGCGAGTATTAGAAATGGCTGTTCATGAAGGTAAAGATCTAGGTCAAAATTTTGTTGGCACAGAACATATTCTATTAGCGCTTATTGCAGAATCTGATGGGGTAGCAATGAGAACATTGGACAAATTAAATGTAGATATACCTAAATTAAGAAATTTAATTTTAACTTATATCGAAGAAACACAAGAAGAAATTCTACGTCCTTTAACACAAGCAGAAAAATTCTTATTAGAACGTGAAAAGAAAGGTAGCCCGACTCCAACATTAGATGAATATGCTGAAAATATTACAAAAGAAGCAATTGATGGTAATTTAGATCCAGTAATTGGTCGTGAAAAAGAAATTGATGATGTTATTGCGGTTTTAGCAAGACGTACAAAAAATAATCCTGTTTTAATTGGTGAACCTGGCGTTGGTAAAACAGCTGTTGCGGAAGGATTAGCTCAATTAATTTTAACTGAAAAAGTTCCTGATTTCTTAGATGGAAGTCTAATCATGGCATTAGATCTTGGTTCAATATTAGCTGGAACAAAATATCGTGGTGAGTTTGAAGAGCGTTTAAAACGTATTGTTGAAGAAGCTCAAAATGATTCTGCAGTTATTATTGTTATCGATGAAATTCATACATTAGTTGGTGCGGGAGCAGCTGAAGGTGCTGTTGATGCTGCCAATATTTTAAAACCTGCATTAGCACGAGGTAAGTTTAGATGTATTGGAGCAACAACAAACGATGAATATCGTAAATATATCGAACGTGACCCTGCATTAGAACGTCGATTCCAGCCAGTTCATGTAGAAGAACCAAGTGTGGGGACTACTATTGAAATTTTACGAGGATTAAGATCAAAATTTGAACAACATCATACGTTAAGTTATCATGACAAAGCTTTAGAACAAGCCGCAATTCTTTCTGATAAATACGTTGCCGATCGTTATTTACCAGATAAAGCAATTGATGTTTTAGATGAAGCTGGTGCTCGCGTTCGATTAGAAAACCGACGTTTACCTTTAGGCTTACGTAGTTTAATGCATGAATTACAAGAAACAATCAAAGATAAAGAAGATTGCATTAAAGAACATGATTTTGAAGCAGCAAAACAATTGTTAGACCATGAAATGGAAGTTCGAACTCATATTCGAATTATGAAACAATCTGCTTTAACTAGCGAAGCTCGCGGTTTTAATCGTCGTGATGTTGATATGGTTACAGAAACAGATGTTTCTGATGTTATTTCAAATTGGACTGGGATTCCGATCACAAAACTTACAGGTTCTGAGTCAGCACGTTTATTAAAAATGGAAGATACTATTCACGAACGAATTATTGGGCAAAAACATGCAGTTGTTGCTGTTTCAAAGGCTATTCGTCGTGCCAGGGTAGGTTTACGGAATCCAAATAGACCTATTGCTAGTTTTATTTTTGCTGGACCTACGGGAGTTGGTAAGACAGAATTAACTAAAGCTCTATCTGATTACATGTTTAGTAGTGAAGAAAGTATGATTCGCTTAGATATGTCTGAGTATATGGAAAAACACACTGTGGCCAAATTAATCGGATCACCTCCAGGTTATGTTGGTTACAATGAAGGTGGGCAATTAACGGAAGCTGTTCGCTCAAAACCATATTCTGTTGTATTATTAGATGAGGTTGAAAAAGCACACCCAGATGTTTTTAATTTATTATTACAAATTTTAGATGATGGGCGCTTAACAGATTCAAAAGGACGGGTTATTGATTTTACAAACACGTTAATTATTATGACCACAAACTTAGGTGCTAAGATTATTGAACGTGAAAGTGGGATTAAATCAAAATCGGAAGTAGATAAAGGTTTTAAAATCACACCAGATGCAGTAGTGGGTTGGGAACCGCTTCCAGAACCAATTAAAGATAATGAATTATTTGAACGTGTGACAAAATTAGTAAATGATGAATTAAAGAATTTCTTCCGTCCAGAATTCTTAAATCGTATTGATGATATTATTGTCTTCAATCATTTAACACGAATTGATATTTGGGAAATTTGTGAATTAATGATTAAAGGCGTTCAAAAGCGTTTAAAAGAAAAAAATATTCATCTAATTGTTGATTTATCAGTTCAAGCATTTTTAACTGATGAAGGTTATGATCCTATTTATGGTGCACGTCCATTACGTCGTGCTATTATGAAATATTTAGAAGATACACTGGCTGAGCAGTGTTTATCGAAAACATTATACCCGAATACTAAAATTTACGTAAATCGTAAAAAAGTTGAAGGAACTTTAATGACTTATACAAATGAATTGGAAGTTAAAGTTGATTTTAGTGATGTTGATTCAAATCTTTTAGAAGAATCACAAGATAATATTTTAACAGAATCTGTAAATTCTGAAGAATCATTACTGGATGTTTCAAACCAAGATAGTAAAGTAGATAGTGATTCCTCAAACTTACCATCATCTTATGATGATGAGCAATCAAAACCAGTTAGTGTAGGAAAAGCAACTCGATTCTTTAAGAAAAAAGATTAAGATAATTTTATTCCAGCTTTATGAATAATTAGAGCAAAACTAGAAAGACAGGAAGGTATCTTTATGATCCTTCAGGTCTTCTAGCCCTAAAGACCATTTCTATGGTTTATATTTTTAAATTATTTAAATATATTAATAAAAATCACGAGTCAACTTTGCAAGAATACAAAGTTTGAGTTAAGAGTTACTCCTGGGGAAGATGTTAGAGATTACATTATTAAAGCTGGATTAAAAACTGCTAAAAAGTTAGCCTATGCAGCTGGGAATAGTACCGACAAATTTGTTGACATTGCGTCAAACATGGGTGGTTTGGTTGCCCGCGGAACAGAGTTGATTGGTGAAAGTGAATCAGCAGCTGCGTTTGGCAGAATTGCATTTAAAGTGACAAAAGATCTAGCCAAGGGTGATAGTATTTGTACTGGACTTTGTCTCGTATCAGGAACATGTGAAACAATTGATTTGTGTTGTTCAACAGTAAAAATCATTCCATTTAGAGGCTGTATTTACCTGGGCGCAAAAATTGTAAGCAAAAGGTGTATCACGTATAGAAACGCTTGTGCAAATGAGAGTTATTAATTGATATGGATATGGTAAGCTATCATTCTGATAAAACTCTGAAGTGCAATAAGAATTGTACCAGAATAAGAAATGTAGCATGGGTTGGAGACATTAATTACAGTACGATATTTCTGACAACTCATAAAAAGAGTACTACATAAAGTAAAATATCATCAGAAGAATTGCTAATAAAAAAAGTCTAAGCGTTTAAACGTATTTGAACTCGAATTAGATGCTATTGTTTTGTTACTAATTTAATATTGAAATTTTTAGACTCACATTATTATACATTTGAAGAAAAATAAAACCCTCAAATTAAAACATTTCATAAGCTTGATCTAAGCATATCTGCTGCTGCACTT